GTAACTGCAATTTTCCAGCTAACTCTAAAGATAGATCTACTGGGATTTGTTATGTGATTAGCTAATATAGTCCTATAACATAACAAGTTAATGGTAATTTAACCGTTATTATACTATTCTGTGTATAATCATTAAAATAAAGTACTAGCAGCATCCATACCTTGCTGAAGATTTGTTGCACCTTCTATTAGTGCTCTCGCAGCATCTTGTTTAATTGTATTAATAGCCTCAACTATCTCTACTGAAACAGATGGCTCGCTTAGCTCTGAGTCTGCTATTTTATCTACTTCTCTTTTCAAACTTTTCAGTTCTTTTGTTTTATCTTCTATCAAAGTAGCTATTTTGTAAACATCTTCAACTGCCTCTTGTGCCAAACCGTTAACACCAGGTATATCACTAAGATATTTTTCCAATTTCTCAATAGCCTTCTCTAGTTTTACAGAACTTTGTAAAACAACACCTGTGAAGCTAATAGATTTTTTTTTGATACAATACTAAGGATAAAGAGATAAGTAATACTAATATAATATTAGAACTATTAATATATGAATTAAATAAAAGATAGGCTATTAATCCTATTAAAATATATAAAGCATATGATGTTATAACTCCAGTATTTAATTTAGCAATATTATTACTTATATTTAATAGTCCTTTCTCTAACCCATAAGGACCTAAATACTCTACTGATCCTTTATCTATTACTTTAGTAGTCTGTCCACCAAGTTTTAGTACAATACCTGTAATATATCTGTTGTAAAATAGCTCTATTAAGAAACGTTGATTAAAGAAACTAAATATGTTGTAACCTACTCTAGATAATTTAAAGTAAATTAGTATAGTAGATAAATATTCAGACAACACTATAGCAATTACACTTAATGAAATAGTGAACATTAAAGGTAATAATTTAAATAGAGTTGGTACTCCGAATTCAGTATCTAACATTATTTCATGAGAAGGATGTATAAATAAAGCATTATCTGAAAAGAATCCTGAACCCAATCCTATAAACATATCCTTTGTTATAAACCCAAAGAATATAGAGAATACCGCTAAAATCATTAACATGGCTATCAGATTTATCATACAAATATATGTATACAGGTAATATTAATAAAAAGTAGTTAAATCTATTTTAGAAAATTCTTTTAGTATTCATACCACTTTTTATTAATGTAATTTTAGCCAACCCTTTCTCAGTTAAATGCTCTTTTTCTCTTATTAATGATCCTATTTTAGAAAAATCAGAGAAATCTAAAGCTTTAATTCCGTGTATAGGATATTTTAAGAAAAATGGTATAATTTTTTGTTCTATATCAGAAAACTTCGTAACAGTATAGTTACCTTCGTTTCTAGTAGAGCTAGGATAATATGTACCACAATCTAAGAACTCGCAAAATAACTGTAATAAAGCAGCATCCCTAGAATGTTGAGTTACGGAAAAGATTAAGATAACTTGTTTTCCAACTTTTGTCTTAGAATTTATGATATTAACAAAGAAATTACCTTCAGCGCTAACAAATCCTGAAAACCAATTAGGATCTATTATTTTTTTTTATTAGGGTCCCCTTTTTTGAAAAAAAAGGGGGACCAAACAGGGTTTAAAGGTCTATCTACTATAGCTAATCTAGTCCCCTGTGGGTCATTACCATGCTGTGTTATAAGTTCGTGAGAACTAGGAAAAGCCCTTTGTAATTCCTCTGATAAACCTAAATTCATTGCAGCTTTTATGCTAACAATATCTGTCAAACCCTCTAACGTCAAATGTCTTTTACATTTAACTAATTCAAAAGCAGCTTTAAATAATTGAAAATTCGACCATTTATCTGTAATTAAAGGAAAATTATTAAAATGGTCTACAATTATTTGTAAATCCTTTATAGATGAAACTCTAAATTGAACTCCATCATTACCATGAGAGGAAATACTTCCTATACCCATAAAGAATGCTTGAATGGATTCTAATAAATACCGGTCTTTTTTATGTATTTTTATACCAAATTGCAAGTTTACAATTCAACCAGTATTCATCTTAGAAGATTTATTAAGACTAATTGAAAAATAGCTTTCTCCATCCGAGAAACCTGTAACAAAATAGGGGTGCAAAGTCGGTTTTTTTATTGAAATAGAAGAAAAACCTTTTTTTAAACTTCTACTAAAACCTGTATATATATATGCTAAGAAGGGATTCTGATTTGATAATATCTTTCGATATCCATTAGAGTATATCTTAAACACAAGAGAATTTCTCTTGTATCAACTACCATCTACTCGTTTATCTTTAACAGTAGAAGGTTTGTGGCTTGTGGGTTTATTTAAACCTACTACTGACTTAGATCCGCGATTACCCATTTCTCTTTCGATCATATTCTGAATTGTTACTATCTCTGAGTAATTACTTCAGCCACTCATATATTTTCATATATGGTTTAGTATCAGAATCTTTAGGGCTTCCCCGGAATTTGATAGTTTTACCCACGAAAGTGATTTCCCATATCACACAGCAGGTAAGCTCATAAAGATATCACCTTCATGTGCATTTTTATAATTGATTAAAGGTCCATTAGGATTAGCTAAGAATGTTAAATACAACACTTTTACAGAATATAATGTAGTAAACATTGCTCCTATAGTAGCTATTATATATACAACAGTACCAGAGAAATAATACTGACCATAAGCAGACTCAAGAATAAAATCTTTTGAATAGAACCCTGTCATAAACACGGCGCTCGTATTTAACATGTAATAATATAGACAAGAAAAGACTAGTTAAGTAAAGACAAGATAAAAACAAAAATCCATTGGGACTACTACACAATAGAACCACTATTGTACATAATTTAGAAAGACTTAAATAAGGAACAAATGAAACAAATATAAACCAATAAACCCGTGAAACGAATATAGCTAAGGAAAATATTTTTTTTTACTAAGGTAAACTAAGGAAGCTTATACTGAAAGACATCGCAAGTGTAATGTTAATAATAAATCATTAGTCTATTCTTTTTGTATTCATTCTAGACTGGATTTCTTTTATTTGTTCCATACCTTCAGGAGTTAAATGGGATGAGTTATTCTTTAAACTAATAATTGAGAGGAAATCTTGGTAATCTCTAGATTTAGCACCTAAAACAGGATATTTCTCAAAAAAAGGTATTATTTTTGAATTTAGATCTGAAGTCTTATAAACGAAAAAATCTACGGCTGACCCTCCTTTTCTTTCTCTAAGGTGTCCGCAACTAAGATATGTTATAAAAGATTCAATTAAATCACGATCTCTCACATGTTGAGTAACCTGAAATATAAACTCCAATTTTGGTAAATTATTCTCATTGGAGCTCTTTCTAATTCTTACCATAAAACATCCCTCACCACTAGTAAATCCTGCCAATCAGTGGGGCTCTTTAATACTAATATCCTTGAATACAGGTCTTACTGCTGGAACAACGTCAGGAAAATATTTATGCACTACATCCGAAAGACCTATATTCATAGAAGCTTTTATACATATAATGTTTCTTAACCCTTCGTAAGTAAGATTTTCTTTATTATTTAAAAGATCTACAGCTGGCTTAAATAAGATAAAGTCAGATCTTTTATGAGTAATAAGGGGGTAATTATCGAAATGAGCTATAATAACTTCAAGGTCCTTAAGAGAATTAACTTCATATGAAACAATCCGACCTGAGGTGTAAATTTTACCAACCCCAAAAAAAGATTGTATTTGTTCTAGAAGAGCTTTATCTTTTAAATGAAGATTTATTTTGAAAGAAGCTCTTACACCTCACCCTAATTTAGACCATTTAGCTTGTTGAGTGCTAATTGTGAAAGAACCTTCGGCATCTACGAATCCGGTAATAAACCAAGGATTTATTATATTTAACGCTAAAGCGTTTTGTGTATTATTGAATATTGTTGTGTTAGTAGCTGTTTAAATTAATTTTTTTTATTATGTCGACAGCCTAGTGTTCGTCTCTACCAAACATGGGTCATGGTACTTTTTAAGTTACCAAGCTCATCTCTCGGATTACTAGTGTCTCCACTAGGTCCGGCCAAGTACCCTACTTGACAAGCTGTTTTACATCTCTTCCTACAGTACCAAAACCCTATTAACGTCCTACGCATAGAGTGCTAGCCTAACTACGCATGATCACCCTTCGAAAGGTAGTTGCCTATCGGCGTTAAGTCTTTTGTAGGAATCGACTAAAGATATTAATATCTATGGCTAAAAAAAAAAGTATTACATTCTTATATCTTATTTAATAAGAGATATATTCCTTAATAAGATAAGACCTAAGTAAAGATCTAAATATGCTAAATGCTTTTATAATCCGCTAAAAGATTTAGTTTATAAAAAGTAAATAAGGTTGGTTATACCATTATCTCCCTTGTTAGGAACAGAAATTAATTTGTCTTGTCTATATATTATTTAGTAAGGATTACGAGTGGATAATTTCTTTCGAAACCCGTTAGAGTACATCTTAAATTCATTTACTACAATCAATGAACCAACTGCCGTATACTCGTTGCTCTTTTACAGATATAATACTATCTGATTTAGATCCGCGATTATCCATTCCTTTTTCAAGATATCCTCTTACTTGTTACCTTACCTGAGTAATTAGTTCAGCCACTCATATATTTTCATATATGGTTTGGTATAAGAGGCTTTAGGAGTTCCCCGAAATTTGACAATTTATCCCCTATTATTAGTTATTTCCTAGATAACTTTGCAGGGAAAGCTACTAAACTTAAAGAAGCTATAAGCATAACTGAATAAGTAAGTGGTAAAAATGGTCTTAATCCACCATATCTTCTAAAGTCTTGATTATCAGCTACAGCATGAATTACTGCTCCAGCACCTAAGAATAAAAGCGCTTTATAGAACGCATGATTAACTAAATGGAATAATGCCACGTTATAAGAAGATAAACCTACAGCTATAACCATCATTCCAAGCTGGCTCATTGTAGAATAAGCAATAACTTTTTTAATATCTTGTTGGAATAAACCAATTAGAGAACTAAATACTGTTGTAATTGCACCTAATCATAAACATAACATTAGCACTGTTGAACTATATTCTATTAAAGGAGATGAACGCATTAATAGATATACACCCGCCGTAACCATAGTGGCAGCGTGTATTAATGCACTAACTGGAGTAGGCAAAATTAGCCTACCTTCGGAATAAATAAAGCTCTGGAAGGGGTACCCCCTTGAGCTGTCATACCGTACATCTTTAAATTAGGAAGTTATTGTTTTAAAATACTCGATTATAATTCATATTGTCTACCAACATTTTTAATTTCTTCAACCCTCCAGCTGTTAAATGTTCTTTATTTTTAAGGATTAGTACCCCTTTATTAAAGTCCTGGAAATCCAATTGTTTAGCCCCATAAACCGGGTAATCTTTAAAGAAACTGGTTATAGAACTTGAGCCTTTCGTAACACTAAAGGTTCACTCCTTTCTAGAAGTATTAGTATTTCTAACACTACCACAACCCAATAAGTCTGAGATTCTGTTTAAAACTAAGAGATCTCTTTCATGTTGAGTTATACGGAAACTAGCTTGTCCCGTGAACCCTAGAGCCATTTTCGGAGCTTTATAGTAGCTTAAACCAAAAGATCCCTCTGCTTGTGTGAAACCAGCAACTCAATGTCCATTTAAAGGATCAGAACTGGCTACAAACTCAGGTTTCTCTATGGCTTTAACTTCAGGGAAGGCTGTTTTCAAGCTTTCACTTAAACCATTAGGGAATACGGATTTAACTGCAAGAATTTCTAATAAACCGGATTTAACTATATGTTCCTTATTCTCAATCATTTTTAAGATTTGAGCTCAAAGTTTGAAATGAACATCTTTAGTTGTTTGAAGGGGATAATTAATAAAATGGTTATGGATTATTCTTAAATCTTTTTTATTTCGAACTGTATAGGAATATGTACTATTATGTGATGTTATAGAACCAATTCCTCCGAAAAACATTTGAACAGCCTCTAATAACAATAAGTTAGGAGTATTAACTCCGGCAACTATTTTAAACTCTGGGCTTACAGAAAACCCTAATAGATAAGAGGGGTCTTTACGAATAGTAATATATAAAGATCCGTCTCCGTCTGTTAACCCGGTAATAAACCAAGGGTCCAATAAGTTAGTCCCGGAAGTTGTTGTTGTCCGAATAGTTGAGTATTGTCTAATATTAGTATTAAAACGACTACCATTAAATTTAGCTGTACGATAGGATTTATTCTCCCCAGGTGTAGGTAAATTGGTTGATTTATGCTATATGTAGATCAATGTCTACACTAATACGGCACAAATACTCAACAACTCACGTTGTTGTTCGGACTATATCATCAATTACATTATTTGTTTATGAATTTAATTTTATCTTTTATGATTTCTATACCTGATTCAGTTAAATGTTTTTTATCTTTAACCAGATGATATACTTTTAACCATCTCAAGTATGAAACATGTTTTTTAGTTTTAAGAGGATAATTGTGTAAATAATTTAATATTTTATTAAGTTTACCAAAATTAACTACAGTATTATAACCATCATAGCTTTTTATATGTGTTACATAACCATCTATTAGGTTAGAAAGGAGTTTACTAAATTCCACATCATCTTTTTGAGAGATTACGTATCTTACAGTAACTATATGTTTACCTGTTTTACTTAAATAGGCAGAACTAGTGAAACATCCTTCTGCATCTGTAAATCCAGATAATCATGCATTACATAGATTTACTTTTTCATTTGATTCTATATGTATAATATTCGTTTTATATTTTAAATTAAAAGCTTCTAATCATGATTTAAACTGAGATTTTTTATTTTTAGTTATTAAGTTACCATTGAATATCTTTATTATTTTTAAAAGATTATCTTTATCTCTAACTCTATACTGATGAGTTTTGTTTAATTTGCTTTGTACTGTTACGGATCCAAAGCCTAATTCTTTTTTAATGTAGAATAGTACTTGTGCATCTACGCTAGATTGTGTTACTTTAAACACTAAATAACCTCTTTTGTCTACACTAAATACTCCATCTCCTTCAGCAAATCCTATTAACCACCATTCAAAAATTTTTTTATCATCTAATGTAATTGCTTCACGTGTAGTCTCTGAAGAGCCCAAATTATTCATGCGGTTTCCTGCGGATTGTCCCTCATTCTGGATTTTTCCGAAGCTTACAAAGTAAACAGTGGACCATAATATAAAAACGGGATGTTCCCGCATATAGTGAAGTTTAAGGAAGGCCCTATTCAAACCCTCCATCGCCATAGGTAGTCATACGTGAAGTCCTATTTGAGAACTTTTAGCCATAGCTCCAATTAATAAACATATACCTACAATAGTAACAACATTTTCATTCATGTATGGAGCTAATGAGAATACAGTTGCATAATCTAAATTCAATTTACTTATAGCTTTTCAGCTATAATTGGACTGTATCTTCACCCTATATCTTTAGTTTCTTATTTTTTTTCTAGCCCCGATGGGCTCATCCTGGCAGGGATAGTAATTTCATCTAAATTACGTCGAAAAAAAAAACGAAAGAAACAAAAAGGGTGTATAACGCGCAGTCTCTGAGGATCCTCGATATATAGTATGTATATATTTAATGTTTCCTGCTGATTGTCCATTTTCACTTATTAAACAATAAGATCTATTCATTTTAATATTTATGGTCTGTGTACGCATCTAAAAAGGATGTTTTCACAATATCCTATAAAATGACTTTAGGGGTTTCCAGCGATACAGTTATATAATAAGGGTAATATTACTACTGCCCACGGCAATTTATTTAAAATGTAAAGAATCTAAATGTGAAAAATTAAATTGTTTCCTTTTACTATTAAAATTATTTTTTATAATTTTTATCTTATCCAACTTCTCTTTAGTTAGACCTCCTTTATTAAGATCTTGAACAATACATCAGTCTTTATATGCTAGATACTTAGAAGAATGTAGTGGGAAGTTATCGAAATATTTACGAACGATTTCATGGCTTCTGGAGTTATGAGCCACCGCCATAAAAGAATAAAAGACTTTATCTTCTCTTTCTCGAGTTCTAGTATAGAGATTAACAGTAAAAAAGGCAGATATTTTAGTTAAAATATTAAAATAACTAGCACCTCCATTATTTTCAGCAACTTCCCTAGAATAATTTTTTTTAACTTCTATACGAAAAAAAGTTTGAACACTTGTTCTTAAAAAGACTCCATTTTTCTTTCTATCATACACTGTTATAGCAAAATTACCGTCAGCGTCTGTAAACCCTGCCAATCAACTATTACTATCTAAAGAGGATAAATCTAAACCTAGACAAGGTATAGTAGTACTATCTTTTTCATTTATTCAACAAATAGCTCTATGCAAAGCTTCTATTTTTGGTGTACGCATGTATCCATTTATTAAGTGAATTATCTTTAAAACTTCTTCTTTAGCTAAAATTTGTAATATGACATGACCTGCTTTTTCTCTATTAATAACTTTACCTACTTCTAATTCAGCAGATAATTTTTCAGCTAAAGGTTTATCATTAATATTAAAAGCAATAAGAATTTTTGGTCTATAAATCACATTAGTTTTAGAGTCTGGGTTCTGAACACCAATGTACCCATCTCCTTCTATTAATCCAGCTAAGTAGGGTCCAAGTGAATAATTACTTGATACTTTACTTGTAGAATATTTTCTTATTGAATGGTGATAAATAGATCTATTCTTTTTAGGAACGCAACCATAACTATTCTCACATTTAGAAACTTTACTTTTTTCTGTCTTACCAAACGCTCATAAAATCGCAAACATACCTATAGTTAAAAAACAGTCACCTACTCTGTTAGTTAAAAATGCTGAAAGAGAACTTTGATTTGCTGCTATTCTAGTAAATCAGAAACATACTAAAAGATATGAACAAACCCCAACCAAATCTTAAGTTACGTAAATTGATATCTAAATAATCAATTTATTAACTCCTGTACTTTAAAACCTATTAGGATTTACTTAAAGCCCTAGTATATTATATATAAAGATTCTGACTATTCATTAAGCACCATTTCAGGTACCCATCATTGTACTAGTCGATAGCGATCCAAAATATAACCGACGATCTTTTAAATTTATTTAAAATCTCTTTGATCGTTTTCAATGATGTAGCTAGTGACACTAAAATTCCAATTTTTATCTTAAGAATTTTAATCTATTTATTCTCCTGTATAATACAGGTTTCATGTTTTATGAAACTATTTTGATTTTCTAAATATAATATCACTAACTATGGAAAATTATCATAAATAATATTTATTTTTATATCTTATATAACATACTCTCGTTCATATAAGGCCCTACAATATCTTTAAGTTTAGTCACTTGTCTTACAGGGATATATATAACTCACTTATCTTTTTTCTTTTCTTCTAATCTGGTAACTAAACCAAAGTTTTCAGATAAAACAGATTGAAGATATTTAACCTTTTCAAGCATAAAAGATCTAGTGTGCAATATAGTTTGGTTATATACTGATTTACCCCCATCGTCCATGATTCAGTAAGCTAACCCTCTAGCTGTTAATAACGTACTCAAGTTTCTAGGTATAACTTTAACTCTTTCCTTGTAAAATAAATCATAATAATCATTTAAACAAGGCATAGCTAAAGTCCTAAAATAAAGAGATTGAGTCGTAGTACCTCTACGTTTATCTTTCCTTGTTAAAATTGTAGGACTCATAGTAGTAATGGGTTCAAGTAATTCATATAAACTTCTTAAATATCTCTCCTTTTCAGGATATGATTGCTCTATACGTAGTCTTGTATTATGACTAGGTTTAACTCTATCTAAGAATCCGTCTCCAAAAATTATACCGATACCAACAATAAACAAGATTAGTTACCTTTCCCATCCACCCTACTAAATATTGTCTTACTATAAGCAAATAGAGGGAAAATTTATTAAAGTAATTCTCTACCTGTATTCATGCCAGCTTTGATTTTACATATTTGATCTAAACCAGATGCACTTAAATGAGCCTTATTCTGCATCAATTCAACTATTGTGCAAAAATCCAACCAATCTTTGGATTTAGCTCCTTGTAAAGGATACTCTTTAAATAGTGTAAGAAGATTAATTATATCCGTAAACTTGGTAACTAAGATTTCAATACCCGCCTCATTAACTTTATAAATACGTCCGAAACCTAAGAAGTCGACTATATTTATCAATAATTGTTCATCACGTTTATGTTGACATATTTTAAATTTTAATTGTACAGCCTTCTTCAAAGAGGTCGTTTTAGAAGCTTTGATGTTAACTAAAAAACAACCTTCTCCTTCCACAAATCCGGCTAATCAATAAGGGTTAATAGAAGAAACTGATATTGGTATTTTATCTCGGTTTACTGGAACAATTCCCGGAAAGGCGACTTTCAACACATCCGATAGACCATTATTCATTGAAGCTTTAACAGCTAAAATTTTCCGTAATCCTTCCATTGTAAGATGTTCTTTATTCTCAATTAAATCAAGAACATTTTTAAATAAAAGATAATCACCTTGTTTTTGTGAAATTAGCGGATATTTATCGAAATGCTGGAAAATAACTTTTAAATCTTTAAGGGCTTGAACACGATATTGAATCATATTGGATGCAGGTTTACTTAAATAACCCACACCAAAATAACTTTTAATTTTTTTTAATAAATCTAAATCTTTCTCATGCAATTTAATTTGAAAAGACCTTTGTTTAACCGTCCATCCTAAATTCGAGTTGTTTTTAATGACACTAATCCCTTGCGGGATTCCCCTTAGGGAATCCTAAAGGGATTCCCCGCAGGGGAATAGTAAAGCAACCTTCAGCATCACAGAAACCCGATACAAAAAAGGGGTTAAGTAAATTTTCATTGCGTGTAGGAAATAGAGCTTCTTTTTGCTCTAAGCTCAAGATATACTCTCTTTTATAGTTAAGGGTATATTTTATATCGGAAAGATCTTTCTTATTTGAAAAATCTCTTTTAGGAATATAAGAATGATTATGAATACCATTACTACCAGGAAAAGTTAATTTTAGGATAGGCCTCTTTAATAAGTGGTATTGTGAATGTAACAAATATGGCTTTATTATTTTAGAAAAAGTAGAAACAGAACTATTCTTAATATGTAATGAAATACTAGAATACTTACCGTCATTAAGGTTACTATTATTAATAATTGTATCTATGTTATATTTTTTTTTCAAAACGAGTGATAGATCTTTGAGATCTTCTACTAAAACGCATGATTTAGGTAGCTTTACTCCCCTTTCTTCTGGTCTTCCAGCTGACAGGAATAAAGTAGACAAGGCTAAGGGTGTAAGATATTCATCTAAATTATGTGGTATAATTTTCACGTTATCTCTATAAAACATATCATATAATCAATTAAAGCTAGAAAAGCTATAACTTTTGAAATTATAAATAAAAAACACTTTATTGTGTTTACCTATAAACTTATCTAATTTAGGCTTTTCTTTGTTACAATACCCAGCATTAAATAACACTGAATGAAATCACATTAAATATTCCACATTGTCATTATGTTTTATAAATATAATTCTAAAGCCCTGTACTCTTTTTTCAATGTATGAATTGTTTAATAAAGATCCTACGATTAAAGATATTACATTTATATTATGCGGGCCAATTCGTTGAAAAGAAGTTAACTTTTTTGAAAAGAAAAATCTTTTTTGATTGCAAGTATGTATAAGCATAAAATTTAAAATACTATTGTCTGATTCAATTAACCATTTAGGGCATATTATTTGGCTACCCTCTCAACCAACAAACATTAATAAATAGTTATTAGCTGTAACTAATATAACCATCATAAATGTGAACAAGCTTAAATAGCTAAAGAACCTTTGATTGTGCTTCTTATTAAATTTGTCATGCAATTTGTCTAACTCAGGTTGCTTATGGAATGGTCTGGGAAGAAAATATATTCTAAAAACTAAAGTTAAATTATAAGTTAAAAGAATAGATATTTATTCTTTAAATTTATTTAGCGTCTGCGAAGCCGATGTATTATACCCAGCTAAGATTACTTCCTCATTACTCTCTCTCAAACTTCTACCGCTATTCATACCTAATTTAATTTCTCGTATAGAATTCATACCTTCAACCGTTAGGTGCGAATTATTAATCATTAGTTGATGAATTTTACATCAGTCATGATAATCTTTAGATTTAACACCAACTAAAGGATTTTCCTTAAAAAGAGGAATGATTCTCTCGGTAATTAAGGAAAAATCGACTATACTTAAATGAACAGCCGAGTTAGTATATTTATATATCTTACCTCCACCTAAATAGTCAACTATTTTTTCCATCAATTTAATATCTCTAAGGTGTTGGGTTATTCTAAATCTTAACTGAACTCTATAACCTGTTTTATTATTTGTTTTAGGTGTACGAACGTCGAAGTTTCCTTCAGCACTAACAAAACCTGAAAGCCAAGAAGAGTTTATAATTGGATTGTCACAATAAATGACTGATCTATCAATTACTCTATATCTAGGAAACTCTAATTTTAATTTATCGGATAAACCTAAATTCATAGATGCTTTTAGATTAACTATTTGATTTAAACCTTCAACAGTAAGATGAGCTTTATTATTAATTAAATTTATTACCTGTTTAAAAAAAAAGAAATCTACGGATTTTTGAGTTAACAATGGATATTTTTCTAAAAGAAGAATAAGTTTATTTAAATCTTCCATTGAGCTAATCATGTAATTAACAAACTCTCCTTTCCGAACTATATAGATGGCACCAGCACCACCCAATAAAAGCTGTAACTGAGATAATACATCATGATCTTTTCTGTGTAAACCTAGTTGAAATTTTGGTTCAACACGTCAACCCAATTTTCTTTTTGCGTCTTTAACTAAGAATATAGAAAAAGAACCTTCTCCATCTATTAAACCAGACCAAACCCCAGGATTTACCGAAGTAAATGTAGAATAATTTACTTTACCCTTTAACTTGCCCCCTAATAAGCTTAAATATACGCAACCTCTAACTTTGGGACATTTATATAAATGTCCCAAAAAAGTAGGCATAGGAGAGACAGGTTCAAGACAGAATTGCTTAGACGGGATTTTAATACGTGAGCTTCAACATATTTGATGGTTGAAGCCGTGGTTTATACCACTTTTTCTTTCAAAATTCTTTAGAATACACCTTAAATCAGTTAAACTTGACTTAACCGATCAACTGCCGTCTACTCTTTGCTCTTTTACAGTTGCAGAATAATATCCTACAACTGATTTAGATCCGCGATTGTCCATTTTGTTTTCACAAATCTTAAGGGTTGTTACCTTATCTGAGTAATTACTTCAGCCACATATAATTTTTCAACTACAGTTTGGTACCTTAAGCTTTAGGAGTTCCCCGGAATTTGACAGTTTATCCCCACAGAAACGTTTTCCCTCAACGTAACCTCGAGGATCCTCACTCATATATCCTATAGAATAGATATGCACCAAAGAAGAAACTATTAAAACAGGAATAAGCATAGAACAACCTTAGTTAACCTGGCCTTAATGTCACCTCTATACAGAGGAATAGACATTAAGAGTATTTTTGATACTTAGGAGTTTATTACCTTTGTGGTAAGGCTATCCACTGTGCGTAGTGTTTTTTATGATAAATATTTCCTCCCTACGATCTCGCACTCGTTCTAAGGTCCGACTGTACATTCGGACAGACATTTCAGCCTAACCCCGGCGAACCAGTCTGTAGCGACATTTATTACTGCCGACGGTCTTTAAGTATATCCTTATTAACCGTTTTCACCCATTTATATAAGTATAGAATTGTTCGATAATAATCTTACTCAATTCCTATTAATTCTACCTAGCCTGACTAACTTAGTTACACGGCTATTCATATTCCTTCGTTAATATAAAAATATATCCTTATATTAGTTCAACTATGATAGGTAGACAGCCATTATATTCATACAACGGCTGTATGTTTATTCCTTATCCCTATTATAAAGGCTGCTAGATGTATATTTGTGTATATCCTTACAATAGTCCACCGTCGCTCATTAAGTATGCAACTTTAATTGACAGCTAGTCATATTGTTTTGAGGAGACTAAAAAGAAAAATAAAGATAAATAATTACAAAAGATAAATAATTACAAAAGGGGCTATATTAAGAAGTTAGGAGTACATCTAAGAAAAAACACATACTCTTTTAATTTTATGATTTTTAATTTCTATGAACTCCCCATTTAATTGTTCACTATCTAAGTATTTACTTAAAGTGTCAGGGTATAACCCTACAATTGCAGCAGCTTCGGTTAAAGAATTCGCCAATAAAACCGCACCATCTTGTTCACATATTTGATATATACAAGAAACTTGTCTTGGTAGTACTTTTTTAGTGTCACGATCTATAACTCTTCCATCTAAAAGACGTTCAACTGTAGATCCTGCATTTAATAGTTTTTCTATTTCTTCTTGAGTTAAAGCTACAGCTATACCTTTATAAGTTGACAATCTAAAATTATTCATAGTATTAGATAATTTTAATATTAAGGCTCTTATATCTTGTTTTCTGTGTGCCCCATCGTATATAGCTTTACAAATTATTTTAAAATCCTTAAAATCTATACCTTTCTTAGTTAAAAATTCCATATCCGCAAAAAAAGGTACCAAATAATTATTTAAAACATTAATGTTTTTTATAATAAGTGTTACGCTACTTTTGCTATTAGCATTTCTAGCCTTTACTTCAGCTACTGCTATGGTTGAGGAGTTTTTTAGTTTATAGAAGGAATATGAATCAAAACCTAGATTATTTTCTAAGAATTCCTTTATTTTCACAAATACCGGTAGTTGTACTCCGGAGACTTCAATGGTAAATACAGGAGTTAAACTATCTCTTTTTAAAAAAAAAGACCCATCTCCCTCAACGAACCCTAGCAGTCAACTTTTAGTTATTACGATTTCAGAATCATTTGGTCTATCAAAATTTATACGACTAGTATTCATTTTATTTTTTAATTCTAAAATTGTATCTTTTATCATATAAGGATTTAAATCTTCAGATCTATTCGAATAAAAATGGAAAGCTTTCTTAAAATCTAAATAATCTAGATATTTGGAAGTATTTAAGTTATATTTATCGAAGATATCAATTAATAAAGCAATACCTTTTTTATCTGTAACACTAAATATACATTCATCTTTATAAATACGAACTCCTCCGATTCTTAATCTGTCTTTAATATCTCTTAAAACCTTTTCGTCATCTTTATGTAATGCTATTTTAAACATGAATGAAAAACTAGAAATAGTAAATTTATCTTTTTTTAAATGACTATTAATGGTAAAACTTCCTTCAGCGTCTGTGAATCCTACAAATCATTGCAGGAATTCAGGGTTAATAGCACCTATCTCCTGTTCGGTTTGCTTTATGTTATTAATAGTTGAATAATTAATTTTTTTACGGTTCGGGAAAGTGCTCGTAAAGGGGTATTTACATCTAAATCCTTTTAGTCCATATGAATTAAATGGACAGGGAAGATAAGCAGGGTTATTTTTAGTCTTATCTGACATAACTAACCTGCTTATTCAAAGAATAAACATATTCTTATACAGTTGGATTCAAACCAACACAGCTTCTATCTCTATTAAGATAGCCACGTAGCAAACTGTTAGTGAATCAAAATGAAATCCTCAGGATACATTTAATGATTCAGAATCAATTCATCTGAATACCTCTATGGATACAGGTATATTATTTAACCCAACTTCAAAGAAAGCTAAAACAGCCAATATTGTTGTAGTAACAACAGCTGTACATGTAATTATTTGTGCTCCTGATACTCCGATTTTTCTACCAAAAAAACCAGAAGCTATTGATCCTAATAGTGGTAAGATTATTATAGCTAGATACATTATTTAAATTCAATACTAATACTTCCTCTTCGTTTTCTCCCTTTTTCCATAGGAATTGTATTCCCTTAGGAAGGATAGGATATTACCATAATTTTTCTATTATGCCTGACTATACCTTAAGCAAATAATAATATAATTATATAATTATAAACCAATCTCCATTTAGTCGATGAACTTTTTACCAATATTTCTATATTGATGTTTAGCTGCGGATTATCTATTTCATTTCTTCATACAAACCGTTTTTACCATACAACGAGTCATTACCTGTTCCATTAATCATATTACTAGATTAATTTGGTAGATTTGTCTTTAAGATTTCCCCGCATTTTGAAGATTTCGCCTTAATGAGACTAGATAGAGGTTTGCTCTACCTTTTTTGACCTATTTTCTCTCAAACCCCTAATCATCTCCATGATTATTTTTAGTAGTAATCCCCATTTTGTTTTTTAATAACAAGATTTCTTTCAGACCATCTTCTTTTAAATGTTCTTTATTTTTAACCATAAAAGCAGCTATTTTAAAAGAACAATAATTTGAGTACTTTGATCCTGCAATACTATATTCTTCAAAAAAAGGTATTACATGGTTAATTATATCATCAATTCTTGTAACTACAAACTCAGCTATTGAACGCTTTTCATATCTAACTACATATCCGCATTTAAAGAAGTCTACAAAACTCTCTAATAAATCTACATCTCTTAAATCTTGAGCAATAGAAAAACGTAATGAAGCATATATATGTCTGTTGTCTTAGATTTATTAATAGCAATAAAAAAATTAGATTCTCCTGTTGAAAATCCAGCTATTCACGGTTTAGAATGCACAAGTGTATTATAGTTATTTACTCTTTCTTATAACAGGAATAGTTTCAGGAAAAGCCTTTTTTAATTGGTCAGATAAACCTCCATTCATAGATGCCCTTGTATTAATTATTTTTTGTAATCCCTCTAGATTAGTATGCTGTTTTTTTAACATTAAATTAATAACATTTTTTAAAAAGCATATAATCGGAATATTTTTTAGTTAATAAGGGATAATTATCAAAGTGCGGTATAATTACATTAGTTATATCCTTAATAGAATGAACCCTAAATTCCACTGTAGAATTATTATTGGGTTTGGATACAAGTCCTATACCTCCGAAAAATTCCTGTATTTTCAATAATAAAGATCTATCTTTTTCATGCATCTTTAGTTGAATTCTGGCCTGCACATTTCATCCAGTTTTATATCTAGAATTCTTTAGCATTGCAATTAGAAAGGGACTTTCAGCATCCAAAATTCCAGTTATAAATAATGGATCTAAAGAATTTTTACAGTTAAGGGGTTTAGATGTAGAATAATTTCTTATTCCACTTGGAATGATATTAAGAGCTTTAATGGGTGATTTAACTTGACTAAAGGATAGATGGATTGATTTAAAAGAGATAAATCTATAAAAAGCTACTAAAATACCTAAACCTATCGCAGATTCTGCTCCGGCTATGGCAATAATATAAATAGCATACGTTTGACCTAATATATCATCAAAGCTAAGTGAACTAACCAATACTAAGAATGTAATAGCTAATAGCATTATTTCTATTGAAATAAGCATTAAAATTATGTTTTTTCTGTTTAAAACAAAACCTAAAATTCCAATTGTAAATAAGATTAGTGATAAATTCATTGTATAAAAATAAAAAATTAATATAGGTGTTCTAAAGTATTTTATTGTATAAGACCTTTACTTTCATTAGGTTATTGATAATATCTTATTTTGCTATTAAACCAATAAGAATTATTCATGTATTATATATACAAGTTTAATACATTACTATTAAATTTTATGGCTAATTAGCTATAATGACTCTGTAATACGGTATATATAAAACAACCTGTTGCGTGTAAAACAGATGCTCTTTATTGAGCTCTTTTCTCTTTTTTTTTTGTGGGGCTTTAATAGGTAAATCATAGATTAATCTTCTCCCCTAATTGCCTTTTACATTACGTAACTGCAATTTTCCAGCTTAAATACAAAAGATTTATATTCCGGGATATGTTATACTATATGGTAAGGTAATTACTTTTCATAACATGTTAATTGTACAAAACAATTATTTTAATAAAATCTAGTAGAGAAAAAAAGAACATTGTTCTTTTTTTCAACCCTGCTTTTATTTGTTTCGACGTAATTTCGAGTGTTCGAAATTACTAGAAAAAAATTAGGGACAAGCCCGCGAGGGCTAGAGTTAGATAGAAAGGTTTTATCTTACTATTGTTCTTGTAATCAAGATAAGAATAGCACAAAATGATCTGTTTATAGAAGAGTACTAATTATTGTTTCATTTGTTTCCATAGTTAGATTATTTATCAGATCCTGAATCGGCTCCACCAAAAGCTATTCTTTGATATATATATATATAGTGTATGCTGCAGAGAAAATAATAGAACTTGCAAAAACACCAAATAAAGATGATCTTTCAAATACCCCATATAATGATAATGTAATGATAAAAATTCTTCTATTAATTACGACGAGAGGATGAATTACTACTTATTAAGCTATCCGCAAAAGTAAGGGTAGCGTGTTTGTTAAATAAATAATAATCACAGTTATTACAAATAGCCCTACAGCATGAATTACATTTATAATACTTTAAATTTATAAGTTTCTTACAGTTGTAACAAGGTTCACAATTTTTTTCATGGCTGTATTCATTCCTAGGGTTTCAACCATGGTTACTTCCACGTACCTCACAATAATCAACTCTTCCATCATTAATATTATAGGTGTTGTAGCAATTAGATTTAGAATTTTCCCATGATAGGGGCTTAGTAAAAATCCCAGGTTGTATTTCACCATTTTCATTTCTATAGGGATATGCACCATCTACATGCTGTTGAACAGAAACTGTACCAACTGAAGGATCTGGTACTTGTCCAGCTGAAGGATTTGGTACTTGTCCTGCTGAAGGATCTGGTACTTGTCCAGCTGAAATATTGGGATTAGATCCTGCAGAAGATAAAAACACATTGTATCTCATTGATGTGAGATCAGCATTTATTACAGTAGAATCCGTTAACATATCGTATTCTTCTGAGCAATTACTTAGCAGTTCATTAGCTACAACATAATCTATTGTGCAATATAAAGCATAAAATAAGTTTATTGTGTATAATGTTATAATAATAGCTGATAATGATATATTAGCTATTATTATGTATATAAATACTTTCCCAATGTGATTAATCTTTTTTTACTGTAACTAAGAAATTTAAAAGTAATAGCCGTAAGTAATATTCAAACAGATAATGCAAAACAACTATGATAATAATAGTAACTATTATCTTTGAAGTATGCTTCTCAAGCACTAGATGAGTCACAACTAATTACGTTTGAATCAAATGCGTAAATTAGAGTTGAAACTGAATAATGAATAGCGTCTAATATTGGTGCAGGATATATACCAAATAATACAGTAGGTATAACTAATATTAATAAGATTGTAAACTCTCTTTTAGTTAAATCCGGTATACTAAAGGTAAACATTCTTGAATAGGCTCCACCAAAAGCTATTCTTTGATACATATATATAGTGTATGCTGCAGAGAAAATTATAGAAGTACTTGCAAAAACACCAAATAAAGATGATCTTTCAAATACCCCATATAATGATAAAAATTCTCCTATGAAATTTAAAGATAAAGGAGCTCCACAGTTAGCAAGACATAGTATGAAGAATAATATAGCAAATAATGGCATTACTTGAGTAACTCCTCTGTAGAAAGAAATAACTCTTGTAGAAGATCTGTCATATAATACACCTCCTGCACATATAAATAGACCTGGTGAAACTAGTCCATGAGCCAACCCTAAATTAATAGCACCTTCAATACCTTGTATACTGTTACTGAACACACCTAGAAGATAAACTGCAGCATGAGAAACAGAACTGTACGCAATAAGTTCTTTAATATCTATTGTTCTTAATGTACTAAGACTAGCGTATACTATAGTAATAACACCAATTAGGAAAATTATATAAGTATATTCCATATAAGCTTTAGGTAAAACAGGTAAAATTAGTCTCAGTATACCATATAAACTTAATTTAAGAACAATTGCTGCTAAAATAATACTTCCACCTAAAGGTGATTCAACGTGAGCCTTTAAAAGTCATGTATTCAGGAAAATTGTAGGAGTTTTTACAGCAAAAGCTATAAAAATACCATAAAATAAGAAAAGTTGTGTTAAATAAATGAAATTTCCTTTAAAAAGAGTATCAAAATCGGTAGTACTCATGATAGATGACATTGCTAATATAGACAATAGTAAAAATAATGATCCCAACAGTGTGTATAAGAATAAATAAAAACTAGCTTTTACTCTGTTATCTGACCCAAATATACCTATCAATATAAATAAAGGAGGTAAAATAGATTCAAAAAAGATGTAAAAAAGTAAAATATCTAATACTAAGAAAACCGCTAATAATAAAGTTTCTAATAACAGTATTATAATAACATAAGATTCTACATCTTTTGTTATTGATTTTCAATTCGATACTAGTGAGATAGGAATAATTATAGTAGTTAATAGAATGAAATATATAGATAGACCGTCTACACCTAGATAAAAGTCAAAATAACTTATTTCATGATATTCTTGTACAAATTGAAACTGATTTGTACTAAAATCAAATAAAATAAAGATAATTAATGAGATAAAGAAATTTAAGATAGATGTAGTTAACGCTATGAATTTTATATTTCTTAATGAAACTCCATTATCCCTATTAATTAATATTGCAAGTATACCTAATAAGGGAGTTAAAAGTAAAGATGATAATAACATATATAAAACAAAAAGAATAAATTCCTCTAGATAGTGTAGAATGATAATGTATCAACTATACTTTAAATAATCACCATATGGAAAGTAAGGTAAAAAATTCTTTATAAATATATCTATATATATATTGATAAATTCATAGACATATAAAATACATGTCCTAAAAATTGAGAATTCTTATCTAAGACTTGAACTTAGATTAGGAGATTAGGAAAATCTTGTTTTGCCATTAAACTAATAAGAATTTTGTAATGAAATTTTATAAAACGGCACATTACTATTATAGCATAATACTTTTTTATGAAGTTATATATTCATACCATTATTGTGCATGTAGATAAACTCGTTTACGAGTAATTAATGATTATTAATATAAGTTTTCAATTTTTTGTTTTAATGGGGCTTTAACATCTGTTTAGTCTTCTCCCCGTTATTGCTCTAGAAATAGTAATTACTAATGCAATTTTCCACTAGATAAATATAATTTGTCTACTGGGGTTTGTTATACTATTATGGATAAAAATGTAACTATCCTTTTGGGATGATCACCAGAAGGGGGCAGATATTTAAGTCAGTTCCTTCTGGGAGACTAAGTAACAAATTTTACCATTTTCATAACAAGTTAACGGTAATCTAACCATTATTTTCTAATTTTTTTTTTTCTAGCCCTTGTTTTTTTTTCTAGTTATGAAATAACGTCGAAAAAAAAAAAATAAGAAGCAGCCCCAGTCTTCTTTTCTTCAGCTTCGCGGCCCCCAGCTACTTGTAGCTGGAGGGCTAAAAGAAGACTGGAGGGCTATTTAACTTTAAAGTTTTTTCTATTTTTTGTGTCTTAAATCCACAAAAGTATTTTCAAGAACAGTAACACCATACATTACAAAAGTAAAGTAAGAGAAGTATAATACGGTACTTATTTGTCCAAATTCAATAAATGGAGACTCAACGTGTTTAGCACCTAATTGCATTAAGATTAAGAAATTAGCAACAAATGCAAAGAAAGCTGCTTTACTTAAAGGTCTAAATTGCATACCTCTCGATCTACTTACATCTGTAACAGGTAATAGTAGTAAAATAAGAATAGCTGCGAACATTGCTATAACTCCTAATAATTTGTTAGGAATTGATCTTAATATAGCATAGAAAGGAAGAAGATCATGTTTTTAACTACTGAAATCGTCTTAATTCAAGAAAATTCTTAATTCAAGGAAATTAAAGTAATGGGTTAGATACCTAGTTTATATAACATTTCTTTAATAAAGTAAGGTTTTACTAAATTTATCAATGTATCCATTGATTCTTTAAATATATAAATTCTAGGTTTCTTATCCCTGTTATAATGTATGGATGTTTTAAGATTGAATTTATCTTGTAATGTAAACATAAGTTTATCTACATCTGTAGTACTAAAAGCATAAACGCTTATATGTAACCCATCACCCTGTTTGGATGGAGATATGTGTTACACAATTTTTTTAAACACATATCTACCTTTAAAAGGGCTTTTTTGGTTACGCCTTAGATATATTCCAATCGATTGAGACTTTATATCTAAAGCTCTTCCTGCTGCACTAATAGAAGAATACCTAGTTACAGTTTTTAATTCTAAATCCGTAACATCTATTTCCACAGATGCCGGATGATCTAAATAATTGGAAGAATAGTTAGATACAGCTAATATAGATTCTAGCTTATATATACCTTTTAAAAGTTTAGATTCTAAAATACATCGTTTTAAATAGTCTTTACTAGTATTAAGGCTTTGGGCAGCCTTTCTAATAGAATCATATTCTTCTGATGTATTGGTTACTATATTAGTAACCTTAACCTTAACAGATTTACTTAGGTTTAATTTTGCAAGATTTTCATGTACTTTATCTAAGGACTCCTTACTATGTTTATAATGTAAAGAAGAATAAGCAATTTTTAGAACATTATACTCAGGTAAAAATTTATCCATATAATATTGCTCTCTTTCAATAAGATCTTTGACAGTACAATATTCAAGTATTTCTAATTTAAATTTTGAATATCCGTACTTTAAAAGAGCTTTATTGATAATCATAGCCTTTCGAGAAGAATGGGAAATAAAAGTAGTACTAAGATAATTTCTAAGTCTCTTTCCTAAATCTTTACTACTACCTATATAGGATTTATTTGTATCTAAGCTAGTTCAACGATAAATTCCCGTTTTACCATCATTCTCTAAAATAATTTGTTTTTTATTAGAGGGCACATCATTATAACAAGCAACAGGTATAAAAGTTAAACAGTTAAGATATTCAAGAAGATCAATATTCTGCTGTTAGACAGAGGAGCCGGAGTTTATAAAAAATACCTCCTCTCCAGATCTATTTAACTTAAAAATAACAAAATTACCCTTATAGCTACTTTATTTTCCTTGGTGACGCCACGACCCATTACCTAAGGGTATTGGTCTTCCTTGTTCTATTTTACTCTTAATTTTCGAAGTAAAGTTAAACATTCAGAAGGCTAACCCTCTAGGTGTTAACAATTCATATATGTTATTAGGTACAATTTTCACATTTAAATTATAAAAACAATCTTTATATACATTAAAACAAGGAAGTTGCATTGTCGTGAAAGATATAGCACTATAAGTTTTTTTAGTTCTATTATCTCTTACTATCTTAGATTGAGCAACATAAGCGTTAACACAAAAAGGTAAAAATATTTTAAATACATGATCAAAATATTCTTTATGTGTAACCGCTGTCTGTGCATATATTAATCTAGAGTTAGCAGTAGATGATCTACGAGAAATGTGGCCATCACCAAGTAATATACCTGTCAATATTTCTTCGACTTCCGTCGGTAATTTAATTAATGCTCTCTCACTAGGGGACAAACGTACAATCCCTTTAGTAGAACGAGCAGCAAATAATATTGGACTAGGTACAAATAATAAAGAATTAAGATCATTTTCATTGTTAAATACATAGAATTTCTTCTATGATAGGACTATATCTTCCATTTAAATTATTAAACTTTTGTTGGAATATTTTGATTAATAAATCATATACCTATAAGTATACTTAATTAAACCTTAATACAAGTTCTTTTAATTTAAATTGTCTCGCGTGTAGTCTCTGAGGATCCTACTAGGATATTTATCCGTCCTTTGGTTTCCTGCTGATTGTCCTAGTTTAATATAACTATAATTTAGTTACCCACACGTAGGATTTTCCAGCATTTAGCGAGATTTTTAAATAACATCTTCTTTAATATCATTCTGGAACGATAGCTGCAGGAGTTTGCATAGGATTTGCCACAACATAGTTTTCACTATCTCCTAATACATTAGGCATAAAGAACACAAATAAAGATAATACAAATATAAATGCAAAGATTGTAATAAGATCTTTAAATATTAAATATGGAGCAAAAGGCATTCTATCGTAGTTTCCAGATACACCTAAAGGATTTCCTGATCCAGCTGTATCGTGTAAAACGATTAAGTGCATTAGTGCTAAAGCAGCTAATACGAAAGGTAAAACGAAATGTAATGAGAAGAATCTATTTAATGTTGCATTGTTTACAGAGCATTTATGTTGGTAACTTCATTTGAAACAAACTATCGTTACACTCAATGAATCTCTTCATTGATCGGACTATATCTTGATCTCTTTTTAGTAGTTTGAAGGTGTTTTTATTTTTTCTGAATATCTAGTTATTTTACGCAATTGTTTAATTCATAGTAAATATTGTAATTTCTTATTACCCAATAATTTAACAGGAGCTTTTTGTAGAAATTTAATAACATTTTCTATGGATCTTACTCCTGTAACTTTTAATTTGGAACAATTCGTTTTGTCTATATATATAGCATTAGTAAAAGATAAATACTGACGAATAGCAGATAATAAAATTTCTCCGTCTCTTTGAGAAACATCGAAACTAGCCACTAAGTAATCTTTATCATCGTGTAACTTATAAACACTAAAACAACCCTCAGCCTCTATAAACCCTACTAATCAAGCAGAAAAATAAGAAGCACCTGTAATAGATTCTATTGTATTTATAGGCTTGCTATCTCTAGTATATTCAGGTAAATCTTCTGAATATATAATACCTGATAATAGAGCGTCTTTAAATCTTAAATAATCATACTGTTTATTAGAAAACATAGGGTATTTGTCAAATATAGGTATAATAAAATTTTTTAAATGGTCTTTATTTCTAATTCTTAAAGATACCATTTCACTTTCTTTTCTTGTTCTGAAGCTTACTACACCTATACCTAATAATTTTTTAATTTTATAAATCAATTGAACGTCTTTTATAGAAAGTTCTATACCTAGTTCATATGTAATATATTTACCTTTTTTTGTAATAGAAAAAAAACCGTCACCTTCAAATAAACCTACTATATAAGCATATACTAAAAATCTATTATCATTCTCATTCATGTTTTTAAAAAATTTATTTCTTATTTCATGTAAATTATTCATGTATTCTTCTAAGATTCATATTCCTCTTAATCGTTCTTATTTGTTGTAAACCTTCCTCTGTTTTGTGATGATTATTGTTAAGTAATTGTTGAATTACGATAAAGTCTTTAAAATCTAGATCTTTAGAACCTAAAAAATTTCTACTTTTAAATAAAGAAATAAGAATATCTAGATCTTTTCGTTTAGTAACAGTAAGCGTAACAATAGTATCCGAACGTTCACTTCTTACTATACCAAAACCTAGATATTTTTGAATTTTTATCATTAGGTCTAAATCCCTAATATGTTGATTTAAAGAAAAGGTAAGAGTAACTTGATATCCTATTAAATGAGTAGAGTTTTTTCTAATTAAACAAAAAAAAGAACCTTCACCTTCAACAAAGCCAACTAATCATTCTATATTAACAGGGAAATCATCCATATCAATATCTGGTCTTTTCACAGGTATAATATTAGGATATTCTTGTTGCAGTTCTGAACTTATACCTTTATTCATAGAAGCTTTTATACTAATAATTTTTTTTAAACCTTCCTCTGATAAATGAAAACCACCAACCATTAAATCAACTATATTTTTAAATAATAAGTAATCTGCTCTTTTTTTTGACAATAAAGGATATTTATCAAAATGAGGAACAATTACGTTACTAAGATCTTTTAAAGATTGTACAGAAAATACAGCCGATAATGGATTTCCTTGCTTATCTTTCTTTATAGTTATAGATCCTATACCAAAAAAAGATTTTAATTTATTTAATAGCTCTATATCCTTTATATGCAATTGAATAGTATATACAGCTATTACTTTGAATCCTAATTTATATAGTTGACTCTTTATTATAGAAACGTGGAAAGAAGATTCAGCGTCAGAAAGACCTGTAACGTAATAAGGAGATATTGATGATAAAGACACTGGTGATTTACTTAATTGTTCACCATTTTGGTTAGAATAAGGTACGATAATATTAGAATAGAATAAAGATTTAAGATTTTTAGTACCGAGATCTTCTGCATGTAGTCTCTGAGAGGCCTCTGAAGTATGTAAACTTCTCACCCCGGCTGATTGTCCCCGTGTAATTGCAATTTTCACGTAAATAATTATAAATATAAAGAATAAATCGTATGCAAGTCCTAAATTAGGGGATTTTCCAGCATTAAGCAAAATTTTTAATATTACGTCACCGCAATATGGTTCAACTGTGTTTAAACCTCCTCAAATGACAATTAATTTATAATGGATTTTTAATCTCCATTCTCATAAGCTTTAACTTATGTTTAGACTATATCTTAGACCAAACATTTTATTTGATCCTGGGGTTCTCGTATCGAGCTTATTGTTGGTATAACTCACTCATTAGTCGTTGAACGTTCTTGATTCATTCAATATGAAATACCGAATCAAGCTCCGCTGCAGATTGTATAATAAATAGGAGGATGTTTATTATATGTCTTTGCACTTCTCCCCATTTGCCTCTGAAACATTAATGCTTCAAGGAGCCCATTTATCACATAACTTATGACCGTCTCTTTTTATTCTTTTTTTTTGCGTCAAAAAAATATTTTTTTTTAGCAAAAAAAAGACGAAAAGAGACAATCAAACCAGAAGATTATAAAACTGCCTCAGGAAAATTAAGACTATTATAACGTGTACTTGCACGTAAAGAATTTAACCATTTGATATATTGAATTCCTTTCAATCCAACTAAAGGATGTAGACCAGAGAATGAAAAGAAATTTATAACTTTTTGTATATCAGACTTAGAACTAACACCAAATTGGTTATATAGTCCTTTTTCTGTTTCTATTTTTCTATTTGTATCAAACACTAGTTTAAAAGCTTCAAATAAATTAATATGTATTCTTTGTTTTAACTGAAAACAACCGTCATTATTTGCTTTCACAAAAAATGAACCTTCGGACATTGCAAATCCCACGATTCAATTTCTAAAGAAAAGTAGTTTTGTATAATCCAAGGGTGTTTTTGGTAATTCAAAAGAAACAGGAATATCTTTAGGGATTTTGTCAAAAGTTCTTATATCATTCTTTAAAATATACATAGCTGAATTAAACTGTTTTGATCTAGTTTCAGTTAAAAAGAATATATTGTTATATAAAAACAATGGAAACACAATCTCTTGTAAATCTGTTCTATTAATAACTAACTTACAAGTAGGACTTCTATTATCACGATAAATATTTAATTTTCCTACTTTTAGTACTGAATTTATGTATTCCAGAGTAGAAAGATCTTCTAAGTGTAATGATATAACAAGTTTAATAGTTATAAATCCTTTAGTTGTATTGGTTATTTGTATATACCCATCTCCATCAACTAGTCCGGCAAAAAAAGCCAAGAATGATGAAGGAATATTAAGGTATTCTTGGTTTTCTAGTCTAGAATTATTTTTTCCCTTCTTTAAAGCATTTTTGTGTACAGTACCTATTACAGGTAAACTACTTAAAATAATTGCTTCTGAATAAATTTCTGTGATTTCTTTTGACTCAACAATATCTTGTCCTACTCAAGGGATAGCACTCATAAGGTTAGTAATACAAAATTCACAATAAGATGGTTGCTTTAACTAATTTTTAATAGGAGAAAAATTTGATTTAGAGTAAGCTTTTATTCTTTTTATGCGTTTAGCGACTACTAAACCTTCTTTATTTTTTACAGGTTTACCATCATTTAAACGAGCAGTTATAGTATTATTACTTACATGGAGAAATTTAGCACATGAAATTCCATTAGTAAAATAATTAAAAGAATTATTTAAGAAATAAGCTTTTATAATGTAAGTAGATCGAATGTATTTTTTTTCCGAAATTATCATTGCTCTACCCTCAGAATCAATATGTATTAAAGGTTCTGCTTTAATTAAAAGATCTAATTCTGATTTAACGATTTCATCCAATATGAGAGGGTTTAAGTTTGTAGATAATCTATTATTATTCATACAATCTCCCAGTTTTATTATTAACTCTTTACCTTTTTCAGTTAAATGTTTACCCTCTAATAGTAAAAAAGCTATTGTTTTAAAATCTGAATAATCTTTAAATTTTTTAGTTCTAAATTCAAAACTGTCTAAGTAAGGAATTAATACATTATGAATAAAATCAATTTGGTAGATTTCTAATATAGAAATAGGCCTAAAATCACTTTTTACTTTTTTATCGGAAATATTAATTAGTTTAGTAGTACTACCTAACATATAAGAGTGTTCGTCTAATAAACTTAAAATAAATTCACGTATTTTTTCTAAAACTTGTCTATTTACCGAAGTAGTGACAAGTGAAACACGAACAGTCATATCTTGTTTATTTAAGTAAAATGACCCATCTCCTTCTAAAAACCTACCAAATAATTACCTGTAATTCTTATCTTATGATTTGCAGGTAAAACAAAATTAACTCTATTAGAATTCATATTTGTTTCAATTCAAGAATATTTGAGTATATTTGTGGTATACTTAATTCATTAGATTTACGATTTTTAAATAAGAAAAATGCTTCTTTAAAATCTAAATAATACAAGTATTTAGTAGTATTTAATGGAAATTTTTCAAACAAAGGTATTAATATTGTTTCAATATCACTTAATTGAGATATTGAAAATACTAAAGTGTTTCTCTCAGTATTTAATCTACCGCAAGCTAAAACATCTTTTATACGTTCTAAAATTTTTCTATCGTCTTTAGAAATTTTTATTAATCTTTTAATTATCTCTTCCATAATGCATTCCAGATTTTATAGATCCTATTTTATCTAGCCCTTCCACGGTTAAGTGAGCTTTATTCTTAATTAAATGTGCAACTTTGATAAAATCTAAGAAATTTAATTTTTTATTTCCTTGTAAAGAATAATTTTGAAAAAAAGGAATAATAATGTTAAAAACATCCTCAAATTTTCAAACTGCAAATACTTTACTATTATTATTAGTAATTAAGGTTCCACAATTAAAACTCATCAAAATTAAATTTAAAAGCTCTTTATCTTTTTCATGTTGAGTGATTTGAAATTTTAATTTTACAGCTTTACCTGTCTTACACTCTTCATGCTTCTGGATATGAATCATAAAAGAACCTTCACCCTCTGTAAATCCGGCTATTCAATATGGATTTAATACTTCAGGTAACGGCTTATTAAATTTAAAAAAAACTGGGGAAATATTAGGGAAACTTTCAGCTAAAACTTCCGTTAATCCATTACGCATAGCTGCTTTAATAGATAAGATTTGATAAAAACCTTTTTCTGTTAAGTGCTCTTTTTTATCCATAATTAAGGCAGCTTTTCTAAAAAGTTCATAATCTATAGATTTTTTCGACAATAAACAATATTTATCAAAAAAAGGTATTATTGTATGAATAATTTCTGATAAAGATCCCACGCTAAATAAAATACTTTTATTACTACCGTCATATATAGTACCTACTCTTCCTAAAACTTCTCTTATATTAGTTAATAATTCTCTATCTTTTCTATGTAAATGTATCTCAAAAGTAAGATAAATGGATCAACCTAATTTCATCTTTTTATTTTTCTTTAATTTAATAGAAAAACACCCCTCAGCATCTACAAATCCTACAATATAATAAGGATTTAATTTGGGATCTTTTGATATTATAGCATTTGAAGAAAAAGGTGTTGCTCGAGAATTTGTATTCGCTTTTTGTACAGATATTCTATTATGAAAGTCTCTTGTAAACAACAAAGTAATACAAAGCAACCCATTTAAAAGTATCTTCTTTTTTTATACTGGGTTTAAAATCTAAAAACAACTTAAAGTCGTCTTAAAATAAGAACTAATGAAACTAGAAAAGTGTAAAGCAATTCTAAATACAAATTCAAAACCTCCTACTTCTCCTTTTTCATTTTTTCTTGTCCTTATTAAAAAATTAGATTCTGCTTCACAAAGGCCTATAAATCATTCTATAAAATAACTATCTATAGGTGATTTAGGTAATTCTTTATGGACACCTTTTGATAAATCATCGATCTTATCGTTTTTATTCTCATCCTGTTTCCCTTCATAGGGAAAATGAGTTGAAAAATAGATTTGATAACACTATGATAAAAAAGGTGCGATTAAAAAAGTAATACTTTAAACCTTTGATTTGCAACCCAGCATCTATTAAAAAATTGGAAGATACTGATAAATTTATCTAAAGGTGGAGGCGCGACTCTCCTATCGCTAACTTTCGTTAACGGATCGGACTATATCTTCATCTTTTTAACAATATAATTACTTTTATAAAACTTATTTAAATGCTTTTACTTTTATTAAAAAAATGTACCACGTATAGTCTCTGAAGAACCAAAAGTTGAATTCGTTAAATACAGCTGCGCTATATTTAATATAGGTTCCTGCTGATTGTCTTTTAAGAGTTTCCAGCAATTAGTGGTATTTTACTACAGCTATTACTTCGCCTGTTTAACTGTAGCCAAATCTTCAATTTACTTATTCTAGCCCTTGTTTTTTTTTCTAGTTATGAAATAACGTCGAAAAAAAACTAGGGGCTGACCCTTTTCTCCCGGGAAGACCCCCGATGGGGCTCATCCCGACAGGGATAGTTTATTTAAACTCTTAGTGTTTAAATAAGTAAATCATGTACACCATACTTATCTTTATAAAGATAATTGTAATAAAATACAGTATAATGCCTTGTGTTTCAATATAAAACCTATATATACTGAAAAATGATTCCGACTGTACATTAAGCAGCATTTCAGCTACCCACCTGTGAACCAGTCTGTAGCGATATTTTATTCTACCGACGGTCTTTATACTAAACAAATATATTTGACCGTTTTCACAAGCATTGCTGCAAAATCATATTGGGTCCTTTTATATTAAAAGGGGGACCTAATAAGTTTTAAATAAATATTGCCTTAAAAGATTCTGCAACTATATATAACTAATAAAAACATAACTAATAAAAATATAAACAAATAGGCTTTGCTTCTGTTTGTTTATAATAAAAAAAACTAATACAAACTTAAACACCTTCAAATACAACATGGTCCCTTATTTTACCAATCATCCTATCCACCATCTCCAAAAACATGCATTATATCTAAGTCCGTCTTCAAAAGCTATATTTTCTATTTTTCCCTTACAAAGAAGATGAAACGTATCATAGAAAGGACAAATCGAAAGAAGGGTACTTATCTGATTACGGTACAAAGTCCGGATATCTCCGATCTAATGAGTCAGATATAACACTCCACCTAATGAGTCAGATATAACACTCCACCTAATGAGTCAGATATAACACTCCACCTATCGAATCATTCAAGCTTATCTTATTCTATCTGGTGATATGTCCACCTTCCGTATTAGCCGGCCACCAAGAAGAAGGTGTGTGGTGGGGGGAGGGGTCACATAACTTTCCACCATTTGGAGGTTGCGGCCTTATCTTTAGCCAAGACGTTAAGACGTCCGTTCTCCTAGATCGCCGATTGCTGTGCGTGATAGATAAAGTCTCACCAATCAAAACATACAAGCTTATCTTTTTTCCGAATGGATGACGTGTCTGTATTCCCGGATCACCGATGGATGTGAGTCACATAATAATGCACCAATAGGAGGTTTCAGTTTTATATTATGTTGTTCAGATCACTTCTACTCCTTTCAATGATTGGAAGATTAGTCTACTTGACTGCATAGTTGCCTGCTTGGTACAACGGTTGCCTGCTTGGCACAGTGGCTATGTGCTTGGTACAGTGGGTATGTGCTTGGCCTTTTACAGTATAAGTACCACCCTTTTCACTCAACTAATTCGTGTTCACCTTACACACTTACACTTCAAAAAGTTCGTGTAAAATCAACCAAATGCACCTCAATGTCTTCTACTCTTTCCTCAACCCCTTCTTCTGTCGAAGTTTCGACAACTCAACCTGTTCACCAAAACCTCCCCAGGTTTTCTTCTGAACGTCTTATTTTTCGACCACTCTTTGAGTCGGATTTTGAAGCCTATCACCTCCTCCTGAAGCAACCTGAATCTATGCGTGGTTACGGCCTTGACGCAATGCCCGAAACGAAAACAGCTCGACATTGGTTCAATCAATTACAAGACCAAAAAAGAGTCGGAATCTTTCTCAAAAACTCAAATGAAAGGGAGGGAGAACTTATCGGTGAGGGATTGGTTCTTAAAATGGACAAGCAATGGCCTAGAGTCCATTATGTGTTCAAAAAGGAGTACTGGGGTCATGGTTACGCCACAGAGTTCCTGAAGGCATTTTTGTCCGTTTGGTGGGATCTGCCCCGTGAAAATACAAGCATCCTTGTTGAGGAAATCTCCCTCGATAGCCAGGAGAAACATAAGGCAACTGAGCGATTGTGTGCTGAAATTAAGATGGATAATAAAGCAAATCAAAAGGTGGTGGAAAAGGCAGGGTATAAGTTTTGTGGAGAAGTAAAAAACCAGGATAAGGAGATCTGTGGCTTTTGGCGTATCATCTGTCCGAAAAAGGAAGAAACGGTTTCTTGATGTTAAGAATTTGTCCTGAACAGTGTTTTTTTTAGCCTCGGCGCCATCAGCCCAGGGGGCTGAGGGCTGAGGCTGCGGAGCCGGAGTAATGGTTGTTTTAATGGAAGTTTACATATTGATTGTCTGGTTAGAGTATTCAACATACTCTACTTTGTTATTTAACCAAGAATGAATTTTAAATTTACCATCTTTTAGCCTTGCCTCACTTTTTAATATATAAATCTCATCTTTACCAATCCTCCTCCAAAGGTCTTTCACTTTTTCCCACTTCGAGTATAATATCTCTTTCCAATACGGTATTAATGTCCCTTCAGCTTCCTTTCTTGGGCCTTCAGCTTTTTTTCTTGTCCCTCCATATTATCCTTCAGCTCATAAACCATCTCCTTCAGTTTTTCGATCAGCTGTTCCTGAGCCTTCATCTTGCTGTCCTGCTCCCTCCTCTCTTCACGAACCCCTTGGACCATCACTTTCATCTGATGGATGAGTAACTGAGACGATCTGGTATGATCGGAGTATAATTCAGGTTCGTCTGAAAGTTGGGTATTGTCCAAGTGCTCGAGCACATGGGGTGGTAATTTGTAATCGGTCCTGTGCTGCTCAGGTTGGGCTGAAGAAGGTGTTTCTGGGATCCAGGTTTCAGGAACAAACTGGGCCTGATAGGATGACGAGGCTTCAGATGTCCCTTGAAAAGGTGAAAAGGAGGGATAGCCATCCAAGAGCGGTAAACCGTGCGTAGGGTAATCGGGTTTTCCGCTTGAAGCAGAGAGGGTTGGAGAAGAAGCGGGTGAATGGATGAAAGTAAACATGGTTGGACAGACTTAAAACCCGAAAGAACAGTGGTGTATTGTATTGGGGGTGTGGTGGTGGACTGGTGAAGAATAAGACCGAAAGAAAGGCCGACATATATACTTGTAAACCTCTCTTATTAAGCCTTTTCATATGCAACCTCGGCTTTACGCCGAGATTAAGTCGCATACTGATGTAACGGCCAATAACCCTATCGATAAGGTAATAACAATGCCGGGTTTATGTAATAAAATTGCATAGCCCTATCCAACATATCTCTTATGCAATACCCTTTTAGGGAAGATAACCGCATGTACAATAAAAATGAAGCAGGTGATGGATAAGAGTTAGCGAATAAGAGGTGAAGGAGTTATCTTTATCTCTTTCACATGAGATTCTAGACTTTAAATGTCTTTTACATTAATGAGTCATAGATAAGAGTCAACCAATCAAAGCTGAAAAGGTTATATTTATCTCTTTCACATGTCAGCCCAGACATCTAGATCGCCGATAACAGTGAGTCATAAATAAGAATGAGCCAATCAAATCTCTTCCCCTTATCTTTAGCCCAGAAGATTACGTGTCATTCTCTCAGGATCGTCACTTGCTTTGAGTCATTGTTAAGGATAAGCCAATAAAATATATCACCCTTATCCTTTTGTTGTAAGGATAACAGGTTTTCGACCCATCATCTGACACTTCTACCTGATTGGTAGTATGGATGCCTAAGCTTGGCACAATAATATCTCGCTGTTGCCTACTTGGCACGCTTTTACCTCGTTGGCAAATAGAAGTATAAGTATCTCTCATTTCTCCCTACTAATTTATGTTCACCACCTTACCAAGGCATCTCAACATCCGATCACTTCTTTCAAACAGCACTTTCATCCAATAAGTTATCAGCAACCACCTTTCGTCAACCATCTTTGCACCAACCCCACCATTCTTAACAGAATTTACCAAACCAACCCTCCTTTCGCCTACCCGTCCGATAAACCAAATACACTCACACACTACAATGGCTTCTACATTTACCTCCATCCCCCTCTCTGTATCTGTCCAAGTATCAACTACCAAACCTTCTCACAAAAACCTTATGGGGTTTTCTTCCGAACGTCTTATATTTCGACCGCTTCTTGCCTCGGATTTTACGGCATACCTTCCCATATAAAGTCATCTCTATCCAATAGCGGAACGTCCTCAACACCAAACCAAAGCCAGTTGAAAACTTTCGTTCAAAGTACTCGAGAATACTTTCTCGAACAAAAACTCATCGACTATGCAATGGTCGGAATCTTCCTCAAAAAGCCAGACGGAACCGAAGGGGAGTTAATTGGAGATGGAGGGGTGTTCTTCTTGGATAACAAGGATGAAAAATGGCCTGAGATCTATTATGTTTTGAAAGAAGAGTATTGGAATAAGGGATACGCCACTGAGTTTGTAAAGGAGTTCCTAGGTGTTTGGTGGAGTCTGCCACGTGAGAATACACGCATGCGTGTACAGGCTATCTCATAGGGTAAATTTTTTTTTACCATCAAGAGGCTAAAGAGCAATTGGGTGCTGAGATCCATATGAGTAACAAAGGAAGTATAAGAGTTTTGGAAAAAACAGGGTTTGAATTTTGTGGGGAATACTTGGCAGGTGGAGAGAAATTTAGCTATTGGAGATACACTTCTCCTCATTAATTGTACCTTACTATCTTTGGTACTGGAGGAAATAAAGATGAAGTCACCAATTTTTTTTTAATTTTTTTACTTTTTTTATTTTTTATTTTTTTTTTAATTTTTTTTTATTTTTTATTTTTTTTTTTATTTTTTTTAGTTATACATTTGAGGCAAAAATTTTACCTCATAGTGACATTTGCCCGTAGGGCAATACATACAAACTTGCTTATTGTAAGAAAGAAGTATTTAATTTTGTGACCAAATATCAGGCTAAACAGAAGATTCAAATTTATATCTTCCTTTATAAAGCTTGTCAGTATCTATCTTTTTAGATATAACGGAAGAAACATTAATATTACCAAGGGCTAAAGCTGCTTGAGTATATGAAGAGAAAGGAGAACCTACTACTAATTCACCATTATCATAAACATTCACACCGAATACTGAGTGACCTTTTTTAGATACTTTAATATCGGATAGAGATTTATAAGATAACCCTGAAGATAAATCAAATATAGGAGGTTTGTTTAATATTTCATAAATTTTTTGTAAGTTTGGAGCTTCCGCTACCAAAGTGCTAGTTGTATATCGTTTATTAATATACTTATTTATTTCAATGAAACATTTTTTACCTTCAGGGTTTGTTGTATGCCCTAGAGCTTTAAGTTTTACTGCTAATTCTCATAATTGAAAATCTACACCTTTTCTAGTTTTAAATCTTAATGTTTTAAAAAAAGGTAAAATATAATTATAAAGTTGAAGAATATTAGAAACACTTAAAATACATGTAGTAGGACTATCTCTAGATACTCCAGGAGTAGGTTTAGTGTTCAATTTATCTAATTTAGTCCCTACTTCTGGGCAATACGGTAACTTAATTAAAAATTCAGCAATTTCATATAAAAGTGTATATTTTTAGAGTGCTGTTTAATCGAAAGAGTAGGAATCATGTTAGGTATACAGAATGCACCATCCCCTTCTATAAATCCTATAAGTCTAGAAGGACTTAAAAATCTTTTAGGAAGATCATTCATGTCAAACTCCGATCTCTTACTATTCATAGTAGCTTTTATCTCTAATATTTGGTTTAATTCTTCTTTATTTAATTTTCTCTTTTCTTTATAAGATGTTTTTCTTATTTCAGCTGCTGCCTTAAAACATTGAAAATCTAAAAACTTAGAAGTTGTAAAATAATATTTTGAAAATAAAGGAATAAGTATATCTAGTATATCTATAAACTTGGCTACTATATAATAAGATTCATGTTGGTTTTTTGAATCTACAATAACACCTACTTCTCGATTTACCAACCCACTTAACAAATTTTTTATGTATACTAGAGTTTGTCTATCATCTCAATGTAATTTTATTTTGAATGATAAAGCTCCTGTAGTAGATATATAAAACATGGATTCTGCCTCTGAAAATCCACTAAACCAATCTAATTCTAATTCTCTTTCCTTTAATCAAGTTTCTTCCGACTGGTTAATATTAGTGTTTTGTTTCTGTAACACTTTATTTATAGATACAGACATAAGCTCAAGGCCTTCATGGTCACAGTCAGGTAATACATAAAAACTTACTTAATATTAATATATTAACAATAAGCTAAAATAACTTTGAATTCGTATATTTTATTAGTTAAACACATTTAACTAAAGTTCCGACTGTACATTAAGCAGCATTTCAGCCACCCATTAGTGACCCAGTCTGTAGCGACCCTTTATATGGCCGACGGTCTTAAAGTTTATTAAGCTTCTTTAACCGTATTCACTAATATCGCCAAATAATATTAAATATTATTCTATAACCCCGTCGGGCTATACCACTTTAATCTTTTTTTTTTTATAAAAATTGCAAAAAGATTTTTACTCATGGGACTATGATTTATATAAGAATATAAATCTAAATTTTAAAATGTAATTTTTAAAGTATAGAAACAATTTTTAACGAAAAAGACCTATTTATTACGAGACATATCTTCTACTATTCATTGTCTTTTTACCAATTTCTTTTCTGTCTGTAATGCTCTCCTAATGGTTTTTTCATTACAGTTAATAGCTTTAGCTGCTTCTAAAATAGTAGGATATTGACCGTAAATAGTTCTATCTAAGTTGTACAACACAACAGGTCTTGTGCTAACTATACACTTTTTCTTAGTTTCATCTGACATAGGAGGTTTAAGTAAAGCTTTTTCTCTAATTCTTTCTATTGTTTCATGAGACAAATTTTTACCTTTATTTAATTTACCGGCGAAGCAGCCCCAGTCTTCATCTTTTTTTAAAAAAGATGAAGACGCCGGGGCTATTTGTTCCCGTCTCGCATCACTATAAATATCTTTCATCTTTTGACGATCAATTTCAGTGTGTTTATATCCGAAACTAGAACCTGCTTCTGTTAAAATATTGTAATTAGGTACTAATAATTTTAAGTATTTATCTTCTAAACGCAACAATTCACGGTTATTTTCTTTGGTAACAATATTAGGATATAAATCTAATACAACAAAAGCAAAATTTTTCAAATCATACTTTTTAATGGCTAATTTAACTATTTTGCTACCCCTAAAATAAATAACATGGTTGCAGAATCTAGCATAAAATCTACCAGTTGAGGCAGAACCTATATAATAATCTTTAGTTGTTTTATTAATTATCATATATACACCACTTAAACCTCTTGTATCATTTAATATTTGTTTTCTAGTTTCTTCTAAATTTAAATTTTCATAGCAATACACAAGGTTTAAACCTAACTCATTAATAATTGTTTCTAGTCTTTCAGACATTTTAATACTATTTGAAGAACTTCTTGTAGAATATCCTCTTTTTACAATACTTTTGTTAAATAGTCTTTTACTATTTACTTTAAAATTCATTACAATTTTTTTATTAAAATTTACACTTTCTTTATTACTTATATCAAACCATTTTGGGCTATGTTGGTAACCCAGGAAAGCTGTCTAAATTTCCGCTAACTATCCTTTTATTTTATCTGAATAGCGCGCCTGTACTTTATCAAAACATTAGTCCCCGAGACACGCTAAATCTCTTTATAATATTTCTCATTTAAAGCCTTGTGTATAACAAATTTGTTATAGAAATTTCCGACTGTACATTAGATATCATTTCAGATACCCACAGGTGACCCAGTCTGTAGCGATCCTGTATAGAACCGACGGTCTTAACTTAGATATCAAGTCTTTAACCGTATTCACCCGCATTGCCAGATAACTAGTAGTTATCCTATACCCCTGTCAGGGTATACTATCTCACAGTAATATCTTATTACTAGTATATTTCTATATACATATTGCATATACTTTTATTGGAGACGGACTTTGATTTTTAATTTCATATTAAATGTAACCAATAAATTTATATTTCATCTCATCTATTATATAAGGTTTAACTATTGCAACTAAATCAGTCATGCTTTCTTTTCAAATACTTATTTTTCATTGATCTGCAAATCCTGTTTTTACAACAGTACATTTAAGATTATATTTATCTTTTAATATATTACATAAAAAAGTACATTCTTTAAAAGTAAAACCATTAGTTGCAATGTTTATACCTTGTTTTGCTTGTCTAGAACCATCTTACGGGGTTTTACTGTAGAAAACTATGTTAAAGTTATTTTGTACTTACCATATATCTCCTTACTAACTAGGTATTTATTAATTGTATTTCTAGATATCTTCATATTTAGAGATGCATCTCTAAATGAATTAAAAACTAATTTTTCATTTGTTTCTATATTAGTAAATACAACTTTTTTACTTTTAGTTAAAACATTAAATTTAATCATACCTGCGGTAATTTTAGCTCTAACATCCGCAGGAAAAGGTGAAGCATTCAATTTTGCTATATTATTTTTGATTTTTATTAAATGTTCTGGAGTTTTAGTTTTCATACGTAATTTAGTTTTTTCTGAATGTTTAAATCCTAAGCTTGACCCCGCTCTGAGTAAAATATTATATTCAGGTTTTAAAAGATCTAAGTAGTATTGTTCTCTTTCAATCAAATTAGATATTTCACAATATTCTAGTATTTCAAGTTTAAATTTGGAATATCCATATTTTAAAAGAGCTCTATCTATATGCATATTACGTTTAGTATCGGCTATGTGGTTATAACTGTAATATTGGTAAAATCTTTTACTTAAATTAGCACTAGATCCTACATAGCTTTTACCGGTTTCTTTATTTATTCAACGATATATACCTGATTTACCCCTATTTTCTTTAACAGCCAATTCTTTATTAACGTCAGCATCATCATAAGTAGCAACTGTTTTAATTTGGTCATTATAGTTTTTATAACCACCTGTTGTATTTAAATGATTACTGTCTAATAAATAGTATAATTCAGGGTACATATAAGGATGAATAATTGAACGTAAAAGTGGTATAGATTCTACTTTAATACATATTTCCATCTTACCAGAATGATTTAATATCGTACTATCAATACCATATTTATCTATTAAAACGTTTTTTAATAAATTTAAATCATTCATGTCGTTAAATTTTGTACATAAAATTAACCCCTCTGATTTAAAAGATCCTGTTTGCATGACAAGGTGAGCTAAACCTATAGGAGTTATATATTCTCCTATTCAGCTAGGTATAATTTTTGTTTTTTTTCCGTTTACGTCTTTATAAAAAGAATCATAAATTCACAATAATGAAGTAAAAGTATATAGAGTTAATCTATAATTAAACCTATCTTCCAACTCTCTTGCACTATCTTTATCAGATTTCTTTACAAGATGAGGAGTGATATTAGAACAATAACCTAATTTATAAAAATATAAGGTAAGACTATGAATATAAGCAGTATTATTTATTCCTTGCTCAATACTAAATCTTACACTTGGAGATGTTTGACCCTTAATTTGGTCTGCTCACCAGTCACCAAGCATACCGCATATTATAATAGATAAAACCTCCTTATTATGTGGACCTATTCTATATAACGCTTTAGTTCTAGATTTACTGAAATAAGATGATGAGTTATATTGGATACATTTATTATGAGAAATTAACATTCAATTTGGCCACTTATCTTTAGCCATCATTAAGATAAAGATAACTACACCAATAGTAAACACTAATGTTCTAGGTGCTCTATATGATCCGTAGTATATATTTCTTCCTATATGTAGGTAAACTAAAAAGAAGAAAGCTGAAGCAGTGTTACTATGTAAATAACGTATTAATCACCCGTTGTTTACATCACGCATAATCTAAAAATAGATGAATCCTTTATCAATATTTAATCCCTAGACGCACTATCTATGGGTTTAGATGAAAAAATAAAATTATTTTTATATAACCTACCTGTATCTATGTAACGATTACATGTATTACTACTAGGATTTAATCCTAGGGACTACCCACCTAGTTTGTAAAACATGCTGGGTATAAAATGGGGTTTAACTAACTTTTTTACTTTGTATAATGAATTCCGAGAAATATATATCCTATATCCATGTTCATTACTAGCTTTATGAAGAGTACATTTAAAATCATAACGTATAATTAATACATTCATTAATCGGACTGTATCTTGAATAGTATAAGAGTCAGTACAAATATAAATACCTTTACTTTTAAATCCACCATCTCCCATGATAAGATGAGCTAGAGCAACTGGAGTTAAAAGATTATAAATATCTTCTGGTACTATTTTAACGTTGTTTATATAGAATAATGGGTATAATTCAGTAAAACAAGTCAATCCTCGAGTAAAAAAACCTAAATTATAAAGTACTTTTCCTGATCTTTTACTTTCTGCGTAATAAGGGTAACTACTACAATAATGAGATAATTCATTAAAAATAAACCATACATAAGATGCTTTATTTATAGTTTGTTTAAACCCTAATCGTGCATTTTTATTTGTTTTACTTGCAAAGGTTAACCAACCATCTGATAATAATAATCCTATTATAATACTCTTATTATAATTCGGTAATTTTATCATAGAGGTAACTAACTTTGTAAATTTACCTGTACCCACTTGAGACCTTAAATTTGTACCCCAAATTACTAAACTTAATTCGTTATTAGTACTTGATTTCTTAGTACTATATTTTCTTCGGCTAGACGCATCTGTTAATCCTGAAAATTAGTATAAGAACTCACTGGGAACATTCTTCAATAGGTTGTCTTCAGTACGTACATTAGAATTTTTATTACAGTTAGTAGAATAGTTACAAAATCCCATTTTATTTTTATGACCCGATACGTAAGTAGGCAATAATATTAGACCGTTAAATAGGTATAATGGATTAATCTTTAACTATTGATCTTTCAACCAATATAGGACTATATCATCATACAGTAAGTATGTCAACCATGTAGTCTCTGAGGATCTTACTCGTAATTGAATTACTTTGGTTTCCTGCTGATTATCCATAAATATCTTAAATATTTTTATTAACTTCGTAAGCGAAGTTTAATCTTTTAATCTTTAGGAACTTCCAGCATACGGGTTGATTTAACGAGCACATTACGCTATGCTCAACACTATTAAATGCTTCTGCTACACTAGGATTGTAATGCATAGCTAAAGTTACACCAGTAACAATTTGTATAACTAAACAAAAGGCTAATAAAGAACCAAAATTTCACATGTAACTTAAGTTTATAGGTTGTGGTGAATCAACTAAGTATGAATTCGCTAATCTTAAAATCGGATGACTTTTAAATAATCTCATTTATTTATTTTTTTGCTTTAATCTTATTTTCATTTAGTAAATTATGTTAACAGTTACACTGCTTTATTATTATTTAACGGATTTATTATAAACCGTTAAATCTTTTATAAATTTCCTGTTATTATTTATATGCATAAGTATATAGATATATGGCCAATGCATTCTTATTAAGTTTTATATTTGCTAGGGGAAAGGGTAAAGTTGTATAGGTAAACTATTCATCTAACTATTAAACTTTAGCATGCTCTATAGCTATTAAACTTTATCATGCTCTATAACTATTAAACTTTAGCATGCTCTATAATTATTTGTAACAATGGTTGAAATAGAAATATACCCCCCCCCGCATCGGAAATAAAATTATTAAACCAAAAGGCTTTTGATATCCGTTTAAACTTAAATATATAGTCATAAGGTGTTTTCTATAAAGAATGCAAGCCTTTAAAATGAATCGAACATTTATCAGAATATTAACAGTATTCCGCTCTACCATTGAGCTATAAAGGCTACTAAATAATAAAATATCTAGTCCCCAACAGGGGCTTTATAATGTTTCTTCCTTTTCATATCCTTATTATATAATTATCATTCGCAAGAAGTTAAAAAAAAAATAAGTGGTTTGAACATTTAACTTTCCACGTGTAAAACAAATGTTCTCTTCCATGAGTTCTTTTTTTTTGTGGGGCTTTACTAATCATAAGTAAATCATAGATTAATCTTCTCCCCTAATTGCCTTTTACATTACGTAACTGCAATTTTCCAGCTTAATATAAACTTATTAACTGGGATTTGTTATACTATTTGGTAAAGGTGTTACCTTTCATAACAAGTTAACGATAATATAACCATTATTTTAGATTTAACTTTTGTGTTATAATTAACAAACTGTAAAAAAATAATAAAAAAATAAGTGATTTGAACACTTAAACCTTCGCGTGTAAAAAGGGTTACGTAACATCCATACCTAACAGAATTATAATTCTTTTGCCAGCAAACTTATATAATAAGACTATAAAATAGGAAGTCTTTTTTCCCTATCCATATTTGCCATTAATTCCTTTAATGGGTGAATTCCTTTAATTCACTAATTATTCTGTCTATACTCATATCATTGTGCCTGTTTCTAACATTTACATAGTTTTTTTGTATAAAGAAATTTTCCAATAAACGGGTAAATTCGTGCCCTTCTAAATCCTCATCTCTCTCTAATATTATATCATTTAAAATTATAAAAATATTACGTAAAGAATAAGACTCTGATTGCCTACTCATATACCCAGAAAATTTAATAAGGTTATTCCTTCTACTTTCTAACTCATTAATTAAAATTGTAACTTCATCTTTTGTTAAAGGTTCTCTAATTAGCTCTCTTAAACCATGATATATCTTATTTAACTTAACATATGATACACCTGAATGATGACCTATCTTAAATAAATCTGGTTTTTTGTCGACCAATAATCTTATATATTCAGTAAACGCATTTTCTTGGAAAGTGTGATCTTCTACAATTGCCCCAAAAACGTTTCTGATTTTAATGGTATCAAGTGTATAAGTTCTAGTTGTGTAAGTAGGGTGAGCTAAATAAACATTTCGCATTCTAGTTTTTAACTCTTCAGTGAATATATTAATATTTTCTTTACTTAAAAGATTAGTGAATTTTTCTGGATATAATGGGGTTAATTTTCTTAATTGATAACACAGAGTATTTACATTAGTATCTATAACAGGATATTTTTTACTAAATAAAGTAGGGTTTTCCGTCAATAGTCTAGTAAGCATATTAGTAAATTCGTTTTCCTTCCCTTTCTCTAAAAATACTCCACCTGAGTTTCTAAGTTTAAGATCGTATAAGGTACATTTTATATTAAGACTAGGCGAGCTTGAATAATATTTCTTTAAATATACTACTTGTTTACTTCTTAATCATTTAATTAAATCATTAAATTTTTCAGGTTCAAAAGATTTTAAAACCTCTTGCCCTTTTTGTGTTGAATCTCCTAAACTAACATAATTATCTGAGTGATCACCATCGTCTAAATTAGAATTATCTAAATTATCACCATCATCTGAAGAATCATCCTCTGAATAATCACTCTCCGGGTAATCTAGATTACCTTCTAAGTAAAGTTTAGAAAATGGGTGAATATTTTTAGGCTCTACCCCATGTGATTTAATGATATCTAGATTCTTTTGATAAAAAGCTTGATATAACTTAATATACCCTCCATTTATATTATCTGAAATAGATAAATCACCAAATCCTACACCGTCTACAATTGTCCTAACAGTCGATTTATCCTCGATCCATTTACTATAGTGCTCCACTAGAACTGATCTACCAATAGTACAAATTTCATCTAAGTATGCATCACGTTCGCTATCAAGTTTTTCAGGGTCAAAATCTAAAAAGAGATAGTTTTTATTTTGCAATTCAATCATTCTAATATCAAGACAAGGGTAGTTTGTAGATATATCTCTGCTACCACGAATATCTAGGTTTTCAGAATCTAATGGTCTCTTTATTCCCCTATTTAAATTAGAGGGATGCAAGGATTGTCTTGAAGATTCACCTTGTTGAATATTATAGTCATAATTAGGGAAACCTTTTTGCATAAATACCTGTAAATCATAACCATTCTTCATAGGATCCGTTAAGTGAAGGAGTTCTCTAGTTCTATCAGCCGAAGGGTCGTAGAAAGAATCTATATTTTTAGGACATAGATAAAATGAATTAGTATGTTTAGGAGATAGATCTAATAAACCTTTTGAATACTGTGTATCTAATAATGAATTTAAAAAATTTATATTAAAAGCGGATTTTTTATCCACTTCATTAACAAAATTTAGATGAATTCTGTTTAAATTAAATTCTTCAAGATGCCCATTTTTAAAGGTAGTATTTATGGTAACGATTTGATCCGCACAAGTTAAGTTAATTTTACATGTAAGATTTGAATAGCTAGAAACTAAATTAGAAATAAGATCTCTAAGATATAAATTGTTATTTTTCAATTGTACTTCTAGAGAACTAATATCACCTTTATATGAATAAAAAAGTTCTACTTTGTTTTCTACGATTCTAGCTATATCAATTCTAGTGAATTTACTTATTTTAGTTAAAGGGTAAATGTTCATTTTATTTTTAATTATCTCACTACAAGATGATCTAAAAGGACTTGATATATTTTTAAATATCTCACAACAAGATGATCTAAAAGTACTTGATATATAATAATTATAATAGTTAGACGTAAATGAGTGGAAGAATCTACCAATAATAGGAAACTTAGTTATGATATTATAAATACCTTCAGCTAAACTTTGACAACTATTGGCCTTAATTGCTCAACCATCAGCTAAACTTTGACTACTATTGGCCTTAATTGCTCAACAATCAGCGAAGTAAATGCGTGAAAGTAAATTACTTATATTTGTTAAACCTAAGAACATTATAAATTTAAAGTAAGGCAATACATAGTAATAATTAACACTACCTAGTAACATCATGAAAATAAGGCTAGATAAACTTAAAGATACGTTATCTAATTTAAATTCTTTAGTTATAGAACAGATAATGAATATGAGAATTAATCTAATATTAATTACTTTAGGAAAAAACGTATAAAGAAATAGTGTAAGAGAACTAGTATCAACTATTATTCCTAAACCTAAGATGAACAAGATCACATTTAGGATAAAAATAGCTAAAAACATAGTTAGTGCAATAATAAAGAGCTGCTCTTTATTTTTCATAATAAATAAAAACTTATCCTTAATAGACAAGGTTTTCCTATTATTTAGTAAACCAATAATAATCATATTTAAACCAATTATTATGTTAATACATATAAATGTATCGTTAAAAACTGAGTCAGAAATAGTTTTATCCACTAGCCAAATGTAATTTCCTGAAAAAACAGCTAAGAAATCACCAGTATAATAGTAGTGATTCTGATTATACCATAGTGTTAGAGTAATAACGGCGGAAAAGGTAAGTAATAAAAGTATAAAAAAATGAGGTATACTTCAATCAAACGATAGAGGTATGAATAAAAGAGATATAATAACTATAGAAACTAGAAAAAATTTTGTAATTAATAAGTATTCTATAATTTTAAACTGCTCTCCCATTTTATTTAAAAGTAAGGTTCCGTAATAAATTAGTTTTGTAAATAGAAGTCTAGCCGGGCTGCTATATTCTTTACATCAAACCTTTCTAGGGTAAAATGAAGTTAGTAATAAAATCATACTAAGAATTAAAAAGATAAAAATGTGTAAAAAATATGTAGTAGCTGTCACATGGACTAATCCACCAAATATTCCTACACCTTTTGCCAAAAATAAAAGATATAAATTGTCATATGCTATAAAAGCTGAAATAAGTAAAATAGTAATAGTTGCTCTTGAATAAAGGATAGATTTGTCTCGTCTTGATGTAATAGCATTAGATAAAAGTAATAATATTAATGAATTCAATAGCATAGTCAGAATAGAGAGATTCGAACTCCCCTTTTACACCATCCCGCTTTTTGGCTGAAAGGTAGTAAACATTACCTCTTAAATTATCCTAAGAAAAATTGTTTATAAAGTAAACCTAACTATAAATTTTATATAATTTTATATATAACTAGATTCTATTTTTTTTTATTTTATAAGATCTAAGGGACTCTAATCCTTATTTTACATCTTACCTCTTATTAACGGGATCGCTCTCCCGTATTAGCGCAGGCCAAACTTTAGAGGGCTCATCGTGAAAGACAATAACCATAAGTAATGCTTATACTATATTTCGTATATTTTAGCAATACTGTAGTCACCCGCTTCTACAGCGTTAACTAGGATATAAAATCAATAGACAGCCTTTCACTAACTTTAAAGTCTAACACTCTATTACTATAGTTCACTTGTTAATAACTATACTTTCACCTCCCTATATAACTCCGGACCACTACACGGAGTCCTCAGAATCTTAACTGAGATCGGACTTATTCAAATCCATAGATAGGAAAATATCGAGACTTTCTATTTTCCATTATTTATGATGCCGACGCCTATCCATTCCGAATCCTCGGAGTTTGATACACTTCCCTATAACTAAATTTATAATAGATTTCCTATAAGACCTATCCAATGCGAATAATATGAAGAAATATGTTTATGAATTAAAAAACTTATAACTAAATAATTAGTCAATATTTTTCATACTTTTATAAAAAGGCGTTCTCTCGCCGTGTTCAAAAAGTAGAGATAATACCCAAGATAAACCCCTAAAAGGAAAATCCGAATATTATCTCCATAAGAAGGAATTTTTATAACTAGTTTTCAGACCCTTACCCCCCCCCGCAGGTCTCTCGGGCAGGGATTCCTTCGGGGACAGTAATTGAATTGTATCGTTACAATACAATACTATATTTTTTTATTTATTTTATATAAAAGTTATACTTATGACATTTTCTGTACATAAGTATAACCCAGGGATGTGAAGGAGTTGAACCTTATATTTATGATCTGCAATCAAAATGCATAGCCGTATGCAACACACCCCTTTTTTTTCTATTGTATAGGACTCTTTAAAAGGTCAAAAAGTCTAATTCTTTCCCTTTTACTTTTTTAATATATCATAATATATGTAAAAAAAAGTTAGGGAACCCCTTAAGGTTCCTAAAGGAACCCCGCAGGGGTAGAAAATAAAGGTAATATACCTCTAATGTAATTCTAGTGCATCTTTAATGTATGAACAAGATAATACCACAAATACTTGTGATTGTATAAAGGCAATACCTAATTCTAATCCAGAGAATGCAATTATAAAGGCTAATGGTAATAATCCTAGAATAAAGAAAATGATACCAGAACTCATAATATTGTATGTAAATCCACTTAAGATATTTAAAAGCATGTGACCTGATAATCGTCCAACAACTTCATCCTTAGATTATATTATTTACTTAAATTTTTAAAGATATATACTTCAATTACGAGATGTACTATAAAGTATACAACATATACCTCAGTATTCTAGTCTACTAGTTTGAACAGATATTTTCCTTTAAAAGGTTTAGTTCTATTATCTTTTAAATATAAAGATATACTAGGTTGACGATATATGTAATATATTAATTGTACCCACTTTTTCTCATGTCAGATAATTTAAATTAATTTAAAAAGGTAAATACCTCTAAACGGAGTAGTTCGTTTCCAACAGCTGAAAGCTGTTGAAATACTAGACGGAGATATTCCTATAGCTTCAGCTGCTGAACTAAGCGAAGAATATTTAATGACTTCATTTGTATTAATATTAGTAACTTCTATACCTTTACCTTCTCGTTTAACGGAGTCTAGCTTGGTTATAGTGTACCCTTTAATGGTGTCAACTTGTCCATTTGAAAACGAAGACTCGTTATTATTTAAACAATTTAAAAGTCGTTTATGAGATATACCCAAAAATTGGTATGCAGCTTTCATTGTAGAGAATTCTTTGGTGATACCTAAAACATCATTAGTTATTAATACAGCCTGTCTTGAATTAGTTAGATTAGAGGAAGAAGAGGAATCTGAAATAGAAGTAGCTTTAGTAATCATATAGCCTTTGCATGGCTTATTATTAATTAAATACCTCTTAACAGTAGTCATATCAACACCTAAAAACTGAGCAGCCTTTATCATAGAAGTAAATTCTTCACTCTTACCTGTTTCGAGATTAGAAAGAATTATCGGCACTCTAAATGGGTTATTTTTAGCCATATTTTCTAGATGGTCTTTAGATAACTTTCGGCCTAACATAACCTCTCTTTTTAACTTAATAACTTCTTCTAATTCATTTCTACTTTTGGATGCAATACTCATAAGTTTAAGAGAGGGTTCAGTATGTTTATATCCTAGATTAGAACCTGCTGTTTTTAATATATTGTATTCAGGGTTTAAGTTATCTATATAGAATTGCTCTCTATCCAGTAATATTGAAATAGGACAATATTCTAAAATCTCTAACCTAAATCCCACATAACCATGTTTTAATAGTGCCTTACAAATAAGAGATGCACCTCGCTGACTGCTTGATAAATAGCTATGGTTAAAATAGCGTCTAAATCTATCATTCAGCTTATAAGAAGAACCTACATAACTTTTTCCAGAATCTTTATGAACTCAACGGTAAATACCTGATTTACCTTTATTTTGTTTAGCTATCAATCCTTTATGCTCATCGGGATTAGTATAGATTAGAACAGGTTCAATTTCAGATGAAGTAGCTGTATTACTTAAGCATCTTTTCCCTATAAAAGGAGTATTACTTATAAAAGTGGATGTAAGACCCATTCGTATTTGACTGTGAATTCTATGAAACCTTTTTGGAGTATAATTAATTGGTTTTAAACTTAATTTCTCTTCCATACCAGAAGGATAAGTTTAAATGAAAGGTAAATAATTTAGTGAATTGTGAACAAATACACGAATCACAAATTTACCTTCAAGTTAGTGTAAATTTTGGAATAATCATACTGTATATATAAACTTTGTCCCCTTATTTAAAGGTGTTTATATACTTTATCCTTTCTTTAAATTATTACAGTATGATTTTACGAAATTGCCGATTATATCTTTATTTTCCTTTTCAATTCCCTCTTTATTCTCAACTATTATGTCGATAGAGGAAATAAAAACAAAAAGGAGAAATATTATAAAATGAGGATAGGCTATTGTGATAACTTTAATCTTAGGTTACTTAATTTCGCCCAAGAACCGGCTTTCCCGGCGACTAGAGTACACCTTACCATTGGTTTTACCTAATGGAAGAACCGTCTACTCGTTGCTCTTTTACAGATAGTTCATTATCTATTTTAGATCCGCGATCACCCATTTCTATTACTAGAATCTCTAATGATGTTACTATACCCTCAATCATTAATGAGGCCAGGTAAGAAGTTTCCGTCTTACCTTTAGTTATTAGAGCTTTAGGGCTTCCCCGGAGTTTGGCTCTTTTACACAGTAAGAATGAGGCACCTAGTCTCATCTTTTTATGTTGGCTGCTAATCTTAATCCTAAAGACACATTCCTTGCTAAGTATGAGATGAATTCAATTAATACAAGTAAAGGTAATAATCCTAATGGACAACCAGCTGGAACAAATAAAGAAAAGAATTTTAATCCGTGTTCTTTGAATCCTAAAACTGTTGCACCTAATACAACAGTAAAACTAAGTGAGAATGTTAATATAAAATGAGATGTTGAGGCAAAACTATAAGGACTTCTTGATAGACATATAGACATATCAAGCCGGACTATATCTTGACTGCTCTATTTAGTAATATGAGCAGCCTTTTACGTGTAGTCTCTGAGGACCCTCTAGTATACACTATTCTTTTTGTCTAAAGTATTAGTAATATCTGTTGGTTTCCTGCTGATTTTTCATTGTTTTATCTTTAGAGTTGTTACGTCTTTTAATAAATTCTACAGCCATTGTTAAATTTATTATTCATGATCGTATCTAAAGCATTAGAAATTTTCAGCATATAGTAAAATTTTACATATTATATTACCAATTATAATAAAGCGTAATTAAAAACAAAATATAAGAGTTAGACTATTTTATATATAAGACGTTTAGTTAATGTATTCTTTTACTGTTCATATTACTTTTAATTCTTTTTATATTTTCTATACCCTGCTTTGTTAAATGATCCTTAGATTTTATTAACTCGGCTACTTGACAAAAATCTCTCCTGCGGAGCTCCGCAGGAGCTCTAAGGAGCTCCCGCTGGGAGAGGTAATCTTCCTTTTTAGTGCCTAGTAATAGGTATTTATTAAATAAAGATATGATTTTATTTATATCAGAAAAAGTTGAAACAGTTAAATTTACTTCATTACGGCTACTATAACATTTCCCACAACCTAAATAATTTGAAATATTGTCTAATAATACTGAATCCTTAGAATGTTGAGTTATTACAAATCTTAAACTTATATTGTCTGTTGTTTTTTTGCTTTTAGATTCTTGAATAATAACCATAAAAAATCCTTCCCCTTCAACAAACCCAACTAGTCAATAAACATCTTTTATTTCTGAAATATCAACCTTTGGTCTTACTACGGGTATCAAATTAGGAAATGTTTCTTTAAATTTTTCAGATAAACCCCAATTTAATACAGATTTTATACCAACTAATGTTAGTAAACCTTTTTCAGTTAAATGTAACTTTTCCTGTATTAAATCAATAGATTGTTTAAATAACAGGTAATCTGCTAATTTTTGGGTTATTAAAGGATAATTATCGAAATGAGTTGTTATTACTCTTAAATTCTTCAAAGAACTAACACGATACATAAATGAATCTTGACCATGTTTATATATTTTACCTACACCCCATGTTTTTTGTAAAGCTTCTAAGATTTTTAGATCTTTTTTATGTAAATTAAGTTGAAATATAGGTTTAACTTGTCATCCTGTTTTCATTCTACAATCTTTATAGATAGATGTTGTAAAACAACCCTCTGCATCTACAAGACCTGTAATATAATAAGGGTTAAGATAATAGGTGTTATTAAGGCTATATCTAGGATATTTAGAATTATTTGAAGAATATAGTCTGATAATTTTGTTTTTTAAATTAGTTAAGCTAAATGTTTGGATAATATATATATGTAGGCTCCTTTTAACCTTTCCATACAGAGTGCAATAGGAATAATGCATAATAATTATAAACAAGATAATGGTTATAAATAAGATAATGGTTATAAATAAGATAATGGTTATAAATAAGATAATTTAATATAAGTAAGAGTAAGTTTAGATATTTTCTATTTTTCGTTCTTGGAAGGGTTTTTTATTCTAATGGCCCTATCACTTTTAATAGCATTAATCAGTTCTAACCCTTTTTCAGTAAGATGAGCTTTAGATTTTAATAATTCGGATACTTTAACAAAATCCAATAAATCTTGTTGTTTAGAACCTAATAAGGGATATTTCTGAAATAAAGGTATAATAATATTGTTTATATCCTTCTTGTTAGAAACAGTAAAATAAACTTCTTTTCGATTAGCTGTAGTAATATATCTACCGCAGCCTAAATATTCCACCAAACTCTTCATTAATATATTATCACGAATATGTTGAGTCAAAGTGAACCTTAAAGATACTATTATTTTATCTTTTATTTTTTGAGTAACAATTTGGAAAGACCCTTCTCCCTCTACAAAACCTACTAGTCATTGCTTATCCTTTATAGGGCTAGATAAAACCGTAGGTCTATTAGCAGGAGTAATATTTAATCATTCTTCCTTTAATTTATCCGGTAAACCTCTATTAATAGAAGCCTTTAGATTTATTATTTTCAAAATTCCTGGTTGAGTTAAATGTTCTCCTATATTCATTAATTCAACAACCTGCTTAAATAAAATATAATCAGCTTGTTTTTGAGTAAGTAAAGGAAAACTGTCTAAATGTTTTATTATTACGCTTAAATTATTTAAACCAAAGATACGATAATAAAAAGAATCCGGGCCGTGTTTATAAATACGACCTACACCTAATGATTTCTGAATTAACTCTAACAACTCTTTATCCTTAGCATGTAAAGATATTTGAAATGTAGGGATAATTTGTCAACCTGTTGATAATTCATTGTTTTTAAGGATAGAAATATTAAAACAACCTTCACCGTCTATAAATCCCGTTAGATAATGAGGATTAATAACAAGAGAGGAGCTATCTTTATTTAGATGATTATTATCAGAAAGAGTAGAATATAAATTAACCCTCACCCGGGCGGCTTTTTTATTTGGAACTTTTCAATTACTCGTGATTAAACTAACACTATTTAGTTTAAAACCATTATCTCTTTTACACCTCTGGCTTATAATTTTAAAATCATTATTGTTATTAATACTGTTATAAAGGTATTGTTCGCGAACCATTCCTATTAAGTTATTTATTAAAATAAAAATAAATAATGTGTACATAAATGGGAAGTAAGCTTGCCCATTTTTGTTGTTAATTTGGTTTACAACAATACTGTGTATAGTTGCATATAATGTTTCTTGACTTAAAGATCATTTGTTTGGAGTAATTTTTGAGTGGTTAGTAGCTAAAATACTAAAATAGAAAGCTATGAAAGCAGCTATAGTCATATATAACCCTATATTAGTTATAGATAGGTTCATATTTGCTAATAATGGTGTATCTATACTAAATAAGTTTCTTATTTCAAATTGGTCAAGAGGGCTTAATATTGTTTGATATTTAAACATATATAATTATTATGTTTTACTATAAGTATAAAATTAGTTTTTTTCCCCCCTCCGCAAGCTTAGGGGGGGGGGGGGGTTTTTAGGGGAAATAATTTAATCCTATTTCGGGTTTTTATGATTCAAACATAACAAATCCTCAACCTAAATGAGGCGCCTAACCAACCTGGCTTTAACCCGTTTATAAATACAATGTACTATATGAATAAGGTAACTAAAAAAAAAGTGTTTTAATAAAAAAATAAAGTTGTATTCAATTTAATGTGTATTAGTATTAATTTCTAAATCGTATATATTTGAGCTATATTAAAATAATAATACTATAATATATATCGAAAACTGAGAACAAGTTATTAATTATTATATAAGATTGCCATAAAGAAAAATAAATTGAAAAATACTTTATACCAAATATATCTAAAAATCAACCTTTTACCAATTATGTCTAAATTCATAACACAATTAAACTATGATAAAAATTTTTGGGCTGACATAAAATATACTTTAAAAGTATTGTTTGTACAATATCCTACTGTTTTACGCTCCTGATATGTTATATTTGCTATAATATCTGTTAGAACTAGTAACATAAGGTTTTTGAATATATCTTTTTATTAAGACAAAATAAGATATATTACTTGGATACAAGTAAGCCGGGTCATGTACGTAATATTTAACTAAAATAAAGATTAATTAAGGCTTTTTATTTCATAGTTATAATAAAAAACTAAAAGTTTTTATTTTTTTAGTTTCTGTGAATTACCCAAGCTTTTACCTCACTTTTTAAAAAAGCTATATTTAAATCACTGGACTTCCCTACTATTCTCCTAAAAATATTAAGTATAATAAAATTAAGATGAATTACATTTGTATCACAAGTTTAAAAACAAAAGTTTTTTATGCTTTTTTTAGAATTAGTCCATTCTAAGTTTATATATCCGTGTGTATTCAACTAACATCCATCCAAAAGTGAGTTTAGAATGCGGGCAAATTCCACTATATATGGAACGATTAGTATCAAATACCATAGCAGAAGTTTGTACATCAATTTGGTTATGTATTGTGACAAGGGGTAAACTTAATAGTAGATAATTCACGTTCATCTCCTTTTCTTTAATCATAATAACATAATTTAATTAACAAAGTATTACGTAAGATGATATTTAATTGTTTACGTAGTGTATAGGGTTTCTAAGGGTTTCTTTTAGTCCCTTATTTTTTTTAGTTATTTCGTTTGTTTTTTTTTTTCGACGTAATTTAGATGAAATTACTATCCCTGCGGGATGAGCCCCATCGGGGATCTTCCCGGAGAAAAGGGTCAGCCCCTAGTTTTTTTTTTTTCGACGTTATTTCATAACTAGAAAAAAAAAACAAGGGCTAGAAAAAAATTAGCCCTCCAGTCTTCTTTTAGCCCTCCAGCTACAAGTAGCTGGGGGCCGCGAAGCTGAAGAAAAGAAGACTGGGTCTGCTTTGCTGGGAAAAAATAACCCAGCATCCCAAAATGACAAAAGCCAATATGATATGTGATAGGGTACTCCCTAGACTAGCTTGCAGCGAAGAGGGTTTTGTTGTGAGTCCCCTAATTGCTCTTACATTTGTGTAATGCTATTTTACATAAGCTGGTATTAATTATACTATATTGTAACATGGTTACATTTTATAACAAGTTAATTGTAAAAAAAAATGATTAAAAGAAATGTATCTTCTTTTAAAGAAGATAACACAAAATAAAGTAATTTATGCGAGCCAGGAGAGAAATTTGAATTCCCACTATTAATGCATGAAATTAATGTTCTACCGATTGAACTATCCTGGCTTATTATTGTATAATATACAACAAATATATTCCCTATCTAAACTATGTTGGTATAAGTATATTTTATATCACATGTAATAGGTAAACAATATTAGTTTATAAACGTGTATAAACGTATATAAACACATATAAACATATATAGCACATTAAATAACAACCCTATATATAAAATACTGGGAGGATACCCTGAATCGAACAGGGAACTTACTGTGCCACATACAGTTGTTCTGCCAATTGAACTATATCCACCTTTTTTATGTAGGGGTGATTCGAACACCCATAAGTAAATACCAAAAATTTATGACTTACCATTAGTCTACTACATATTAATAATGATCAACATATAAAAAAATAAATTAAAATATGTAAACTTTATAGAATAATACGTTACTATAATATATATGGGTAATAAGACTCGAACTTATATGAATTAATTTCACCCCGTCCTAAGCGGGACCTGTCTACCAATTTCAGCATACCCATTTTTAGTGCTGTTTGGACCCCCTCTCTCTGAGAGAGAGGGGGGCCTAAAAAATAAATTTATTTTAGGATACTGTGTAAATAAACCTTAATATTTACAAATATTGTATAAGCAATACAAACACAACTTAAATGTATAAACACAACTTAAAATAAGCTAATTCACCTTAAATGTATAAACACAACTTAAAATAAGTTAATTCACCTTAAATGTATAATAGATTTTAAAATAACTAAATACACCTTAAATAACCTAAATTAAATTGTATTTTCATTAAACATAACTATTAAATAAATAATTATTAAGTTGTATATCATTTTTAATTTATCTTCTTATAATAAACTAAATACTATTGTTTAAATAATATGCTTTATATAAGATTTGAACTTATAGCCTAAACATTTTATTTTTAATGCATTTAATTAAAAAATTAGTACATTTAATTTATAACAAACATATCAAATACATTACTATGTATTTATATATAAAAGATAAAAATTATAAATAACCGTATAAATATATTTACCCTTTTTGTAAAAATAAGAGTAACCCTTATGTGTTCAAGTTTAACGGTGTTCGCCTTATACACTTGTTTGTCGCATCGTGCTTAATCGAAAGATTATATAGTTGGTTTGTATGTGGCTGAACAAGTATAATAACGTAGGAGGTGTTTCTGTACGATTGTTCCTGAAAACCTATAGTAAACAAGTGTAGAATGGAGGTAGTATAAGGTGTAGGTATGAATATAAGCTTACCAATGGATTCCCCATCAGAATCTGGAACAACGAAGTCCCCAAGCTAAGTGGTATCTGATAAAGCTATTTTTGTTCCCTCGTACAATGAGCCAAATGTTCCCCCCCTTTTACTGTACAGATATACCTTATACCCAAAGGTAAATTTGATCGAATGAGCACGAAAGGTTTATCTTCTTCCCGCAGAGAGTAACGGTATACAGAAGACATAATTGGCAAAGTTAAAGTATGAAAGAGATAAGGTGTAGAGTTATGATCTTGATGCAATAATGCTAATATGACTTCTACTCGGTTCAATGATTGGATGCCTAGTCTAATTTGCAGCATGGTTGCCTTTTTGGCATAGCTAAAAATAGCATAGTTGCCTTTTTGGCATAGCTAAAAATAATATGGTTGCCTGCTTGGCACAGCTAAAAACTGCCGTCGCCTTTTTGGCGTTTTAAAGTATAAGTACCACCCTTTTCTCCCGACTATTTCGTTTTCACCACCCCACCAAGGCATCGCATACCAAACCTACCGTCCACCAACCATCCTTTCGCCAACCGCTTTATCAACACACTTCGCCAAACCACCCTTCCACTTACCATACCACACCACTCTCACATCATCCACACCACAATGGCTACTACTGTACCCTCGACCCATTCCCCTGTTAAAGTCTGGACTACCGAACCTGTCCACCAAAATCTCGACCCGTTTTCTTCCGAACGTCTCATCTTTCGAGCTCTCCTCGACTCGGATTTTCCAGCATATCACACGATATTGAGCCAAGAAGAAACAATGACTAAAGTTGGTCTGGGCCCAATGCTCAAGTAGAAGCTAGCTCGATCCTGGTTCAACTAGACACAAGAAAGCTACACAAGAGTTGGATTTTTCCTCCCCCCCCGCAAGCTTGCGGGGGGGGGGGGGTGAAAATTTTACTATAAATAAGCGCTTATGTATTCGTTGTTTACTCCATAGGTTCATCTAATAATGGGTAAACCACTGCCAAATCATACTGCTACTATTGTGGCTCTGGTGTAATAAATAACCGAAAGAATGCAAAATGTAAAAGCAGCCTATCATTTCTCTAACGAGATGTTTAAGAGCTCACCCACTTTACGCTTGAATAAGAGACTTATCACCTGAACTAGACCGGAGGCTCTTTATATTGAAAATTTTTTGTGGAATTCATTTACAATTGCTGTTTGTTTTTTTTTTGAAAAAAAACTATTTTATTAAAATGCCTCCTAGTGTTTTCTTTAAAACATTCATTCATCATAAGATATTAGTAAAAAAATAAAAAATAATTAAATAGAAGGATAGGTCTGATATGTATAATAATACATAAATTTAAAAACTTTTAATCTATCTACTTACTTCCCAGCAATTAAAAAAAAAGAACATGGCTATGTTCTTTTTTTTTTACCCCAGTCTTCTTTTCTTCAGCTGAAGAAAAGAAGAAGGAGGCTGCTGCGCTGAGGGAAAAATTTAATTTACTTAAATACATTTACCTTTTTAACAGTATACTATATACATCTGCCATACACCTTAGAAAAATTTAAAACTCTATACACTATTTAAATGAAAACATCTTTTTTAGGTATGCTTTATTATAAAAACTAAAATAACCTATATTACAATCTATTAATATATGCCCAAGACAAGATTTGAACTTATAACCTAAACACCTTCAAAGTTTCGCTCTACCAATTGAGCTACCTGGGCTTTTTTTATCTTGCATTTTAAAGTTACTCCTATTTATTTACAGCTAATATACTCCATCTTTTTGTTTTTTTTTTTGAAAAAAAACTATTTTTAAACACAGCTCCGCTCTTTTTATAATTACGAATAGTTCATTCACTAATATTTAAGAAATTGGCAGCTTGTACATTAGAATTAAAAAGTTTTTCCTTACCTGTAAACACCAGACTTACCTTTATTATCCTTTCAAATTTGTACCCTGTTATCTTCAATGTTATTATACATAAAGGAGTAACTTATAAAGCTTCATTTACCAAATTTAGATTTGAATATAAAAAAGGGAAATAAACTGAAAAATAAATAAACTATAAAAATGTAACATAAGATCGACATAATATTTGAAATTCAATATAAAGTACAACCATTTTTTCAACATAATCTTTTGTATTATGACATAATAATGAGTGAATAATAATTTGATATTTAATTTTAACGTTGGAGATATTAGGACTCGATCCTAAAATAACGATATGCAAAATCGCAGTTTTACCAATTAAACTATATCCCCTTAAGTTAATACATAAAAATAACTTATAAAGTAAGCCCAAGCGGGGATTGAACCCGCGCATTTAACAGTGAAAATGTTACGTCTTAACCACTTGACTATTGGGCCTTAGATTTTATATAAATGCTTAAAAACGCAAAATATAAAAGTAAAAAAAAGTATTTAAATACCATGTAAAAGTGACAATATTGTTAATTTATGTTTAATACTTACATCTTTAAGAATAAAAATTTATAAGTAAAAATTTTAGGTAAGCCTGCTTCGCTGGTTTACCTCAGCGCAGCAGCCTCCTTCTTCTTTTCTTATTTTTTTTTTCTAGGCCCCCCTCTCTCTCTTAGAGAGAGGGGGTCCAAACAGCCCCGAGGGGGCTGACCCTTTTCTCCCAGGAAGACCCCCGATGGGGCTCATCCTGGCAGGGATAGTAATTTCATCTAAATTACGTCGAAAAAAAAACGAAAAGAAGACGCCGAGGAACTTTTTTTAATATATCATGATATATTAAAAAAAGTAAGACGGTAAGCCTAGTTATAAAATATACCAATACTACCCCGAGGATCGGGGATGTCCCCAGCTCCCCCCCCCCCCGCAAGCTTGCGGGGGGGGGGGGGGGGGGGGAAGGGGGGATGGAAAAAACCCCTTTAGTGACTAGTATTATAATTACACGGGAAAGAATGGTTAATTACTATCCCCAAAAGGATTCCTAAGGTATCCCCGTAGGGTATAGTGTACCCTCTGCTTTTACAAGGACTTGTGACCTTTCCATATAAAAACAGAGTAGCATTCATACCATCTTTCTAGACCGGTACAACCGACATAAGATAAACAAAGACGAAAAGATATTACGCGACAAGAATCATATTAAGGGACAAGAAATCAAAAACCAAAATAACGTATTGGAAATTTTAAAGGTTATTTAGGGCGCCACCCATCAACAATCTCCTACTAACCCACAAGGATACGCTCATGTGTTTCGTTTTTCTAAGATATTGTTTATACTGGTCATGGTGTGTTGGGAATTTGTAATACCACAGCACCTGTATATATAAGTTACAGAGTGTTAATGTGGTGGTTATTAACCTTTTCTATAAGGCCAGAATGACTTGAACACTCATCTGAGCTGTTATGAGCAGCTTGCTTTGCCTATTAAGCTATAGCCTTTAACTATGCGGACAGAGGACTTGCACCCCTATTTACTGGTCATGAGCCAGGTATGTTACTATTACATCAATCCGCGTTATTTCTTCCCAGCAATAAAAAAGAACATGGCTATGTTCTTTTTTTTTACCCCAGTCTTCTTTTCTTCAGCTGAAGAAAAGAAGAAGGAGGCTGCTGCGCTGAGGGAAAATATCTAAATAGCCCAGTACGAGAATTGCACTCATATCTTCCGATTACAAAACGGGTGCATTACTATTATGCAAACCAGGCTAAATAAAGTATTTTTAATGATAAGTATGTTATTTAGTTAATGATAATAAATTAGTACTTTATACCTAAGAACATCAAAGCCCTTTCAGCCAAAGCCTATAATCCCATAACCATATTGTTAGAACTAGAGTTAACTGTAGCAGCTACTTTTCTAGCACTAACCCTATGAAAAATTTGGATTCGTAATGTTATACTACGTTTCTAAGAGTATCCTAAGGTAAGCTTCGTGCCTAGATGCATTCAGCACTTATCTTAACTAACATAGCTTTCCTGCCATGCCTATACTATGTATAAATACTTGAGTATAAAAGTATTACCATCTATAGCTCAAATAGGTAATAAATTCACATGAATCTATCTATATTACTCTCCTTCTTCTTTAGATACCCATTTTCTACTTATTAAGGAGAACCTATTCTTGCCGTTATTTATCAGGTTAATATTAAGCGCATAAACAACAGGTAAACCATAGGTTACCATACCCAACTCCTTTCGTACGAAGGGGCTATCCTTATTTTACTCCAATTTCCTCTAGAAGATAGAAACCATACTGTCTCACGACGTATTTAACCCAGCTCGTGTAGCTCTTTAATCGACGAACAGTCGTACCCTTCATGATTCCTGCATTCATGTGGATGAGCTAAGCCGACATCGAGGTGCCAAACTGCGCACTCAATTTGTACTCTCTGGCGCAATTAGCCTGTTATCCCCAGCGTAGCTTTTTCAATAATACAAGACCTTTCCTTACTGCGTCTTGCGGTCTTTATGCCCTGCTTACGCAACTGATAGACGTGTATGTCAAACAGTAAAGCAAGATTAAGCCATTAAACTTTGGAAGTATATATCAACATCATTTCTTATAGAGGTATTCTAAAAAAAATAACTAATAGTGTTATAATTATATCTTTTTTACAATTAGATATTCATTATTAATACTATATATACACCTATTTTCCACATAGGTAAAATCTTACTTATATTAAATTGTTTTAGTTCTAACTTAAATAGAAATATAACTGAATTAGTTATAGATACTTTATAAAAGTAAATATAAAAAATAACAAACTAAATATAGTAATTAAAAAATTAAAATATACAAGGCAATTATTTAATAAAAGCCCTATATAATTTGCGTATAGCATATTACAAAAATAAATTTGGATACTCCCAGGTACTCTTTATGGGATCTGTGCCCCGCATAAACCATCTGCTAGCCATTGTCTCCTGAGCTTGATATAATCTCCCTCCTTTTATGGATTACATTCAGACGTCAGTTACAATAATGTAACCTATTCTACTGATATAACAACCAGAGTAAAGGTGTTTCAATTTTGTCGTTCAACTACCTTATTCACTAAAACCTGTTAAATTATACCCTATAACTAGTAACAGTAAAGCTGCATGGGGTCTTCTCGTCTATCTAGAGATAGGCAGTATCTTCACTGCCATTCCAGTTTCACTGAGCCAATCATTGAGACAGCTGTTGCATCGTGAGATCATTCATGCGCGACATCATTTAAATGCCAAGGTATTTCGCTACCTTAGGACCCTCATAGGTAAGGCCGCCATTAAATGGGGGTTCCTTCAAAACCTAGCCTATTTTAGTCGTCTAAGTAAATCCGTTAACCAGCCATCATTGGGCAGATAGCGCACTCTATACATTGATTTACATCTTACGCAAAGTGCTGTGTTTTAATTAAACAGTCGTGCAACACCATTTTATGTCTCCTCTTCCTAAACTGATATTAATCAGTAGGAATGGCACACCTTCTCCCTCAGTTACGGTGTCAATTTGCCGAGTTCCTTAATGATTGTTAGCTCAAACGCCTTCGTATTCTCTACTAGCTTACTTGTGGTAGTTTTTAGGTACGGTTTTATATGTTTAAGGATGCCTAGTAATATCTCTCTAGTTTATTTACTAGTCCCCGAAGGGGACTAACCTTTAGGTCTGGCCCTTATAGGGGCCATCCCAAAGGATAGTATTTTTATCTACATCCTTAGACTATATGCTTTTCCAGAACATTTTACTCAATTTCTTTATGTTGTCACATATAATCTCCTCATCATTTTATCCTTTAGGTTTAATTTAGAGACCGATTAACTTTCCCATAAGCTTAAGGCGAGAGGGCCTTTTAGGGGCATCCTCTTTTTCGTTACTCGTGTCAGCATTCTCACTTGGGATATTTATGGAAACCCGCAATTTAGCGAGCAAATTACAGATGTAATAATGAAAATAGGTGTATCCTTCCCCTCTATTAATCCAGTTTTTATACATTAAAAAAGATTCTAAGGGGTTTATTACCTATTTTTAATCCTATTTACCCAATGTTCCGCTACCCCATAAATAATACTTAAATAACCTTTAAGTATATTAAAATAGGATTTAACCGGCTCCGCAGGTTAAACCTGCGGAGCCGGATTTAACCTAATATTATTATTATGGACAAGGTGTCGGTGTTTTGTTTTAGATCCGTTATATCTTCGGCGCTTTTAACTTATAAGGTTAACTAATTAACCGTTTGAACCAGTGCTCTGTTACGAGGTCTTTAAAAAATGGCCGCTTCTAAGCCTATTTCCTGGTTGTATAGTTTAAATACTTCCTTACTTTCACTTAACAAAAACTTTGGAACCTTAAACACTTGTTCTGGGCTGTTTCCCTTTTGACATACAACCTTATCGTTAAATGTCTGATAGTTCAACACTCATCATTGCCCTTCCGAGAGCAAATACTCGCGAATAGAGTCTTCACGACCCCCCCATATGCACAAGGCATTATATACCCTAATAGGATATTAATGCACAAATTGTCCGAGATCACAGTTCTGTACCTGCTATGATGTTATTTAAACTACATACTTACATATGTTTCGCGGAAAACCAGCTATAGTAGTCAGGATTGTCTTTCACTAACTTACCACAGTTCTTTGGATATCTTTACAACGATACAAATTATCTCTTTGGCCGTTGAATTTTCTTTAATTCAACGTAGGCCGAGCTGAGACTTTTCTCCCTAAATAGTATTTTACTACTATCCATTTAACAGATAACATAATTTTATTTTTTTGGAAGTTTTTATTTAGTTTTACAGATAGAATACGTTTTTTTAATTAGTCTATTGTGCGACAATGCTTGACTTACTGTAGCTCTTGTCACACCTAGTGCTTTACCAGCCTCAGTCATGCTAGCATAATTTGTCACATCATTAGTTATGATATTTTTAACACTAATCCCTTGCGGGATTCCCCTTAGGGAATCCTAAAGGGATTCCCCGCAGGGGAATAGGCAATCTATTAGCTATTGAAGCATTAACAGTAGAAAGTATTTTTCTTTCTCTTACTTCATCACTTAGAATAATGTTTCTCATTTTTTCTAATGATTCTTGAGAATGTTTATATCCTAATGTAGACCCTGCGATGGTAGCTATATTGTAATGAGGTTTATAAAGATCTAAGTAATACTGCTCTCTTTTAAGTACATCTTCATAGGAACAATATTCCAAGATTTCAAAAATTCTCCGAATTTTGGAAAACCCGTGTTTTAAAAGAGCTCTATCAATAGGTCTATTACTTTTTGCTAGAGAACGTAAACTAAAATATGTATACATTCTAACATGTAAATTAATAGAACTACCGATGTAAGTATTCCCATTTACCTTATTTACTCAACGATATACAGCAACTTTCTTACGGTTTTCTGTTAGGATACGCATTTTGTCCACATCAGCGTTATCATAAATAACAACTGGCTTGAAATTACCAATATTTCCTGAAGAAAACGATCTTGAAAAAGTATTTATTGTTTGTAGAAAGAATGTTATAGTAGCTTTAGATTTAAATTGTTTTTTACCAATGTTGACATATATTACTTTAGAGGTTATCCTTTCTATTCTATCACTGAGTTAGGGTGCTAGCCTTTCAGTGGCCCGAGTACCTTTCTACGGTGTACCTTGCTTGTAGCTGCTACGGGTATATATTTGTTATAATTTACTCGACTATTATTCAAATTAACTAATTTGAAGGTAATAAAATAATAACGTCCAAGAAAATTGTTGTAAATCTATACTATAAACTTCATAAAATTATATTATCCTGCTGTGTTTCCACAGAGGTTTGACTATATCTTAAGCTTTCGCCGATCACCATCTAGTCGATGAACTGCACACCATAATAAAACTATTATGCTGCTTGGCTGCGGATTGCCCATTCACTTTCGTAATCAATCTTGATTTTACTATCTCGCGAGTCATTACCTGCGCCCTTAGCTATGTTACCATGCTAAGTTAGTTAAGATTGCTTTAGGGGTTTCCCGTCAATTTGACGATCTTTAGCAGAAGGTTCACTTCTACTTGAGCTAATAAAGAGGCTCATTTCTTTAGTTTACCCATTCGGCCTTTTATAAGCCTGACCATGGTAAGATCACTACTCTTCGGGTCTCTAATTAGATACTAATTCATTACTTAATAATTGGATTATCTAGGCAAATTGATTTTTTTTTGTGTATTTATATTATTAGATTGTCTATCTTGTTGATATCTATTCTAATTTAATATATCCCCACTAATCACTACTTGCTTGCATCTAACTAGAACTTGCTGACCCATTATACAAAAGGTACGCTCTCATATGTTTATTAAACTTACCTTGAGCTGCTTATAAGACTACTATTTTACATACTTCCTTCACAGTACTATTCGCTATTTCTTGTATATTATATTAAGGCTTAGAGGAAGGTTCCCCTATATTCAAACAGATTAATCCATTTTACTTTAAGCCTATATCTATTTTCATTCACACTACTAATAGAATCTCGTTTGATTTATTTTCCTGAAGCTAATAAGATACTTCAATTCACTTCGTTTTTTTTATAGAAATTCTTCTACCATTTTCCCTAATAAATGGAAATTACTCCATCATTTTTACGGTACTAATGGTTTAATATACAGCCTTTTATATTCTATAATAGTCTCTTTATATACTAGCCATAAAGTTAATCCTTATAATATGTAATACATATATATAAGGTAATAAAATTATGAAATAATACATTACATATCAAATACATTACTATATATTTTTATCCTCCCGCAAACTTGCGGGGGGGGGAAAAAATGATTTAAAATCCCAGTTCAGGTTATTATGATTCGAACATAACAGATCCTCAACCCAAATGAGGCGCCTAACCAACCTGGCTCTAACCTGTTTATAATGTACAGTGTACTTTATAAAGTATAACATAGTTATATTATTTATATAGATATAACATAATGTACTTATATTGTATAAAATATAATCTATTTATAAAAATACAAGATAATTTACTCATACTGAATAACAGATAATCTATTTATAAAAATACAAGATAATATACTCATATTGAATAACAGATAATCTATTTATAAAAATAAAACAGATAATCTATCAAAATATAACAGAGAATATCCGATTCGAACGGATGTGGTTTTTCAACCAAATAAGTTTCAAGCTTATCACTTTAAGCCACTCAGTCAATTCTCTTTTTTAGTATGTATTGTTCTATGAACTAAAAGATATAATAAATTGTTCATTCTTATAGTACAGGTATGCACAATTCTATCTTAATTAATAAATGAAATATGTTACATATACTTAAAGTACAAGTGCGTACAAGACTCGAACTTGTAAGAACATGTCCGTAGCATGTCGTTATACCAATTTAACTAACGCACTTTACTGATTCCTCAACGAATTGAACGTCGATCACATCCTTATCAAGAATGCGCTTTACCTATTAAGCTAAGGAACCTTTATTACACATATAATATTTGAAAATTTAAAACAATTAAATCCCGGCGTCTTCTTTGCTTATTTTTTTTTTTCTAGCCCTTGTTTTTTTTTTCTAGTTATGAAATAACGTCGAAAAAAAAACTAGGGGCTTACCCTTTTCTCCCGGGAAGACCCCCGATGGGGCTCATCCCGTAGGGATAGTAATTTCATCTAAATTACGTCGAAAAAAAAAACGCAAACAAGACTGGGGTAAAAAAAAAAGAACATAGCCATGTTCTTTTTTTTTAAGCGCTGAGATAATTATATTAAAAATATTAAAACTTATATATCTTTTCACTATATTATAGCAAGAGCATCCAGACTTGAACTGGAAATTTGAAGTTTGAAGCTTCCTATTTTACCAATTAAACTATACTCTTTTTTAAAAAAATTAATAACACCTTATATAAAATTGAACAATACTTTCCCCCCCCCCCCCCGCAAGCTTGCGGGGGGGGAATAAAATGACGTTTAAAATTAAACTAATGTTAACAACCCCATTTTTGAAATGAATTACACTCTTTATTTTTTATTAATCTCAGCGCTTAAAAGATTTGTTATTGTTTTCAATCATTACCTGTTGAAGACTTAATTTTATAAATATACTACATAGATACACTAAATTCAAAATAATGAAATTATTGTTATTATGTATAACTTATACTATCAGTATAGGTGTGTAAATATTATATCTATCTAGCTGCGTAAAACCTTATCCCTTTAGATGCGTAAAAACTTTATCCTTTTAGATGTGTAAAAACTTTATCCCTTTAGATGTGTAAAACTTTATCCCTTTAGATGTGTATAAATATTATATCTATATTCGGAAAAGAGTGGATTTGAACCACCAGGTGTTAAACACAATATTTAGCAAATATCTCGCCTTACCTATAGCAACTTTTCCTTTTACCTGTAATATTGTAAAATTTTAATTATAAAAATTTTGACTAGAATTGGAGTAAAATATGGAATAGAAGTTAAACTTATAATGGATGTTGAACATATAAAAGTGTAGAATGAATGTTAAAAAAAGAATTTAACTTAAATAGAAACTAGCCCTCTTATTTTTTTTTAGTTATTTCTCTTTTTTTTCTAGCCCTTGTTTTTTTTCTAGTTATGAAATAACGTCGAAAAAAAAACTAGGGCTTACCCTTTGGGAAGATCCCCGATGGGGCTCATCCCGCAGGGATAGTAATTTCGTAGAAATTACGTCGAAAAAAAAAAAAACAAACGAAATAACGTCGAAAAAAAATAAAAAAGGGTTGAAAAAAAGAACATGTTCTTTTTTTTCTGATTAGATTGTAAAAGTTAAGTAGAGGGTTGAATAGTATGAAATTAAAAAACGCCTCCGGGGAAATATATAAAGTTCATTATAGAGTACGAGTCAGACCGGGCTTGAACCGATATCTACTTTCGTGACAAGAAAGTCCTCTACCATTAAGTTACTGACCCAATACGGCCAACCGAACTCGAATCGGTACAAATCGTTTGGAAGACGAATGGACTAACCATTATCCTATGGCCGCTTTTTTTGTTAGAGGCAAATATAATTTTCTATTATAACATATAGCCGTATATATTATATAAGATCTAAGGGACTTGAACCCTTATGAGAATGATTAAAAGTCATACGCTTTACCATTAAGCTAAGATCTCTATAAACATATTTACTTTATTAATAAGTAATAAGAAATAAGTGATTCGAACACTTAACCTGCCGCGTGTAAAACGGATGCTCTACCAATTGAGCTAATTTCTTTTTTTTTTGTTTAAAAAGTTTATTTTTTCCCAGCAATTAAAAAAAAAAGAACATGGCTATGTTCTTTTTTTTACCCCAGTCTTCTTTTCTTATTTTTTTTCTAAGAAAAAAATTCCTCGGCGTCTTCTTTTCGCCCTCCAGCTACAAGTAGCTGGGGGCCGCGAAGCTGAAGAAAACAAGAAGGAGGCTGCTGCGCTGAGGGAAGAAAAAAGACAGGAAAGACGTAATATCATTTTTAATTTTTTTTTTATTTTACATTAGTTTGTGGCTTTAGAGTAATAACTATTGCCCCAACCATCGCTAGTAATAATATAATGGATGTAATTATTAATCATATAGAATAATTACCATACAGTATATTTCCTATACTTGTTATATGAGAAGTTTCTGCTAAATATCCATCTCATGACACAGATGTAACATTAGTTAAATTTTTTTTAATGCTAAAATGGTATAGTAAATTATTAGTCATTACCATATATGGTAAAACATTATTAACAAAGTAATTAAAGAAACTACCTACTAATATAGCTAAAGGTATACTATTAATACTATCTGTTAATAGTTCAGATATTCTAACATTTATTAACATTAATATAAATAAAAATAGGATTGATACCGCTCCTATATACACAAGCAAGTAAGATAAACCTATAAAGTTTAATCCTGTTAGAATTAAATAAGCAGATATACATAAGAATAAACCTATTAAAAATAAAACAGATACTATAGGATTCTTACTAATAATAACTAATATACCTAATAAGATAGCAATAATGTACAATAAATCTAAATTAACTACATTATAACCACTAAATGTCATTTCATTAACTATATACAACATATAAAAATTTTCTTTACCCTTTTCATAACTATTATATAGCTATTATATAAGTCTATATTACGATTATATAAGTAAAATATACCTAGTCTATATTACTATTATAATAGCCATTAACAAATAATCATAACTATATAGTTATGAGGGATATACTGCCCTCTATAATTATTTGTAACATTGTTTGAAATAATTTAATGTGTTAAGAAATTAAACTCAAAAAGTAAAAGGCTCTTGGAATTCACTTAAACTGCAAAAATAGTAGACATAAGTCTTTTATAAAGAATGCAAGCCTTTAAAATGAATCGAACATTTATCAGAATATTAACAGTATTCCGTTCTACCTATGATCTATAAAAACTATTAAATAATATATTTATAAAATTAACCACATTATATTTATAACACAATATAAACATTTAATTATGTATTAGGAGACAAGAGATTCGAACTCTTAAAAGCGTAATACTATTGAGTTTACAGCTCAACCCTTCTTACCAATAAAGGAACTCTCCTTTTTTTAATGTAATTACTTATATTCTCGGGTGAAGTTCATATATGTATAACTACACGCTAAAACTATCCAAATATCAGCTACTTATATTTAACACACCTTTTAAGTATGAAAAATTTATAAAAATTTTCAGTATAATTACAAATAAAATATTACAATACTAGTCCCCTCTCCGAGGGTCCTTGACCTTTGGGGTTAATATTTTATTTTTTTTTTGCTTAAGTCACCAGCAAATATAACCTTCGGGGTTCATACTTCCCACTCTTTCTTTTCATCGTATACGATTCATCGAAAGAGTGGAATTGTAAGAAATAAGTGATTTGAAACCCTTCAGACAAGCCTTTGGGATTTGTTCTTCGACGACTTCTATCATATACTGGTTCATTAGATCTGTAATTCGTTTTTCAAAAAATCACCTGTTAAATTAGTTAACTATCGACGGTTCCGTCCCTATATAAAAATACTGAGACAAAAAATCTTAAAATCCCTAAAATCTAAAAGTGTCGATATATCCTCCATAGTAGGCGAAAAATCCTGGTTCAAAATCTGCCTACACCGGGGAATTTATTTCCAGCAATTAAAAAAAGAACATGGCTATGTTCTTTTTTTTTTTTACCCCAGTCTTGTTTGCTTTACAATGAAGACGGCAGGGGGGGGGGTAAACTTTAAAGTCTTAGTGTGTAGGTCTTATGCCTTTTAACTTGACGAGGTTTTTCATGTAGCTTTTATCCGAAGAACGACTTGAACGTTCACGACATAACGTCAACAAAGCTTAAATTTGTCCTGTCTACCAATTCCAGCACTCGGATTTTTACTATCCCCAAAGGGATCCCCTTAGGGATACCTGGGGTATCCCCAGCAATTAAAAAAAAAGAACATGGCTATGTTCTTTTTTTTTTACCCGTCTTCTTTTCTTATTTTTTTTTTCTAGCCCGGAGGGTCTTCTTATTTTTTTTTGCTCAGCAAAAAATTAGGGCTTGTCCCTAATTTTTTTCTAGTAATTTCGAAGACTCGAAATTACGTCGAAAAAAAAAAGGGTTGAAAAAAAAAGAACATGTTCTTTTTTTTTTTCAACTAGATAACGGTATAAACTTTTTATGAGCCTGTTTATGGATTTGAACCTTATAAATAACTAACAATTTATGCTACTTGCACAGATGTTTATGGATTTGAACCATATAAATTGATAATAATTTATGCTCCTTGCACAGACTTTTTTTTTTGGGGTGTATCGTTAATATTCATTAATCCCGGGCTAGTTCCCCAACCCGAACAAAAAAAATAAAAACAATACCTATTTCAGTAGATGAGTAAAGATGTATGATTGGTACATAAGTATATACGCGTCTATTAAAAAACGGTTAATATAAGTATTACGTTCTACCAAAATTCATACCTTCTTTTATAGTTTTAATTTCATTTATACCTTTTGTAGTCATATGAACTTTAGATTGTACCAATTCCATAATTTTACAAAGATCTCTCCTGCGGAGCTCCGCAGGAGCTCTAAGGAGCTCCCGCTGGGAGAGGTAATTTAAGTTTTTAATACCATGCATAGGGTAATTTTTAAAGAATGGAATAATCTTTGTTTCAACATCTTCAAATTTAGTTACTCTAAATTGAATATATTTTTGATTACTGCTTACAGTACCACAATCTAAAAACTTAGATATATCATAAATTAAATCACTATCTCTAATGGACTGGTTTATAGAAAAGAAAAAGGAAACACGGTTAATACTTTTTGCAGAAATAGCCTCCTTAATACGTATATAGAAAGATCCTTCTCCTGATTTTTTTTTTTCTTTTGCTCATGATTCGTTGTGGATTTAAAGCAAAAGAAAAAAAAATAAAGTAAAACCTGCTAATCAATTACCATTTATAATCCTTCTATCTATTAGCACAGGTCTCTCCACTAAAGATATGTCGGGAAATTGAGCCAATAATTTATCAGATAAACCTTTATTCATAGAAGCTTTAATACTTATGATATTAGTAAGACCGTCTGTTGTAAGATGTGCACCCTGTTTAATTAAATAAACAGCTTTTTCAAATAAAACAAAATCTGCTCACTTTATTTTTTTTTTTCTAGCCCTTTTCTCCCGGGAAGATCCCCGATGGGGCTCATCCCGCAGGGATAGTAATTTCATCTAAATTACGTCGAAAAAAAAAACGAGAAAGTAAAGGATGGGCTTTAAAGAAAGGAATCACCACATTCAATAAATCCTCCACGGAATTAACATAAAAAGTAATAGCATTATTCTTTAAATCTTTTTTTATATTACCTACTCCAAAAAATGACTGTAAACTACAAATAAGGTGTCAATCTTTAATATTCAAAGAAATAGCAAAAGAAGGATGAACAGAGTAAATAGTTCTAGAACTATCTAATGAACGAGAGGTTTTTCTTGTTCGATTATCTTTTGCAACAGAGATAGTAAACGTGGCCTCCGCATCACATAATCCCACCACATATTCATTGTGTAATTCATTACCTCCTTTTACTACAACAGGTAAAGTTGAAAGTAAAACAATATCATCTGAGAGTCCAAATAGAGACGGCCGAAAATAAGGGACAAAAACAAAGCCCACAAAAATAAATAGCATTACGCTAACCAAATTGTAATTATATCATATTCTAAATATTATTCTTTTCATGTAAGAGCTAAGGGATTTGCACCCTTAAATTGGTTAGCTATACCTAACTCCTTCCAGACTAAATCGAGCTCTTTTTTTTTTTTTTTGGGTGTATCGTTAATGTTCATTTATCCCGGGCTAGTTCCCCAACCCGAACCGTATCAGCTAATACTTCTTCGACCATGTACAAAGTATTTACCTTGTATTTAGATCTGAGACGAAGTAAATTAAAGTTTTTTTACTTTATTTAGAGCATACCTTAATATTCCACCTTGGAACTATTCAGAACCTAGACTTCGGAAATAAAATTCATACTAATGTAGTAAAATTACTTCCGTTTTCGATTACACTATCTGTAATCAGTGGACCTACAAATACCATCTGCTCGTTGCTCTTTTATGATCTATCTACTATACATAATAATACTTAAGATAGAGTCAATTTAGATCCGCGGTAGCCCATTCAATCTTTCGATTCATCAGTTAAATTATTGCCATACCCTTTCCATTACGAAAGGCCATCTACTTTTATTGTTTCATACGTAGACTTGGCATAAACTGCTTTAGGGTATTCCCGGAATTTGGTATTTTTAGAAAAATAAAAAGAAGGTCTCAATTTCTTTTTGGTTTTCGACTTAACACCAATTAGAGTCACGCATACGAAGATATTTCTGCCAAAAGATCTAAACCTGTACATTTAGACTAGCAATCCGCAGCCACCAAACTTATTGCACATACTCCTTTCAGCGCCTGACGAGTGGTTAGTACCTATCTGAGATAAAATTCACCGTGATGTGATTACTCACGATTACTAGTAATTCCTTTTTCATGCAGTCGAATTTCAGACTACAATCCATACTTTATCCTATTTTAGGGATTAGCTCCAATTCGCATTATTGCATCCCTTTGTAAAGGCACATGTGGCACGTCTATAGCCCACAATATTAAGGCCATGATGACTTGTCTTAGTCCCTATTATCACATCCAATTGTAAGCGGAGAGCTGCTTTATTGTAATAAATAAAACAAGGGTTTACGTTAATTTAATGGACCTAACCAAATCTCACGACATTAACTGAAGACAGCCATGCAACGCATGTGGTCTAAAAATTCAAAAAAAATATTTTAGGTCATTCAAATTGTGGTAAGGTTATTCGCGGATCATCGAATTAAATAACATACTTCACTACTGGTTTCAGAAACGGTCTAATGATTTCAGTTCCTGCGTTGCCACATTACTCTTGAGGTGGAGTGCTTCCACTTTCATTTATAGTTCCGCCTTAAAGCCAACCTATGGCACTCATCATTGTCTGCCCAGGTTACGGGGGTATCTAATCCTCTTCACTCTCTGAGCCTTCGTCCCTCAACGTCAGTTATAGCACATTGCTGTTTTCCTCTTTTTTTATATAAGATTTTTTATAAGAGAAATTTCTGTTCCTCTCTAATAGAGAGATAGCAAGTACATGTACATAGAGGTTTGCCTTCGCCGTTATCAGTCCTATTGGTATTAACAAATTTCATCTTTCCTCCAACAATTCCGACATATTCCTCTCACATATCAAACTCAAGTGTACCAGGTACTTATTTAAGCCATTGCACACCGTCTAGGTACCCTATATACCTGTTAAAGATGAATAACACTCGTCTCCCTTGTCTTACCGCGACTGCTGGCACAAGATTTGGTCGAGACCTATGGATATAAAGTTTTCATAATAAGCTTTATCCAGAACTTTATAAGACCTAGTCAAGCAAGTTAATAAACTTATTATATTAACTCTCATTCCTGCAAGTTGCTGGTTCAGCCGTTAGGCCATTGACCAAAATTCCTCACTGCTGTACTACACGCACTGGGGTTTTTTCAGACCCAGTGTGGTCAATAGACCTCTCAGTCTTGACTACGGACACAAGCTAAATATGCCATTACCATACTTACTACTTATCCGATGGTTATTAATAATCAACTAAGAGCGAAATACTATTTCTTTTAAACACATTTAGTATTAATATTATTAACCTTTATATCTAAACTTTTCAATATAATCGACCACTGGGTGATTAGATCTAGTGTTAATAACTAATAATAAATGGTTATTATAAGGGATTTATTTTGCCTTACTCTTAGGTAGCCATAATACCACTTACTCACCTGTACACCACTTCAATATACATAATTTATACAAATTAAATATTGACGTTCGATTAGCATGTGTCAAGCATTTACATAGCGTTCACTCAGAGCCATCATCAAACTCAAATAAAAATAAAAAATGTAAAATACTATTTATTAACTAAATACTATCCCTAAGGGGATCCCTTTGGGGATAGTAAATTAAAATCTATTCGTTCTAACTATCTTTCTTACCTAAGACTCGAACTTAGATTAGGATATTAGGAATATCTTGTTCTACCATTAAACTAATAAGAATTTTTTTAATAAGATAAATCTAGCTATACCATTAAATGAATAGCTATTACTATAGAAATCGTTATTCTTATCTAAGATTCGAACTTAGATTCAGATATTAGAAGTATCTTGTTCTACCATTAAACTAATAAGAATCTTTCTTATTAATTATCTCATAAAAGTATTATAATATGTAAATGTAAAATAGTTTATTTAAAATCCTCTATCTTTTCTCTCTTACTTTTTGTTTTCTTTTGCTCAAGGTTTGTAGTGGATTTAGGCAAAAGAAAAAAAAAATAACCGCAAGCTTGCGGTTATTTTTTAATATATGTAAAAAAAAAGTTAGAGAGAAATAAAATGATAAAAAGGGTTATATATTTTCATATCTATTCACTTGGGTTTTGTTTTGGAGCATACCCATTACATTACTATTAAATTTTATTTAGTCCTTATAATTTTTGTTATATTATGTTATATAACCATTAAACCATTCTATTTTCCCTCAGCGCAGCACCCTCCTTCTTCTTTTCTTCAGCTGAAGAAAAGAAGACTGGGGTAAAAAAAAAAAGAACATAGCCATGTTCTTTTTTTTTAATTGCTGGGAAGAAATAACATGTAAATCCTAAAAAGGGTTATATATTTTCATAACCATTCATTCGGGTTGTTTTAGAGTATACCCATTACATTACTATTAAATTCTATACAATTCCATTGGTGGACTTTCTGAAAATGGACGCGCCACCATCACCTACAGGATCACCCTTATTCGTCTCATGAGCAAGCACAACCCACCAAGCCACCACAGCATCATTAGACACAGCACAAATACCAGCACATTCACCAGTGAGCACAATAATAACACCATTATCACGAGCAGCAACATCTGCCACATAATTACAGGCATGAGCGGTAAAAGCAGCAGCATGACCAGCAAGAGTCTGCGCTAATACTGTAGAGCGATCCCGTTAATCAGTACACAAGAGCTCGGAGTGTTTCAGGAGTAAAGGCCTATTTAGTTTAATAGGACGTTGGACACTGGCGTTTATCAGTCATATTTAAAACATGATGAAACAATTATTTAAACCCCGGCGTCTTGTTTGCGTTTTTTTTTCGACGTAATTTAGATGAAATTACTATCCCTGCCAGGATGAGCCCCATCGGGGGTCTTCCTGGGAGAAAAGGGTCAGCCCCTCGGGACTAGGGATTTGGAAAACATGTTAACTTCTCCCGGTTATGGAGGGATACTTGCATTTTTTTATTTTATAAAATATGGCTATTTCTTCAAAAAAAAAAGATAGCGTGAGAAAACGCTCATTCTATGGTATAAATGTATTAGGTTCATTTTTTACTAAAATATATTTATTGTCTTATACACTGTTCATGTATCCATAAATTGAAAACTCTGTGGCTAGAGGGAAAACTTTCATGACGCTCCTTAATCCACTTGAGGTAAAATATCGTAAAGATATTTTTAAATCTTGAGAGGGAAAATATCGTAAGGATATTTTTAAATGTAGAGAGTGAGTGGCTGTGGAACCGATGGTTGTAACTCATTATAATATCCTCTGATGAGTATTATGAACTATTCATCTGAGATTGATTACGCTGTTCTAAGCGTTAAGAAGGACAAAGCAGGGAGGGTTAGTAATCCTGCTGGCTGATGTTTTCTCACCTCTTTTGGAGCTTCGTGAGTAGGCTATCTAATCCTGAACGGTTGATTACCCATAGGGAGGATTCAAACATATTATGATGAAAAAATTAAACTTTAAACTATATAGGATGTTAAACCTATCAAAAAAACACAATTATATCTTTACTTATTTCCCGTATGACGAATATCGTCGTCTTTCACCCTTCACTAGACACTTATCTACATCGATAGATAAAAATCCCTTTTTTGCGCCGATTCCTATACGTTATATTCGAAGTAAGGATAAACCTTTTACTATTCAATTTAATATAGAAGAATTATCTAGGCATAGTTTTATTAATATTGTAAAAACAATACCTAAAGATGTAGCATATACTGTATTCACTAAGGTTAGGTATAATGTGGATAGTTATTTTATGGCTGGTAATCAATTCGGATTTGTATATTCTTCGAAAAATAGTCTGAATGATTTAAACAATGTACTTATTAGTAAATTGGAAGTATATTTTAGTGAATATAATTTAATGGACAATGATATTGTTTATATTGAACTTATTTTTAGAAAGGTTGATACTAAATTATTATCTGAATTCTCTAAAGATGCTTTTAAGAGTAAAGATTATTCATATAATATGGATATTATCTTTAACAAGAGTATGTTAAATATTCCTGTATCTATATCGGAGAATTACTTAGGTAAACCTTTTGATGTTGTTATTGAAAACAACTATATTACTAACATTCCTATAAATATTAACGGAAGTAATAAGAACTTTTTAGATTTAATTAATGACAGAGCTAAGCTTCTTGCTTCTAATCATAAGGATAAGATTTATTCATTTGATTCTGGCTTTAAATTTTATTTACTTAGAGATAATGCTCAATATGTTTTAGCTGTTAAATATAGCGATGATTCTATCATAAAAATAAGATATTCGCTTAGTGGTGTTATAATTAGTAATGTAACGGATGTTAAAGTTAATAACCGTTTTGTTTTAAGAAAAATGGGAGAAACATATGTATAAGAAGATATAATATTTTATAAATTAGACTAAAGCAATAATCTCATTTTCAGATAAAAATATAAAACTTTACAAATTTCTTCTTTAGTGTACTGAAACGAGCGTTGCGTTCCTACAGCAAAACCTATGAAAAAAATATTTAAAAAAGGGAAACAAAAAAAAATTGGTATCTCCTCCATAGTCGTCGAAAAATCTATGGTTATTTTTTACCCTCCCGTAAGCTAAAGACTAATGAAAAAATCTTCAAAATTCCCAAAATATAAAACGAAGGTTTCTCCTCCATAGTCAGCGAAAAATATAACAGTTGAATTCCTACTATACCCCGGGCTAAAAAGAATTAAGGGATAGTTCACAATAAAAAAATATAGTACAGCATATGACCTTATAAGTCAACGGCTAGCTTAATTATGAAGTAAATTAATTTATTTTATAAACATGTGTGGATCTTGTAAATTTATAAGTTTTTACTATAACTATAGTAAATTGTAATAAAATTACACAGTTTATCGTTTAAAAAGATAAACTAGCCCTTTTTATTTTTTTTTTAGTTATTTCTCTTTTTTTTCTAGCCCTTGTTTTTTTTTCTAGTTATGAAATAACGTCGAAAAAAAAACTAGGGATTACCCTTTGGGAAGATCCCCGATGGGGCTCATCCCGCAGGGATAGTAATTTCGTAGAAATTACGTCGAAAAAAAAAAAACAAACGAAATAACGTCTAAAAAAAAATTAGGGCTAGTTCCTAATTTTTTCTAGTAATTTCGAAGACTCGATATTACGTCGAAAAAAAATAAAAAAGGGTTGAAAAAAAAAAAGAACATGTTCTTTTTTTTTCTCCCCCCCCCCCCCCCGCAAGCTTGGGGGGGGGGGAGGGGACTAGATTTTTTATTACTATAACTCTCCAATAAAAAGTGTAGTAAAATGAACTTTTTTAGTAATATATTTTATATGAATAGGATATATACCTACATTTACTTTTTAGATAAATGTGACTCCTTGCTCCCCATCTATTAATAGCTTTTCTACAAGCAAAGTTATATTATCTAAAAATAATAAATACAATAACCTTACTATAAAAACATCAGGGATTAGTATGTGATTTGAAAGATGATTTTTATCTTCAAATGCCAAAGATATCGGTGTATTATATTTAATATATGCATTATTTGCAGGTTTAATTGGAACTGCTTTTTCTGTTTTAATAAGATTAGAGCTGTCAGGACCTGGTGTTCAGTATATTGCGGATAATCAATTATATAACAGTATTATTACTGCTCATGCTATTATTATGATTTTCTTTATGGTTATGCCAGCTTTAATCGGTGGATTCGGTAACTTTTTACTTCCATTAGGATTAGGAGGACCTGATATGGGATTCCCTAGACTTAATAATATAAGTTACTTATTATTAATACCTAGTATTGTTCTTTTCTTATTTGCAGGTGGAATAGAAAATGGAGTAGGTACGAAACCTGTGCCTAAATAGTAAACAACTACTATGTAGTATGCCACTATATGCTGGAAGACCCTAAAGGTTTATATTTTATTAAATTCTAAAACCATAACTTAGTTAAATAAGTAAAATGTTTAAATATGATACAATGGGCAATCAGCAGGAAAACAGAACATAGATTTTGTATTATCCTCAGAGACTATACGTGGTACACTCCTTTTAATAAGGGTGAAGATATAGTCCATTCACTATATGAAAATATGTGTAACATGTATTTTTTTATTAGATAGGTGAAATCTATAAAATACAAATATCTTCCTTAGTACCCCTTTCTTTCTTGCCTAATAACTCAACTAGCCCTCGCGGGCTTGTCCCGCAGCAGGGCAAGGCCCCGCAGGGGACTAGTAAAAAACTAGGTGGTTATTTAGCAGGATTAATAGAAGGGGATGGTTCTATAATTGTCCCTAAGACAGTTAGAAATCAAAAAGGTAAATTGTTATACCCTGTAGTAAAAATCACTTTTGTAAAAAAGGATGCCCCTTTAGCTATTAAAATCCAAGATGTTATCAGGGGAGGTAAAATAGTGCATCCTAAGAATTCAAATTATATAGATCTTCTATTTCAAGATTTGAATTCAATACAATCGATTGCTGTATTACTTAATGGAAATATGAGAACTCCTAAGATAGAGGCTTTATATAGATTAATTGATTGGTTAAATGCTAAATACAAGGATAAACCCGAAATAGTAAAACTAGGTTTGGATTCTAGTTTACTAGATAGCAACCCTTGATTAGCTGGGTTTATTGAAGCGGATGGTCATTTTTATTGTGGTTTTGATTTAAATTCCCAGTGTATAGCAAATACAGTTAAATGTTACATGGCTATATCTCAAAAAAATTTATACAAAGCTAATTCTGATTTATCTCAAAAAGATAATTCCAATCTATATGTTATGGAAAAAATACGAGAGTTTCTTGATGTTAAGAACGTTAATCAGATTAAGAGAATTAAAAGTGATTATATTGAATTAGCATATTCGGTAAGAACAACTAAAAAAAGTTCTTGCCAGATTTTAATAAATTATTTAAATGCTTATCCGTTATTTAGCTCTAAACATCAAGATTTCTTAGATTGATGTAAAGCACATCATATAAGAATTCATAAAAAATATAAAACTCTAGAAGGATCCTCAGAATTAATATTCCTAAAAAACAGCATGAATACTAAAAGAACTCAATTCAATTGAGATTCATTAAACAGTTTTTACAGTTTAATGTAATCAGGGTTAACAATAACGAGATAATAAAAACAGAGTTCTGACAGGGTGAACTCTTGAGTGTAAGGAGTTGCTTTATGGTAACATAGAGGCAATAAAACTCTCCTCGATGCGTGAAAATCTTCCAAAAATTTTATACTACTCATGTTTTATTATATTAATAAGTACGTACGTAAAAATGTATAATTCACGGAGACAACACGCCTGGGTAAGTAAATTTATCCATCAGAGACTTAACGGAGAGCATCCTTCATCTAGAACTTATTTTGAACAATGATTAGTTGGTGTTACAGATGGTGATGGTAATTTTTCTATAAATTATTCTAATGGTAAGTGAGGATTATCTTATAAATTAGTACAATCTAGATATAATCTAAGATTGCTTTATTATGTAAAAAAAGAGTTAGGAGTAGGTTCTGTAACTAAGGATAATAATAAAGGACAATTTTTTATAAGAGATCGTAAGCACATAGAAAATATAATATTACCTATTTTTGATAAATATCCTTTATTAACTAGCAAATATTTCGATTATCTTAGATTTAAGAAAGCTTTATGCATACTTAATAATGATAATATGAGTAAAGAACAAAAAGAAAAAGAACTTTTTATACTTAAGAATAGCAAAAAGGAAGATGATTACTTATCTCCTGTATGAAACAATATTTCTCTTCCTTTAACTGATATAAATATTATACAAGGTATAATGACAAAACCTTGAGTTATAGGATTTATAGAAGCTGAAGGTAGTTTTTATTTAGTTTCAAAAGATTCTAAGAGAATAGTTCATGGATTTGGTTTAACTCAAAAACTGGATAGAATAGTTTTAGAAAGTATAAGATTAATACTTCATATTCCTAGTCCAGTTAAATACAAAGAAATGTATAATCATTACATTTTAGATACTACTAATTCTAAGTCGATTGAAAATATCATTGATTATTTTCAAAACACAATGAAAGGTGTAAAATCCTTAGAATATAGAATATGAGCTAGATCATATGTAAAAAATAAAGGAAATTATGAAAAATTAGCTAGTATTAGAGATACTGTTAGAAAAATAAGAAAACAATTACTATCCCTGCGGGATGAGCCCCATCGGGGATCTTCCCGGGAGAAAAGGGTAAGCCCCTAGTTTTTTTTTCGACGTTATTTCATAACTAGAAAAAAAAACAGGGGCTAGAAATACCCACTAAAAAATAAAATATATTTCTATTGAAGGATGATAGTATAGTCCGAACAATAAAGAAATTTATTGCGTATAACATTAGTTAATAATATATTTATTAATGAAGTTATCAACATTATTGTTACCCACCTTTATCAGGAATACAAAGTCATAGTGGTCCAAGTGTGGATTTAGCTATCTTTGGATTACATCTTTCTGGTATCTCAAGTTTACTTGGGGCTATGAATTTAGTATTCAATGTATTTCTTACATATTTAAGATATTCAACAAACTTTCAATTAACAATTAATAAATGTTACTTTAGTAGCAATAAACCAAAATATATGTTTAAAAACAACTCTGAAAAAGATAATAATTATGGTGAGGATAACAATGGAAAAGACAATAACTCTAAAAAAAAGGATTCTCCTGAAAACAATGATAAACCTAAATTGGATAATCGTTGAAAAGAGATATTGGGTAGATCTGGTCCTAATAAACATGCACATGTAATAGCTGTGGAGCAAATTAATAGTGGTGGAATAGTGACTGCTGAAAAAATTAATGAAATTTTAGCTTACTGTAATATTAAAATTACAGAACAAGAATTAAAATCTTTAATTGATACTGCAAGTTTTACTTTAACTAATTTAAATCAAAAAAGTATAACTAAGGATGTTCTTAAAGATAAACTTGGTTTACCTAATCCCTGCGGGATTCCCCTTAGGGAACCCTGAAGGGATTCCCCGCAGGGGAATAGTAAACAAAGAATACCTGGTATATATATCTTTACACATACTACTACAGGTAGAAAATATGTAGGTTCATCATCACAGTTGGCTTTTAGATTAAATGGCTATATTAATTTGTCCCATAGAAAGAGTGGTTTATTAATCCCTTTATTACATAAAGAAGGATTGAAAAATTTCTCTCTACAAGTTTTTCCTTTTTACCATAATTACATTAAAGGATCAGAAATTGCATTAGAACAGTATTATTTGTTAGACCCTAGTTTCACATTAAATACCATAAGAGTTGCTACAGTTGTTGGATCTAATAATGGAAAATCTGTTTTTATGTATAATAGGGATATGTCTATATTGTATTATTATACTAGCGAGCAAATAAATTTAATTGAAAAGTTTAATATTCATCGCACTACACTCACTAAGCATTTAAATCATGGTACTTATTATCTAGGTAAATACAAATTTTTAAGAGAACCTGTTTTAACTGCTAAAGTTAAAGATATGTCTGATTTAGATTTAGCTTTAATGCTGGAAAAGGACAGAGTTAAATACAATAAAAATAAAGCTCTTAATAGTTTATCTAAACCTGTTAGATTAACATCTGTGGATAATTTAGAAAACACTATTGTGTTACCTAGTCCCCCCTCGAGGGGGTCCTCCCCCTCGGGCCGGGGACATCCCCGACCCTCGGTGAAGTTTAGGTAAATGTGTGGAATATTTACATAACAAAGGTTTATCTGCTTCTCAAGTAACATTAGTTAAACACATTGATTTAGGTAAAGCATATAAAGGATATTTATGTGAATATGTGAAAGAAAATACGTTGTAATGGGATTCATATAAAATTTTTAACTGTATGCTGGAATAGCTCAGTGTTTATAAGTACTTAATAGTAAAAATCTTGTAAGCTATGCTTAATCAGCAGGAAACAAAAGTAATTTTGATTATCATTAGGTTCCTCAGAGACTACACGTTAAAGACCGTATATTAATACGCTTAAAATATAGTCCACAAATAGTTATTATTTTAACTATTTTTAGTCATGACAACTACATTTAACATGAGAAGTCCTGGTATAAGATTACATAAATTAATCTTATTTGCTTGAGCAGTTGTTATTACAGCTGTTTTATTATTATTATCATTACCTGTCTTAGCGGGTTGGTTTAGTTTATATTTTAATAGCTCTAGCCCTATTCCCCTTTCCTTAAATAAAAAACCTAAAACTGTAACTTTAGAACAAATACCTAATGAATTAAAAGAAGTATTAATAGGGTCGGCTTTAGGTGATCTTTATATTAGGAAAAGATCTAAAAATACTTCTTTACATTTCAAACAAAGCATTAAAAATGAACCTTATATTATTCATCTTTATACAATATTTCAAGAATTTTGTAAAACGACTCCCCAAATTAAAGATGCAAGACTTAAAGATAAAACCCATCAATCAATATTTTTTGATACATTGACTTACGAGGCATTTAATTACTACTATGACTTATTTTACAAAAATAAAAAGAAAGTAATACCTTCTAATATAGAAGAATTGTTAACCGCTAGATCTCTTGCTTACTGAGCAATGGATGATGGGAGTCCTGATCGTTCAGGGTTTGTTTTTAATACTAATTCCTTTACTTTGTCAGAAGTTGAGTTATTAGTTAAGGTATTAAAGAATAAATTTAATTTAAATTGTTCAATACATACTCGAAAAGATATGGCAATAACACCTTACTTGTTGTATATTAAAGCGGATTCTTGAAATAAGTTTATAACTTTAATAGAACCGTATATAATACCACATTTTCAATATAAATTAAAATTAAGAGGTTCTTTTAAAAATAAACAGTAAACAGTATAAGTTTTAATCTTTGGTATTTTATATTTACAGAGCAAGGAAATAAGCGACTAGATATCTAGTCGCTTAGTCTTTAAAGACAATTTAAGTAAAGCCGATTAGGGTTAGGGTATTAATAGTATATTCTGCTCGCTTTAAATTTGGCTATATTCTGGGACAAGTTATATAAAGATTAACTCAATCAGAAGGTAATTAGATAGTTACAATCTATCTAAGAACCTCAGAGACCACACGCCAAAATATCTTTATTTTGTATAATTTTTGTATTTTCCTCTGTGTATTGCTCTTAGATTTAGTCATACGAGTAAAAATGTAAACAAATCTTTTTTATTTAAAAATAAAACCGGTAAACTTATTCTGCCGGCTCTAAATTTGGCTGTATTCTGGGAACCGTTATATAACAATATATCGCAATCAGCAGGTAATCTATTAAGTTTGAACTTTTTAGAGAACCTCAGAGGCCACACGCCAAAATATTTTGGTTGTAGTTTAGAAACTTTAACCTTTCCTTTATGTGCAACTTTTAGATCAATCCATACCGGCAACCACAATAAAAATTTAAACAAATCTCTTTTTAGTTATTATTTTACTGGGCTTATTGAAGGTGATGGTACAATAATTACACCAAAAACTTTGAGATCCCCTAAGGGTAAATTAAATTATCCTTCTATACAAATAGTTTTTCATTTAAAAGACTTACCTTTAGCTTTACTAATTCAAAAAGAATTGGGTGTAGGTTCGTTATCTAGTCCCCGATGGGGACTTACCTTTAGGTATGGCCCCTGAAGGGGACCATCCCCAAAGGATAGAAAAAAAGGGGTAGACGCTTATATCTTAACCATAAATAGCTATGATGGTATATTATTCGTTATTTCATTAATTAATGGAAACATGAGAACACCTAAAATACACAGTCTTAATGCTTTAATAGATTTTTTAAATGAAAATAAAGGAGTTAGTATTGAAAAATACTCTAAAGAGCCATTAGATTCAAATCCATGGTTGTCAGGGTTTATAGAAGCAGATGCTTCTTTTCAAGTAAGAACAACTCTTTCAGGTAAATATCCTAAACTTGAATGTAAATTAGAAATATCTCAAAGACGATTAGATCATAAAGGATTTGATAATCTAGAATTTTTAACTTATATTGCTGAGTTTTTAGATACCGAAGTAAAAAAAATAAGATCGGATAAACCAAACCCTGAGTATAGAGTTAGAACTACTAATATTAAAGGTAATATTCATGCTAAAAATTACCTTTTAAAATACCCTTTGTTTGGAACTAAACATTTAGATTCCTTAGATTGAATGGAAGTAGTAAACATATTTGATAGAAAAGAGCACAATACAATACAAGGAAAGGAAAAAATAGTAAAAATAAAATCAGGTATGAATAATTACAGAAAAATTTTTACCTGAGATCATTTACAAAAATTCTACAACGTAAAAATATAAGATATGGTCCGATCAGGCATGAGAGTGTCTGCGTATCTGCACTAAGTTTAATAACTTTTTAAGCTAAAGAATAACTCTTTAAGCTATGGGATTTTATCCAGCAGATCAACAAAAATAATGGGAATTACTATGGTTCTTACTGATAGAAACTTTAACACTTCATTCTTTGAGGTAGCAGGTGGTGGTGATCCTATATTATACCAACATCTTTTCTCAAGACTAGTATTTGAAGATTATTTTATATTATCAACATTATTTATATTTCCTATCCTTTGGGGATGGTCCCCTTCAGGGGCCAGACCTAAAGGTCAGTCCCCTTCGGGGACTAGTTCTAACCAATCAATCTTTAAAAGACATATGTCTAACTTTAATTTAAACAATAAGTTTGATTTTTCTGCATTTTATGAGAAATACAATACTCATTTGCCAAATAATAAAATTCCTTCAGAAAACTTTTTAACTTGATTAGTAGGTTTCACTGAAGGAGAAGGTTCTTTTATAGTAAACAATAGAGGAGATTTGGCATTTGTTATTACACAAGCTACAATTGATAAACAAGTTTTAGAATTTATACAAGAAATTCTTGGATTTGGTAAAGTTATTCCTCAATCGGCTATAACTAGTAGATATGTAACACAAAATAAGAAAGAAATAGACATTATAATTAGTTTATTTAATGGTAATCTTGTTTTACCAAAAAGACAAGAAACATTTGATCTTTTCGTTAAAGGGTTTAATAAATGAGTTACTAAAGGTAGAATACTATTAGAACCTGTAGTAATTAATAATAGACCTATTCTACCTACTTTAAACGATGCATGGTTTGCAGGATTTACTGACGGAGAAGGTTGTTTTACTTGTTCAATAGGTGAAAAAAGAGGATTTAGTTTCAACTTTAATATTTCTCAAAAGTGAGAAATAAATCTAACAGTATTAGAGCATTTCAATGTATTATTTAAAAATGGTATTGTTTCTAGACATTCAGAAGAGAATACTTATGAATTTAGATTAGGTGGAGTAAACAATTGTAAAAATGTCTTTTCTTATTTTGATAAATATACATTATATACTAAAAAGTCTTTATCCTATAAATTATGAAAAGATATTCATAATGATCTTGTTAATACAGATCATTTAGATGAGTCAAAAAGACGAGAAATGATTGAAAGAACTAAGATGATAAATAAATCAAATAATATAAATTTAAAATACTAGGGAAAAAAAGTAAAGGTTTAACGTGCAAGTTATGAAACTATAAAGACAGATGTAAAAAGATATAAGATCTGAAATAGTGAATATTCTTATAAGAATATACCTTATACTTAGTTAATATATATAAGTATTACTTGCAACTCTTAAGTTTAAAGGTTATATTGTTTTATATAAAACTTTAAATGTATTTTATAAATACAAGGAAAAGTAATAAAAATATTAGCGATGCTAGTGCTATTACGGTCAATAAGTTCCTCATTTAAAGACCGTCGGTTATTTAAGTGATCGCTACAGACTGGTTCACTGGTGGGTATCTGAAATGATGCTTAATGTACAGTCGGTTTCTTCTATCATAGATGTATGATACACAAGCCCGGAGTTTAGACTACCGGTACCTGAATTTAATAAGAGGCTTTTTAAAAGATAAGTTAAATTTGAAGAAATGGATTCTTCGGACATCCTGAGGTTACGTATGTAGGCCTCTTAACGTCGCTGTATGCTGGGACCCCTTCGCTTTATAGTTCTAAATACTCCTCCTTAAATGGCATAGTAAAAAAGTTAGAACAATGAAGGAAATCAGCCGGTAACATTTTATATATAAAAAATGGAACCTCAGAGACTCTACGCGACGGAGTTTTAGTTAATTTAGAAAATGTAAAACGTGTGTCAGATCACGTTCCTAAACATTTGAAGCCTCTAAATAATGAACAATTAGGTTATTATTTAGCAGGATTAATAGACGGGGATGGTCATTTTAGTAAAGCTCAACAATTGGTTATAACTTTTAGTTCTCCAGATGCATTTCTAGCCTATTACTTGAAAGAAAGATTAGGCTACGGTAATGTGAGAAAAGTAAAGGACAAAAACGCATACCTTTTAATAATATCTAATAAAAAGGGTATGTTAAATGTAATTAACTTGATAAATGGTAAGTTAAAAACAGAACATAGGTTTAACCAAGTAGTTAATAATGTATTAAGTCATACCAAGTATGCAGATCAAAATAGTAATTTTACTATAGATTCAAGTAAAAATTTGGATAACCACTGATTAGCAGGTTTTTCTGATGCGGATGCTAGCGGAGCTGGCCTTCAGGCCGGCTGCGCCAGCCATCAGGCTAGTTTTCAAATAAAAATTATTAAACGTATTACCAGAAATAAACCGGAAATAAGATTAAATTTTCAAATAGATCAAAAAAATGATTTATTGTTAAATATGATAAAAGAATACTTAGGTGGAAACATTGGATATAGGAAGTCTCAAGATACCTATTATTATGGTTCCACTAATTTCGGTTCTGCTAAAAGGGTTATAGAATATTTTGATCCATATCACTTACAATCTAGAAAGCATATAAGCTATTTAAGATGAAGAAAGGTATATAGATTAATACAAGACAAAGAACATTTAACAGATAAAGGGCTATCTAAAATACTAAAGATTAAATCTTTAATAAACCGTCATGAAGAAAATACTAGAACTTAAGATAAAGTCCTAACAAAGATCTAAAAGTTTTTGAGTATTAATGAGAAAAGACTGTGTTATATTGCACAGCTATTCCTTTAATCAAAATATTGTTACATTTTAATTATCCCAGGTTTTGGAATAATAAGTACTACAATTTCTGCCAACTCTAACAAAAGCGTGTTCGGATACCTTGGTATGGTTTACGCTATGTGTTCTATTGGTATTTTAGGGTTTGTAGTTTGATCTCACCACATGTATACTGTTGGTCTAGACGTGGATAAACTTGTGTTCACGGAAAAAATCTTGCTATATGCTGGAAACTCTTCTATAAATAGTCCACTCATATTTATTATGCTCGGAATAATCTATTTATTTAAAAGACAATCAGCAGGAAACTTTGGTTTTAGTACGAAAGCTACGGCAGTTACTAAGAATACTTATACTAATTATAAAAATTTACCTTTAATATCTGAACATGTACCTAATCATAAAAGCAACCTAACAGACGACGAATTCGGCTGGTTTTTAGCTGGATTAATTGAAGGAGATGGTTGATTCGGACATAAGGAGTTACATATCATTTTTGCTGAAGAAGATATATCACTAGCTTATCTTATAAAAAAGCGAATTGGACACGGTAATATATACAAGATTAAAAACAAAAAAGCGATTAGATATATTTGTAAAAATAGCACTGGTCTATCTATTATCTTATCTTTAATAAATGGTAAATTGTTAAGTAATTTTAAGTATGATCAATTAATTAATCATAATTATAGTGAATATTTTAACCTCACGTTATTACCACCTTTAAAAAGGTTAAGTCTAGATAATTATTGACTGGCTGGTTTTACTCAAGCGGACGGTTGTTTTCACATCAGTATTGCAAAAAGTAAAACACATAAAACAGGGTTTAGTGTAAGATTGGAATACTCTTTAAAACAAAATGATAGCTTACCCTTAACTTTACTTTACAATGAGTTAAAGTTGGGTAATCTTTCTCAATATAGTACAGGTATTTGATGTTATAAAAGTACAGGATTTAAAACTGCATTTAATTTGATTAATTATTTTGATATATATAATCTTTTTGCTGGTAAATATAAAAGTTACCTTAAATTTAGAAAAGTATATATTATGATTACTGAAGGAAAACATTTAGAAGAAAAGGGTATAAAAAAGATTATAAGTATTGCAACCAAAGGATCCTCAGAGACAAGCACGCAAGAAATTTAAAATATAATTTAAATTAAGATACTGTCCACATTAAAACTTTTGGACAAGAATAAAGTGAGCATTGTTTATTTTAATATTAGGTTTCTTTTACGTATGTAGTATTAATGTCCAATCAATATATACAAATTTTATTAGTAATTTATATGAATCTATAGACGAAGAACCCGATTCTACATGTGAATCTCTTGATGATATTAGTGAAGAAATTTTAGAATCTTTAAAAAAAGAATTATTATCTAAACTTTCTAATATTGAGTATGATACTTACATTAAACAGTTTTGGGTTGGTCTATTGGAAGGAGATGGGACAATTACCGTTAGTTGCCCTGGACCTAATCATGTTAAAGTACGTATGTTTATTTCTATAAAAAATACTAAAGAAAATATACTTATGTTATTATTAATAAAAGAAGTGATTGGTGGTACAGTAAGAATTGAACGTAATAATCAATACGTTACTTGAGTTGCCATTAGAAAAGACTTAATACAAACTCTTATAAATATACTAAAAGAATATCCTTTATTAACTTCTCGTAAACAATGCCAACTAGAGTTTGCTACAAAATGTATAGAAAACGGAACAAAGGATTTTGTAGTAGAAAACAGAGATTTGATGTACCAACGTCAGGAGGATATTATTAACTATAATAATAAAAATTTTGTTGCTCCTAATTATTTTTCTGCTTGATTATCTGGATTTATAGAAGCAGAGGGTAATTTTAGATTCCTAAAAGATAAGCGTAGAAATATGCAAATCTCAGGAAGATTTAATATAGGTCAAAACTTTGATTTTTATATTATTTCTGCCATTAGAGATTATTTTAATGGGGATGTAAAAATTCAAACTATTGTTTCTAAAAAAGAATTCTCAGAGAAAAGAAAATTATTAGGTGTAGTTAAACATTATTGACTTGAAATGGGAAGTAAAGAAGTTAAAAATTCTATATTTATCCATTTTTCAAAATATCCTTTATTGGGACATAAAAATCTGACTTATAAACGTTGACATTTTTACTTTAAAAAGTAAAAAATGTAAGCTTTAGTCTTTAGGAGGAGATTATTTCTGCCTAATCCCTTCAGATAAGATATTTATTTATCTTATGGTCTTAGGAATAGGTTATTGACAAGAGCCTATTTCACGGCAGCAACATTAATTATTGCAGTACCTACTGGTATTAAAATATTCTCTTGATTAGCAACTTGTTATGGTGGTTCTTTACACTTTATACCATCATTACTATTTGCATTAGGTTTTGTATTTATGTTTACTATAGGAGGGTTATCAAGCCACTTAGCTCTCTTTGCAAGTTATAAGATACTTTTTATACTTGTTATAAGCACTACTAAATGCTGGGAAGTACTGACAATAGGAATACTAAATATATCTCTAGCCCCGAGGGGCTTACCCTTTGGGAAGATCCCCGATGGGGCTCATCCCGCAGGGATAGTAAAAATTTCATATTTTGTACAATCAGCAGGTAACTTGGTGAATTATTCTGTTTGTATTATTAACAGAATAGTATACCCTTGCACCCCAGAGACTAAACGTAGTCCTCATAGACTAATGTATTATGCATTAGTATTGTGAGAAGATATAGTCCACACAATAAATTTCTTAATTTCATTTTTCTTTACAAATAAATATACTCCAAATCATTCCAATTTAGAACTTAATAGCTCTCCTCTAATAAAGTACGTTTCTACTGAAGCTGAGGATATGCGTAGTAGTAGTAAATATTTTTGACGTAGTACTTGTAGCCCTAGAGATATTACCCCTAGAGAACTATTACCGTGTGCGAATGATAGTGATAATATTTATAATGAGGAAGGAAAATTAAAACCTGTAAAGGTATATGATGATCTTAAATCAGATAGAGCTAGAATTTTTAAAGAATGTGCTAAGGTATCAGGTGTTTATTATTTAATAAATAACATTAATGGCCATACTTATGTAGGAAGTTCTATAAATTTAGCTGCTAGAATGAAAAACTATCTTAACCATAGTTATCTACAAAGTAAAACAAATTCTAATATGCCTATTACAAAGGCTTTACTTAAGTATGGTCATTCTAACTTTTCTTTTTGGATTTTAGAGTATGTTAACTCTGACCAGTTAGCTATAAGAGAAACTCTATATATTACACAAATTCTTCCTTATTATAATGTATTAAAAAAGGGTTATTCTTCTTTAGGGTACAAACACACGGAAGAAACTAAAACTCTTCTTTCTAATTTAGCTAAGAATCGGGTACATTCACCTGAAACTAAGGCATTAATAGTAAAAGCTCTAACAGGTCAGAACAATCCTTTTTTCGGTAAAAGTCATACCATGGAAAGTATTAGGCAAATCATTAAAAATAAATCATATAATCCTGTTTACATTTACGATTCCTATAAAAATTTAATAGCTATTTATCCTTCAGTAAAAACATTGTCTAAAAAGGTTGGTGCGAATAGTACCACAATCGTTAATTATATAAAAAGTAAAGCATTGTTTAGAGGAGAATGGTATTTTACTAATATTCCTTTTAACATTGATGATACCCCTATAATAAAAGATTGAACCCTTACAGAATGTGACTTATTGGCTAAAGAAATAAGAAGCAGAATTGGAATTACAAAAGGTGTTTTTGTTTATGATAAAAACAAAAATTTTATAGCTAGGTACAAGGGAGTAACAGAAGCTGGTAAAATACATAAAGTTAGTCATCTTACTGTAAGAAGATATGCTAGTGTGAACGGATTACATCCTTCAGGTTACTATTTTTGCTTTGAAAGATTAGAAGCAAACTGTGAAAAATCCATAGTTGACACAAGATAAAGACTAAAAAAAATGAAATTAAGAAATTTATTATTTGTAAGTGGAGTTGTTCTTGCGAACGCATCACTTGATGTTGCCTTCCACGATACTGTTTGAATCTTCGAGTTAAGTATGCTAATACCTAGTTTATTTGTTATGGTTAAGGCAGGATTTGAGGCTACGCCGTCAAATTATAGTCTTAGTTATAATAATAATTGCAGTTATAATGATTTATCTGATAACAATAACTATAAAGAATATATAAAAATGTTTTGAGTAGGGCTAATGGACGGAGACGGAAGTATTCAAGTAAACCATTGACGTAAACAATCCCTACAATACAGACTAGTTATTAAATTATCTAACCTTAAATCTAATTATAATATGTTGGTTGAGGTTGCTAAAGTAGTAGGTGGAACTGTTAAGATTACCGGTAAAAAGGCGGATGTTATTTGAGTTGTAAATAAAAAGGAAGAAATTATTGAAATAATAAAAATTTTTGATACTTATCCTCCTTTAACTTCAAAAAAAATCTGTCAACTTGCATTCTTAAAAACATGTTTAACTGAAACTTCGGTAGAAAAATACTTATCCACAAGAGATACTAAATTTAAAGAGCAATTTACTATTATAAACGCTAATTTTAAGTTACCTACTTATTTTAAAGCTTGATTATCTGGTTTTATAGAAGCGGAAGGTTGTTTTTCTATTCGTAAAACGAAAGCACATTTTTTCTCAATAGGACAAAATGACGACGTTTATTTAATAGACGCTATAAAACAGTATTTTGAAGTATCAAATAAAGTTCGTAACCCTTACGGTAACTTCTTTTTTATAGAGGTATACAAGAAAGAGGTATTAGCGAAGATAGTGGCACATTGTACTAACTATCCTTTGTTGGGAGAAAAGTTAGAGTCTTTAAAAAAATTTAGATCTTGCTGTTCCCTTTAGTAAGTGTCGTGTTGTCTTGTCACCATGAAAAATTACATACGTTTTTCGGTAAAATTATTACATTAATTTTGCTAACGGTGAAGCCTTATGTGTTTTCTTAAGGCGGAAAATATAAGGGTCCCCCTCATGTAAGGTAATACCGTGGAAACCAAAGTGAATAAATTTATTCTCGAGTAGGATCCGTAGAGACTAAACGTGACAGTCGAAAGTTTATTAAGTTAAATCATTAGATAAGTTATAGTCCGATCCACTGCGTGAGCAGTGTTGTATGTAAATAAATGAGCAACTTAATTGACCTACTACGTAGTTGCTCAACTGGGCCTTAATAATGTATATTATTACGCATTTGACTATATGCTGGAAACTATGTTTTTAGAGCCTCTCTTACTATTTATGTTATATTATTATCTTTTAAAAATAGATGCGGATAGAAGAAATCTTCTAAACATAAGTAGTCAAAATGGGGATGTATCTGCATCATTTAACACATGTACAAACATACAATCAGCAGAAAACTGTAAAGAATTCTCAGAGACTATACGTCAAATATCTTATGACAATAACGGAGAAAATTCATCTTTTTTTAAATGATTTGCCGGTATTGTAGACGGAGATGGTAATTTCGATTTAAGAAATATAAACAACAAACTGGTACTTAAATCTATTAGAATTAAACTACATGACAGAGATGTCAGAATATTAACTTATATTCAAAACACTTTACATATGGGTAGAATTAGAGCGGATAAAAATAAACCTCATTCTATTTGAATAGTTAGTACAAAAGAAGAAATGTTATTTTTAATTAAGAAATTAAATGGATTAGTTAGACTTAAAGTAGATAGTTTTAAAAAATCCTGCGAATATCTAAATGTAGAGTATGTAGAAGCTAATTATAATATTAGCGAAAATGACCCTTATTTAGCGGGATTAGTTGACACAGATGGTACTATTGTTTATAATTATGCTGGCAATAGAATAGAGTGTAACTTAGAATTTGAAAATAACAAATATACTAGCAAACTTAATTTAGATAATGTTATACCCCATTATAAACCATCTGTTGCTTTTAGAGAATCACATAAGTCTATAACATTTAAATTTCAATCAGTTAAAGGTATGGTTTTTCTATATGATTATTTTATGCAAAATAGGTTATATTCTGACTTTAAATTTTATAGAGTTTCAAAGATAAAACGATTTATAGAAGTTAGAGATTATAAGAATGAAGCTAAAAACAGTACAGAATTTAAGATATATTCAGATTTTATACTGGATTGAATTCAATATAGAAACCCGCTTTGACACAAAGTACCATTTGTCTCCAAAATTAGATAATGATATAGTCCACAAAATAATTTTAATTATTTTTGCATTTCCACTACGTTTTAAGTATGGGTGCTGTATTTGCCTTATTTAGTGGATGATACTTCTGAATTCCTAAAATTTTAGGATTAGATTATAACTTACTTTACTCTAAAGCTCATTTCTGAGTTTTATTCACTGGGGTTAAAAATAACGAAGGGAATAAGGGATTAAATGGTTTAGATGAACATAGGGATATTACCCCTAACAATCGTTCACCGGCTCCGCTTAAAAAAAAAGAACTATTGCATAGTTCTTTTTTTTTTACTCAGTCTTCATCTTCTAAAGAAGATGAAGACGCCGAGGCTAATAATTATGTATTGTATTTTAATGATATAAAACAAAGTAAAAGGGATATATATAGTAAACTAAGGCACAAATCTGGAGTTTACATGTTTATTAATAATTTAACTAATGATTTATATGTAGGTAGTAGTCTAAATTTAACTAAAAGAATGACTAGTCATTTTTATTATGCAAGTACGGATAAAATGAAAACAATATTGGCTAGATCGATGAGAAAATATGGATTACATAATTTCTCTTTAGCTATATTAGAATTTTGTGAAAAAGATGTTATTACTTCTATAAAATTGGAACAAAAATGAATAGATTATTATAAACCTAAGTATAATATATTGAAAATAGCGGGAAGCTCCCAAGGTTTTACACATAAAATTGAAACAATAGTAAAACTAAAAGAACTTTTCAGAAAAGAAAATCACCCAAAATATGGATATATATCTTCTTCGGATACAAAAAAAGCTATTAGCGAAGGTATTAAACAATTTTATATCAATAACTCTCATACTAAAAAAGGTTTAAAAGGAAAATTATCAGCCCAATATGGTATAGGTGGTAAATTTGTTTATTGTTATGATAAAAAAAATAATGAATTAATTTTTCCTTCTATAAACGCGGCTAGACAACATTTTAAAACAAGATGAACAACTATCAAAGACAATATGGATAATAATCAATACTTAAATATTAAAGATGAATATTGAATGTTTCAATCTAAACCTCGTAACAACGGCCCTTATTAGTTAATTAGCCCTGTTCATCTTTCTATATGCTGAAAAGTTTCATAAGGCTTAACTACTGCACATAATTACAACTTTTATACGGGGTAAAAAAAAGAACATAGACATGTTTTTTTTTTCAACCCTTAAATAATATCTTTTTGTAATTAACCAGTAAAAATGTTAAGTATATCTAAACAATCAGCAGGAAATCCATTTTTATTGAAAAAGGGGATCCTCAGAGACTACACGAAAGAAACATTAAACTATTGGTTTAATGTTATGATATAGTCCACAATTAGTGTAATTTAACTTTCTTCCCTCGATGTTGGGGGGCCATATAAGTAATTATGTGGTATAGGATATAATATCCTTAAATTTGGCTATATGCTGGAAAGTTCTTATAGCTTTTCATACCATTTTTTTTAATGGTAAAAATTGTAAAGATTGAACAACCAGCAAGGAAGTTATTTATTACATAAATAACCCTTCAACGATCACACGCCGAATATCCTTAGTGTTAAGTATAAAATATTATTTTATGTATAGGATAATGATATGATCTTGACATTAGTGACTAATAAGTATTGCTAATTTATCTAGACTAGGTTTACCTAAAAAATTTTTACCTAGCATATATAGCTTGAGTCCTAAGGAAAAAAATTTGGGTTCATTTAAACGCCATTACTCTACTAACTCTAGTAACTTATTTGGAGTAGAAAATAATAAGCCTATTATTTTTGATTCTCTTGAACAAGGATGTGAACAAATTAAATACAAATTTATAGGAGTTTCAGGAGTTTATAAATTAACTAATAAAAATGATTTAACTAGATTTTATATAGGTAGCTCTAATAATTTATCTAGAAGAATGGAAGAGTATAATAAATTAACTAAAGGTTTACGAACTCCTCATTCATTGGGTGAATTAGAGATATCTAAAACTTCGTCTTCAGAGTGAAATTTAGAATTCATATATCTTACTTCTCCTCAATTGTCATTAGTTTATGAACAATATGCAATAATTATGTTTAAACCAACAATTAATAGTAATTTAAAAGTTATTCCACGAATAAATCCTCAATGGGGAAATCATTTAGATCATGCTATTTTTGTTATAGAAAAATTATTATCTTTGTTTACTGTAGGTTCTGATGGTTATAATAGATTATATGTATTTCTACAAACTTTCAAAACAGCTAATAATTTGAAATTTGAACAGGAAGATATAGATAATAAATATTTTTGTTTCTTAGTATTTGTTTATGATATAAGTTCACCTAGCCCTCGCGGGCTTGTCCCGCAGCAGGGCAAGGCCCCGCAGGGGACTAGTAAAAAGCCTATTATTTATTCTTCCATTAATAGAACTTTAAAAGCGTTACAGATTAGTCATAGCACTTTATTATATCATATTAATAACAATTATATTTATAATTCAAAATTCATCTTATCTTTTGAGCCAGTAATTACAGGTGATTTTGAAAAATACACAGAAAAGCCTGTAGGAGATAATCAATTAAGAAAACATGTTGCAGTTTATAATCTAGACAATGAATTAGTTACAGAGTTTAAATCAGGTAGAGAAATGGCTAAATATTTTCAAATTGACGGTAAAATAGCAAGAGCTGCCATTGCCAATTCCTTTTATAGATCTCTTTGTTGTTTGTTTCTTAAATGATTAAATATATTTTTAAGAGAACTAAAGATGAGATTTATTTCTTAGGTTTACTGTCTATATTTTTATTTCGGGACACTGTTTAGATAAATTATTTATGCTTATTAGTTTCAATATATGCAGCTGTACAGAATATTCAACAAAAGTTGAATATTAGGAAAATTTTATAATATCTTTATTAAGTCTTTAACTGGAATTATTAGAAATTCAATTAAAGCCTCTAAACTGTTATATAATCAAGTTCGTTATTACTCAAGCTTTGCTAATTTAAACCATAGTGATAATCATTTGGACCCTAACTTCATTACGGGGTTTGCGGATGCAGAAGGATCCTTTATGCTTTCTATTCTATCATCCAAAGAAAGACATATTGGATGAAGTGTAGGAGTTAGATTTGAAATTACTTTACATGCGAAAGATGAGGAATTATTAAATCAAATTCATGCGTATTTTAAAGGTGCAGGTTTAGTTACCAAATTTGGTGTAGATAAAGTAACATATAGAGTTAATAATCTAAACCAAATGATTGATATTATAATTCCTCACTTTCAACAATATCCTTTAAACACCAATAAAAAAGCAGACTTTGAATTATTCTCAAGAGCTGTAGAACTTATGAGCAGTAAAGAGCATTTAACTCAGGTAGGATTAGAAAAATTAGTAGCTATAAAAGCTTCGATGAATTTAGGTTTATCTGATAGCTTAAAAGTTGCTTTCCCTCTATGTAAACCTGTTTCTAGACCTATTTATGCTTTGCAGCCATTGTGCCCTCAATGAGTTGCTGGTTTTACAAGTGGTGAAGGTTATTTTGGTGTAAAATTGTTATCTAGTAATACTATTAAAACTGGTAAACAAGTACGTTTAATATTCCAAATAACTCAACACACTCGTGATGAATTTTTAATGAAAAGTTTTATTAATTATTTTGAATGTGGAAAATATTATTCTGCTCAAAGAGCAGAATATGGTGATTTTATCGTTATTAAACTTTCTGATCACATAAATAAAATTATCCCTTTCTTTTTAAAAAATAAAATCTTAGGTGAGAAATCGAAAGATTTCAATAATTGGTGTAAAGTAGTAGAGATAGTAAAAACCAAAGAACATTTAACAGAAAAAGGACTAGCTAAAATAATTAAAATTAGAAGTTCAATGAACAAAGAGAGACTTTAAAATATTCTATTCCAGGACTTTTTACTAATCCCTTGCGGGATTCCCCTTAGGGAATCCTAAAGGGATTCCCCGCAGGGGAATAGCAAAAGAAGTATCTTTTAGAAAAACAATTTATGTATTTGATAGTAGTACACATCAATTAATTGACAAAATTAATGGTGTGTCAAAAGCGTTAAAATATGCTAAAATTAATTATTATACATTGAAAAGTTTAATTGAAAATGGAAATTCTTTTAAAGGTAAAATATATAGCTATAAAGATAAATTATAAAGTTTTCAATACGTACGCATATATGTAATATGCAACATTTCTTAGGTCTACAAGGTATGCCACGTAGAATTAGTGATTATCCTGATGCTTTTACAGGTTGAAACTTTATTAGTAGTATCGGTTCTATAATTTCTGTAGCTGCTACAGCATTATTCTTACATATTGTATACTTACAACTTGTTAAAGGTAAAGCTATCTTTGGATACCCTTGAGCCGTTCCTCAATTATTTAGTGATTACTTACGTATACTTAAAGATAAATGTGCTCCAGGATTAGAATGAGCATTACATAGCCCACCTAAACCTCACGCATTTACTAGCTTACCATTACAAAGTAGTGGTATATTAAGTTCTCTTTTTCTAGGTATAAGCTTTTTATTTACTATATCAAACGAATTTATATGTGATGCACCTAGAGCTTGAGGACTTTACTTCCAAGATAGTGCTAGCCCACAAATGGAAGCTTTAGTAGAATTACATGAATTTTGTGTATAAGAGTCAAACTCCGGGGACGTCCTAAAGCTCTAACTACCAAGGATATAAAGTCAATTTTTATCTGGCTTAATTAATAACTAAGGTAAGGTAATAAGGTTAGAGATAGAAGTTAGAACAGCTTAAAATGGAAAATCGCGGATCTAAATCAGTAAAATAATATTTTATTGTATAAGAGCAACGAGTAGACGACTCTTCAGTTTTTTAACTGTAAGGTGTACTCTGGCCCTTTGAGAAATCAAAGGATCTAAATAAATAAATATATAGCATGAAAAAATCCTAGCAGGCTCTATTTAAACCCTTCCAGGGTACTGACCAGTTCTCACTTCTACTAAGAAGTTAACGGTAAGCTATACGAAATACGAAGTCTCCCTCAAGAGCTTTATGTAATAGCCGGGGACTTCTGCGTATCACCTAATTTTTTTTTATATTCTCTATGAGAATTAAAAAAATAAAACCTGGCTGGGTCAGAGTTTGCTTAAATTTATACCGTAAAAACGCGGAGATGACAAATAGTTTAATATTAATCTCGATTTAATAACATAAGAACTTAGGAAGTAAAGACTTACGAGTTTAAAATACTTACTAGGTAAGCTTTCTGCTAAGCCGGACTTACTTTATTTAAGATTAGCACGGTATACGGCGAAATTGTATAGATCTTATGTTATTGAATAAATATACGGAAAATTCCTTTTGGTTAAGCCTTGCATGACGGAATGATCCTAAATTTGGATCGAAAACGCATTCAGCTAAATTTAACCTAAATGCTGCTTTTTCTGCTAATTTAAATAAGTTATACCCTGCTTATGTGACAGGGTTTTGTGATGGTGAGGCATGTTTTCATTTAGCCATAGGTGAAAACCCTAGATATAAATTAGGTTATTATGTTAATCCTGGTTTTTCTATAGCTTTACACAAAAAGGATGAAGAATTTTTATTATTACTTAAAGAGTTTTTTGGTGGCGTAGGGGTAGTAAAACCTAGTAGTCGGTCTAATATGGTGGAGTATAGAATTTTTGCTATTAAGGATTTAGATATTATTCTAAATCATTTTGACCTTTACCCTTTAATCACAAAAAAAGGGGGAGATTACTTACTATTCAAGGAAGCCTTAGAATGTATTAAAAATAAACAGCATTTAACTGTTGAAGGGTTTAATAAAATTCTAGCTATAAGGGCTTCTATGAATAAAGGGTTGCCCGCAAAACTACAGGAAAAATTTCCTTATATTAAGGGGAAAGAAATTCCTGTGGTGGTAACACCTGAGAGTTTAAACCCTTACTGGGTAGCTGGTTTTATGGACGCTGAAGGTTGTTTCTTTGTAAAGTCTATTTACAATAAGAACAATGAGCTTAGATTTGGGCTAGGTTGTCAAATTACACAGCACAGTCGGGATTCTTTAGTTATGCACAAAATTTGTTCTTTCTTTAACTGCGGTAGAGTTGAAGTATCTAGAATGGTTTACGATAATTATGTTGTAACTAAGTTACCAGATATAAATAAAATTATCATTCCTTTCTTTACAAATTTCCCAATACTGGGTTCTAAGCGTAAAGAATTTGAATGTTGGGCGGATATCGCCAAAATAATGACTTCGAAAGCTCATCTTACTAACGAGGGATCTGAGAAGATATTAAAAATAAAACATCAAATGAATACATTTAGGAAGGAAGATGATAATAATTAGAAACATTTTGTAGTATTAGCTATAGAAAGTCTAGGATTCATTAATTTATATACCGTACGAGTATATAGTAAATTGATGAGAAATTAGCCATTAAATAACTTTAATATCCACACAAATATAAAAAGTAACTACTCAAACTAGCAGATTTATTTATTGGTATATTAGGTATAATAAGTTTAAAATATAAATGTTCTCTCTGCTGCCTACCGTAAACTAAGTTTTAGTGAAGGAAGCTATAAGGGGGCGTAATCTCCCGCGGCTGGGTTTATAAACTTATTATATTCTAATGAAAAAGCGGATAATATTATGTATTACTTAGTTGCTATTTTATTTAGTGTAGGTTGAATACAAGGAGCTATTATTAAAAATTTTGATAGTTCTAAAACACCTATAAGTAACAAATATCTTAACCACGGTATTAATGTGCCTACTCAAAAGTACTCAAAATTTAGTGCTATAAATCCCTTAAACCATAAATTCTTATTTCCTGTACGGACTTATTATACTTCAACTAATAAAGAGCAAGATCAATATAATACCAAACTGTCAAATGTGAATAAAGATAGTATTAACCCTTTAGTTTACGTAAATGCTTATTCTATGAAAAAGGCTATTTTAAAAGAAAACACAGGTAAGTCTGGTATTTACATGTGAACTAATTTACTTACAGGTGATATGTATATAGGACAATCTATAGATCTGTCCAAAAGATTTAGAAAATATTTTACAATTAGCTATATAAAAAGTAGAAAAGAACTTATTATAAGTAGGGCTTTAATAAAATACGGATATGCTAATTTTTCTGTATCCATATTGGAATATTGTGATAGATGTGACCTAACTGCGAGAGAGCAACACTACCTAGACAAATTCAATCCCCAGTATAATATTTTAAAAATAGCAGGTAGTTCTTTAGGTTTTAAACAATCAGCCTCGGCGTCTTCTTCTCAAAGAAAAGAAGACTGAGGCTGCTGCGCTGAGGAAACCAAATTAAAAATAAGTAAAGCATTGAAAGGTATTTATACTGGAGACAAATCTGCTCTATTTGGTCGTTTCCACACAGAAGAGACTAAGAAAATAATGAGTTTAAGTAAAGCAGGTGAAAACAACCCTCTATATGGAAAAACCCGCAATGAGGATACTAAAGAGCTTATGAGACAAAGAGCTTTAAATAGAAAACATTCATGTGAAACTAAAGATAAAATGAGTAAAACACATGGAAACCCTGTTAATATTTATGAAAAATCTTCTTCAAAAGGGTTTGAATTAATAGGTAGTTTTGTTTCAGCTAGAAGAGCTGCAAAATTCTTAGATATCAGTGGTAGTACTGTTATTAGGTATATGCAGTCAGGGGCTATATTTAAAGACAGATATAAGTTTTCATCTAAATAAATTTTGAATAACTATGAGTAAAAATTCGCTATATGCTGGAAACTTCTAAAGCCTTAGATACTATATTTTATATATGTGATAGCTCTACCTATAAGGACCTCTATGTTAGACTTCAGTTTACATACAGAGGTAGGATGTAACAATGAATAATCAGCAGGAAACCCATTTTATAAAAAAAAGGGGATCCTCAGAGACTATATGCGTAACTGGGTAAAGACCCAGAAGATTTAGTCCAATATTTTGACATTAATCGAATTAATTTGAACTATAACTCCCGCTTTAATCTTAGTATTAATAGCTTTCCCTTCTTTTAAATTATTATATTTAATGGATGAAGTTACAGATCCTTCATTATCTGTATTAGCAGAGGGACACCAATGATATTGAAGTTATGAATACCCAGATTTCTTAAATAGTGATGGAGATTTTGTTGAGTTTGATTCTTACTTAGTACCTGAATCTGATTTAGAAGATGGAGCGTTAAGAATGTTAGAAGTAGATAACAGAGTTATCCTTCCTGAAATTACACACACTAGATTTATTCTTACTGCTGCAGATGTTATCCACTCCTTTGCTATTCCAGCATTAGGAGTTAAATGTGACGCATACCCAGGTAGATTAAATCAATTTTCTGTTTTAATTAACAGATTAGGAACATTCTATGGTCTGAACAATGGCCAAAACTGTAGTGAACCTACGGTTATAAATCATCAAATTGACGGGAAAGCCCTAAAGGAATCTTAACTAAGTAAGTATGGTAACATAACTTATGGCACAGGTAATGACTCGTGGTACAGTAAAATCAAGATTTATTATTCAATGGGCAATCCGCAGCCAAGTACCAAGTATAAAATATTTGGTATGCAGTTCATCGACTAAACGGTGGTTGGTGTTATTAGTAATAATAACGCTTAAGATATAGTCAGCCCCCTCCTGAAAAGGTGCAGAAAAATATAAGTATTCTTTATATTTTTTGTTAAATAGATATATTCATTTGGTTGATTATATTTAGGGATTTCTACGATAGTTTGCTAAACTATTTTAATGTAAAAATAAATATTTATACAAAAAAGTAAATAGTTAAAAAATAACATACTTTCTTTGACTGGTGTAGTAATAAGTATTATTCAATTACATTAAATAAACGTAGAAATAACTCGCAATGTTCAGAAATTTGTGGTATCTTACACAGTTCTATGCCTATCGTTGTAGAATCTGTATCTCTAGAGAAATTCTTATCTTGATTACAAGAACAATAGTAGGATAAAACCTATCTAAGAACTCTCTACAGCTTTTTATAAAATAATGGTTATTTTACCGTTAACTTGTTATGAAAGGTAACACCTTTACCACATAGTATAACAAATCCCAGTAAATAAGTTTATAGTAACTGGAAAATTGCAAAGTAGATTTATATTTCTAGTGCAATGAAGGGAGAAGATAAACAAATGTTTAGTAAAGCCCAACAAAAAAATTTTTTTTTTCTCATTCAAGAGAACATTTGTTTTACATGTGGAAAGTTAAGTGTTCAAACCACTTATTTTAACTTTTTGCGAATGATAAGTATATAATAAGGAGATGAAAAGGAAGAAACATTATAAAGCCTTAAAAATACTCTATGTAGAATATAAGCAGGGAAGAGAGAGAAAAAGGGAAAGTTTTATTCTAATGGGTATTCAAAACAGGTTAAAATAGTATAAAATTCCATAGAAGGGAATTAGCCTAATTACTGGTTTAATTATGAAGTAAAGTAATTTATTTTATAAGTATATGTGGCTCTTCTTAATTTAGAGGGTTTTACTATAACTATTGTAAATTTTTATAAAATAAACTATTTAAACTTAAAAATGATAAACTAACCCGCCGCGTTTACCCCAGCAAAAAAAAAAAAAGAACATGGCTATGTTCTTTTTTTTTTACCCCCAGTCTTCTTTTCTTCAGCTTCGCGGCCCCCAGCTACTTGTAGCTGGAGGGCTAAAAGAAGACTGGAGGGCTAAATTTTTTCTAGCCCAAGGGGGGCTGACCCTTTTCTCCCGGGAAGACCCCCGATGGGGCTCATCCCTCAGCGCAGCAGCCTCCTTCTTGTTTTCTTCAGCTTCGCGGCCCCCAGCTACTTGTAGCTGGAGGGCGAAAAGAAGACCCCGAGGAGTTTTTTCTAGCCCTTGTTTTTTTTTCTAGTTATGAAATAACGTCGAAAAAAAAACTAGGGCTTACCCTTTGGGAAGATCCCCGATGGGGCTCATCCCGCAGGGATAGTAATTTTATAGAAATTACGTCGAAAAAAAAAAATAAAAGGGATAGTTATTTCGAACACTCGAAATAACGTCGAAAAAAAAAAATAAATGCAAGGGTAAAGCCCCTCTTGGGCACTAGATATTTTATTACATTATTTAGTAGCCTTTATAGCTCAATGGTAGAGCGGAATACTGTTAATATTCTGATAAATGTTCGATTCATTTTAAAGGCTTGCATTCTTTATAGAAAACACCTTATGACTATATATTTAAGTTTAAACGGATATCAAAAGCCTTTTGGTTTAATAATTTTATTTCCGATGCGGGGGGGGGTATATTTCTATTTCAACCATTGTTACAAATAATTATAGAGCATGCTAAAGTTTAATAGTTATAGAGCATGATAAAGTTTAATAGCTATAGAGCATGCTAAAGTTTAATAATTATAGAGCATGCTAAAGTTTAATAGTTATAGAGCATGATAAAGTTTAATAGTTATAGAGCATGATAAAGTTTAATAGTTATAGAGCATGATAAAGTTTAATAGTTATAGAGCATGATAAAGTTTAATAGTTATAGAGCATGATAAAGTTTAATAGTTAGATGAATAGTTCACCTATACAACTTATTTCAGAATAATTTAAGGGGTAATGTTTACTATCTTTCACCCAATAAGTGGGATGGTGTAAAAGAAGAGTTCGAATCTCTCTATTCTGACTATGCTACTGAATTCATTAATATTATTACTTTTATCTAATGCTATTACATCAAGACGAGACAAATCTATCCTTTATTCAAGAGCAACTATTACTATTTTACTTATTTCAGCTTTTATAGCATATGACAATTTATATCTTTTATTTTTGGCAAAAGGTGTAGGAATATTTGGTGGATTATTCCATACGACTGCTACTACGAATTTTTTTCACTTGTTTATCTTTTTAATAACTAGTGTTGTCTTATTACTAACTTCATTTTACCCTAGAAAGGTTTGATTAAAAGAATTTAGCAGTCCGGCTAGATTATTATTTACAAAACTAATTTATTACGGAACCTTACTTTTAAATAAAATGGGAGAGCAGTTTAAAATTATAGAATACTCATTAATTATCTTATTTATTGTTACAGGTAGTGTTTTTCTAATTTCTACTAGTGATTTAGTATCTATATTTCTATCCATAGAATTACAAAGTTATGGACTCTATTTATTATCAACTATCTATAGAGATTCAGAACCCGCTACATCGGGTGGTCTTATGTATTTTTTACTAGGGGGACTATCATCCTGTTTTATACTATTAGGGACAGCTTTACTTTATGCAAATTCTGGTAGCACAAACTTAGATAGCTTGTATATTATTACTAGCATATCTAATGTAAGTAAAGATAACCTTACTGGATTACTTTATTGATATAAATCTTATTACATACACATAAGTTTATTGTTTATAGCTGTAGGATTTTTATTTAAAGTTTCCGCTGCACCATTCCACTTCTGAAGCCCTGAAAGATGATCTTGGAAATCATCGCTAAATATACAGTCATCGTATACGCGGGGCAAACTAGCAAACTCCGGGGAAGTCCTAAAGCTTATGATACCAAGCCATAATCGAAAGGTTATAGGTGGCTGAACTAATTACTCAGGTACGGTAATAAGTCATAAGATGATTGAAAAAGAAATGGGCAATCGCGGATCTAAGTCAGTAACTGGATTATCATTATATTTTTTAATGAATAATATTTTTTTATCTCCTCAATTATTTATTTATCTATGCTGCACTTTAATTTTTTACTTTACTTAAGCTATTTTTTATTGACTATACTTTACTTATCAAACTTTTATTTTTATCGTCTAAATTTCTCTTCTACTTTGGGTTTATTAATTCACGATAAACCATCCATAACAGCTTTACCTCGTGGAAAACACCTTTTTTATAAAAGTAGTCTTATGAAATGATCCTTAAATGAAGGATCTCGTAGTTATTCTACTAATTCTTCACCGATTACACCATCTTTTCAACCAGTAAGTGTTTATTTAAATGCTGATCTAGATAAGGTACTAATATTAAAAGAAAACAAAGGAAAATGTGGGGTGTATCTAATTTTTTTTTTCTTTTGCTTATGGTCAGTTGTAAGTTTTAGCAAAAGAAAAAAAAAATAAGAACAAACGTAATAAATGGGAAAAGCTATGTTGGTAGTAGTATTAGTTTACATAGAAGATTTAAATCTTATTTTAATATTTTTTATTTAGAGTCAGGGATAAAAACTAGAAAAGTTTGATTTATAATAGTTTATTGAAGTATGGTTATTCTAAATTTAGATTGGAAATCTTGGAACATTGCGCTCTGTCCGAAGTCATATCAAGAGAGCAATACTATCTTGATTTATTAAAACCAGCATATAATATTTTACTTATAGCTGGTTCTCGATTAGGTTCCAAACATTCTGAAGAAACCAAAGCTAAAATATCTGTTTCGGCAATAGGTAACCAAAATAGTGCAGGAAGTAAAGGACGTACACGAGCAGAAGGAGCAGGAAGCCCTAGTGTACCAATAGTAGTACTTGACATGAAAACTGGATTAAAAAACATATATCCTTCAATGAGTGCAGTAGGGAAAGCCTTATGCGTACCCGCAGGAAGTATTAGAATGTTTTTTTCTATCCTTTGGGGATGGACCCCTTCAGGGGCCAGACCTAAAGGTCAGTCCCCATCGGGGACTAGAAAAATCCAGAACCTTTATAAAGGGAGATATAAAAAAATTAACATAAAAAAAAGATAAACTTTACTGTAAAAGAGCAACGAGTATACGCTAGTTGATACGGTTTATCGTATTTAAGATGTACTCTATTAGGTTTCGAAAGAAATCGTTCAATAAAAAACCTTTCTAACCAAATTATGCCAACACGACTTTATACAAATAGTAATAACACTAATCCAAACACTATTCTTATCCTTCCTTGATTTGTTACAGGATTCACTGATGCAGAGGGATGTTTCATTGTTATCGCACGTAAAAAACCTATCCTTTGGGGATGGTCCCCTTCAGGGGACTTACCTAAAGGTAAGTCCCCTTTGGGGACTAGAAGTAAATTAGGTTGAAAAATTGAAGCGAATTTCAGTATAAATCTTCACAAAAGAGATGTTAAACTGTTAAATAATATTAGAGACTTTTTTGGAGGTATTGGACAAGTAAGTAAAGAGAGAAATGGATGCTGTGATTTTACGGTACGTTCTTTAGATCAAATTATAAACGTAATCCTACCGCATTTCGATAAATATCCTTTAATAACTCAGAAGCTTGCGGATTATCTTTTATTTAAAGAAGTTGTTATTATGATGAAGCGAGGTGAACATTTAACATCCTCAGGTTTAAACGCTATTATGAATATTCGAGCTTCTATGAACAGAGGATTGACTCCTGCATTGAAAGAAGCTTTCCCTTATCATGTTCCTGTGGATAGACCTATAGTTGATGTGACAAAGCTACTTCCAATTGATCCATATTGAATAGCTGGATTTGCTTCTGGAGATGGTTCTTTCATGATGACTTTGAGAACTAATAATGCTTATACCGCATGGGGTCGTGTTGAAATGGCCTTTGTTTTAACTCAACATTCCCGTTATATTCTTCTTATGAAACATTTCGTGGATTATTTTGGATGTGGAGTGTGTTATAGTTATAAAAAACATGCAGAATATAAGTGTTGAAATTTCAAAGATATACAAGAAAAGATTTTACCATTTTTCATTAAATATCCTATATTAGGGGTTAAATCACAAGATTTTTCTGTAGTTTTTTTTTAGTAATTTCTTCGCAGCCCCAGTCTTCGTTCCGAAAGAACGACGACGCTGGGACTAAAAAGAAATTACGTCAAAAAAAACAAGAGCAAAGGCTGTTGAAATTATTCATTCTAAAGATCATACCACTAAAGCTGGGTATGAAAAAATTGTACAGATAAAGGCTGGAATGAATAAAGGTAGACAGAATGTTTAATCGCTTTATATTACTAATTTTACGTGAGAAAATTTTACATGATTTAGTCCTTAGTTTAGATGTTTTTTTCTATATTCTCTATTTGTATAAAGGTATTACGATAATTTGTATGATAAATTTTATTTTAAAGGATGTATACGATGCAATTCCTACAGTTGTTACCACTTTTGTAGCTATCATTGCCAAAATTTCTATCTTTATTTTCTTATTAGAATTAGTTCATTATACTAGTAAACCAATACTGGACCTAGATTTTTCTTGAACTACAAGCTTATTATTTAGTTCTCTTTTATCTTTAGTTGTAGGAACCGTGGTAGGTTTAACACAATCTAGGATAAAAAGACTTTTTGCGTTTAGTACAATATCACACGTAGGATTTATATTATTAGGTTTAAGTATACACACTGTAGAGTCAACACAAGCCTTTATGTTCTATTTAATTCAATATTCTATTTCGAACTTAAATGCTTTTATGTTAATATTAACAATAGGTTACTCTCTATATTGTTATGTAGATAATGCTAAATCTACAAAGACTATTGGAAAACAAGAAGATATTAATAAAAACAATGATAATTTAAGTGATGTTAATAATTCTCCTATTCAGCTTATTGATCAATTGAAAGGGTATTATTATATAAATCCTATAATAGCCTTAAGTTTAGGGATAACTTTATTCTCTTTTGCAGGAATACCACCTTTAATAGGGTTCTTTGGTAAACAGATGATTTTAAGTGCAGCTATTGATAACGGGTATATTTTTATGGCCTTAGTTGCTATATTAACAAGTGTTATAAGTGCTGTATACTATTTAGCTATAATAAAACAAATCTTTTTTGATAGACCAGATTATATTATAAACGAGGAACTAAAGGATTTTAATGCAGATGGTTTAATAACTGAAAAAAATTCTATTGTTAAAAAAGTTAATATTAAAATAAACAACATTGTTATATCAACCTCGTTAAGTTTATCTATTTCAGTTATTACATTAGTAATAACATTATTTATTTTTATACCTGAAGAATTATTAAGTTTAGCTAATATATTAGCATTAATACTTTTTAATTTATAAATGACAAGTACAACTTTTTTTATTATCTTTATACCTATATTAGCTATTATATTATTAGCTGTTAATTTAATCTTAGCACCACATAATCCTAAAATTTGATCTGGGAAATCGATATATTGGGATAAACTATCAAATTTCGGGAACACCCTAAAGCTCTTGGTACTAAGCCATATATGAAAATATATGAGTGGCTGAACTAATTACTCAGGTATAGTAACAAGCCAAGAGATTCTTGAAAAAGTAATGGGCTATCGCGAATCTAAGTCAGTAATACGTGAAAATATTACTGTAAAAGATCAACGAGTAGACGGTAGTTACATTGAATATTTTAATAAGAAATATTATTCAATGTTAAGGTATACTCTAGTGGACTTCGAAAGAAGTTATCAGATCAAAATCCCTTCTAACTTTATAAATTTTAAAAGAAATTTTTGTACCTTAGAATCTAAATTAAATCCTTTTTACGTCACAGGTTTTGTAGACGGTGAAGGTTGTTTTATATTAACTATAATAAAAGATAATAAATATAAATCTGGTTGACGTGTAGCCTGTAGATTTGTAATAAGTTTACATAAAAAAGATTTAATGTTATTAAATAGCATTAAAGAATTTTTTGGTACAGGTAGCGTATTCCATATGTCTAAAGACTCTGCACAATACCGTGTTGAATCTTTAGCAGGTTTAGAAATTATAATGAATCATTTTGATAAATACCCTTTAATTACAAAAAAACAAGCAGATTATAAGTTATTTAAATTAGCCGTTAATTTAATAAAAAACAAAAGCCATCTTACTAAAAATGGATTATTAGAACTTGTAGCTTTAAAGGCTGTAATAAACAATGGGATTAATAATGATTTAAGTATTGCTTTCCCAAATATTGATACTGTTTTAAGACCTCAAGTACAAGTACCTCAAATAATAAATCCTAATTGATTATCAGGTTTTGTAGAAGCAGAGGGTTGTTTTAGTGTTGTTATTTTTAAGAATAAAACATCTAAATGAGGTGAAGCAATTAAATTAAGTTTTATATTAACTCAAAGTATTAGAGATGAGTCTCTAATCAAAAGTTTAATAGAATATTTAGGGTGTGGTAATACAAGTTTGGATTCTAGAGGTACTATTGATTTTAAAGTAACCAAATTTTCTAGTATAAAAGATATCATTATTCCTTTTTTCGCTAAATATCCTTTAAAAGGTAATAAAAATTTAGACCTATTAGATTTTAGTGAAATAACAAGATTAATGGAAAATAAATCGCATTTAACTTTAGACGGATTAAATAAAATAAAACAGATCCGTAATAAAATGAATACGAATAGAAAATAACTTTAAAATTAATATATTAATTTATAAACATGAGAAATTTGATTTAAACGTATCAAGAAAAAGATAGTGTTTTCGAATGTGGTTTCCACTCATTTTTAGGGCAAAATAGAACACAGTTTAGTGTTTCATTTTTCATATTTGGATTATTGTTCTTACTTTTCGACCTTGAAATTCTTTTAGTTTATCCTTACGCTGTAAGTACAAACACTAATGATATTTATGGTTTAAGTATAATGTTAATTTTCTTTGTGCTATTAACATTAGGTTTTGTGTTTGAATTAGGTAAAGGTGCTCTTAACATAGAGAGTAGACAAAATACTTTTAAAGAACAGGGTACTAGTGCAAAAATCTTTATCTTTTTGCAACAAAACAAAACAGAATAGGATCTTTTACTCAGTTAAGATTTTATTCAAAAAAATCTCAATTCTCATGTCCTTTGCAGAAATTATTCAAAGGATTCTCGTAAGGGAACAGGCTTTTGGAGAAAAGCTAAATCATTAGATGAATCAGATATAAATAATCCTTTTATGGAAGTGAATAACTTTTTAAAGAAATACCCTTCCAAGGAATTAGCTAAAAAATCTATAGATTTAAATCTAATTAACTCCATTTTTCACTCACCTGATTTTAAACTAACCCTAGAAGAGTTCAATCTTTTAAGAAATATCCAACCGATATGATTTGATTTACGTATTACAGATAAATCTAAATTTATACAAACTGTTGGTAAGTATGCACGTAAAGGTACAAAAGGCGTGGCAGGTGTATATGTATTTACTAATAAAAATAGTGGGTTTTCTTATGTAGGATCTTCCATTTCTTTAGTTAATCGTTTAACTACAGGGTGTTTTTCAACCGCTTAGCTACAAGAAAAATAAGCATAGCCATCGCTGATTTAGGACTCCATTCGTTTTACCTTAATCTATATATTTTACCTGTAGAATTGCTTGAGAAAAAAACTTTTTCAGGTGAGAACGCTAAAATTTCTAAAGTAAAAAATCTTATTCTAGCTTTAGAACAAATATTTCTTCTAGAACTTAACCCAGAAGATAATGTTTTGAAGGTGGCTGGTTCACCAGCGGGTTTAAAGCGTACTCTTGAATCTATGATGCCTAGTTTTATTAAAAATTCTAAACTAGTGTATTTATATGATGAAATTAATAAAGAACTTATTTATATTTCTAAAAGTCAGACTGATTTAGGTAAAATTACTAATTCCCTGAGGGAATTTACCTTAGTAAATACCTGAAGGAATTTACCGCAGGTAAATAGTAGTATATCAAATATAAGTACTTATAAAGCTAATGGTAAATTATATCTTAATCAATTTCTTTTTTCAAATATATCGTTAGATGGTTATACTAATAATCTAAAAAGTTCCTCAGATTTGTTAGCCTATATAAATGTTATTAAGTTAGCTGGTCCTAATACGGATTTAGTTATTAAGTCCTTTTTAGAAATAAGTAAAAATAAAAATCTTTCCAGAGTTGTCCATTATTTTACTTCCGAAAAAGATATATTGTTGTTACAATAACTTAAAAAGAAACAAGATAGTTTGGATGCTGATGAATATGAAAGATTGGTTGCTACTCAAGTTGAGACTTATAAAAGTATAAAATTTAATTATAATCAAAAAAGAGATTTTCATAGTTCTTCATGATTAAATTCTTTTTATTATAAAAATATAAGATTTTATAATACAACTAGCTATAGACTTCAAGAGACAGTTGTAGAAAATAGTAATACAGTTAACTTGACAAAGAACAATACACTTCTGATTAATTATGATGATGTAAATAAAGATCTTTTATCTGAACATTCAAAAATAGTATAACATTATTCTCTCATAATTTTATATGTTTTTACTCTAAGAGAAGTAACAATAAAAAAAAATAGCTAGTGTTAGGAGTTAGCCTAGAAGAGCTATGCGGAATGTTTTGGTTGTGGTTTTGTTTTTTTTTTCGACGTAATTTAGATGAAATTACTATCCCTGCCAGGATGAGCCCATATGGGGTCTTCCTGGGAGAAAAGGGTCAGCCCCCTCGGGGCTGTTTGGACCCCCTCTCTCTGAGAGAGAGAGGGGGGCCTAGAAAAAAAAAGAAAAAAAGACGTATTATGAACTTATTATTATATATCATGTTAAACTTAAATAGAAGTAATTTTCAAGCACATCCTTTTCATTTAGTATCTCCTTCTCCATGACCTTTATATACATCAATTAGCTTATTAAGCCTTACTACATCTGCAGTTTTATCATTTCATGGGTTTGCTTATGCAGAATACAATTTAATGATGAGTTTAATATCATTAATATTAGCTATGTCATTCTGATGAAGAGATGTAATAGCAGAGGGTAAACTGAACCTAGTAGGTAAAACACTGTTTAATTATAATTTGAATATAGCTAAAGCTATTCCTGTTGAGGATCTAAAAAAATCTCTTAATGATTATAAAGTTAATAATATTGAAGTGTTTAAAAATAATAACAACTTAGGTCACTATTTAGCAGGTTTATTAGAGCACAAAAAACCAGGATGGTTAAAATTTTCTATTTTTAAATCTATAAATCCTTTACCTATTACAGTGCTTTTTACAAGTAAAAGAAATAAAAGTACTTATAGGCCAGAAAATTCTTGTACAGCTTTAGTAGTTTGAGGGGTAAATCTCTACTCTGGCTTTAGAACACTAAAATTATCCAATGTGGAGTTACATATGTTTAAACTGCCAAATTATCAACAAGGTGTTCTAGTCGGTTTATTGTTATCTGATGGCTGATTGTCTTATGCTAGTGCCAACAATAAGTATCCTCGTTTTGGTTTCGAACAAGCTTTTACTCAATCTTCTTATATATGGTCAGTTTTTGGTATATTCTCTCATTACTGCTATAGTTTACCTAGATTTAAAACTAAAAATAGAAATAATATACAAACTAGTTCTGTCACTTTTGCTACTCGTAGTATGCCTTGTTTAGTAGAGTTTTTTAATGATTTTTACCTTAACGGAAAAAAAATTGTCCCTGAGAATATTTATCATATATTAGCTCCTGTTTCTCTAGCTCATCTTATTATGGGTGACGGTACTGCTGTATCTGGTGGTATAAGAATTTGTACTGATTCTTTTACTGTGCAAGATGTAGTTAGATTAGTTAATGTGTTAATCATTAAATACAGACTTAAATGTACATTACATATGGTGGATAACAAACCTAGAATATTTATTAGTTCAAAGTCTATGGATTTATTGTCATCCATTATAAATCCCTACATTATACCTAGTATGAAGTATAAATTAATAACACAATCTAGCATATCTAGCCAAATAAAAAAGTAAGAGAGTTTGAGCCTTTGCAAGATATTTCATCTACAAGGGCTATATGTATAAAAAACCTTCCCTCTACAGCTGTTTTTTGTTATAAAGAACCTCTAAAAGAAATTTGTATTAAGCACGCAATACCTCCGTACTTGTATAGCATTTTTATTGGTTTACTCTTATCAGAAGGTTGAGCCAATATTCACCGTAAAACAAATTCAAAAGCACGTATTAAATTCTGTCAACCTTATGTTAATAAGGAATATATTTATTACGTGTTTAGAGAAATTTATATGTATTGTGAAAAAGACCCTTACCGTTTTAATAATAACCTGAAAGGTAAACCAGTAGATGTTATGTTAATATCTACAAAATGGTTGTTCTGTTTTATTGAAATTTATTCTATGTTTTATATCAAAAATGTAAAAAGGGTGCCTTGCAATATATATGATCTATTGACACCTTTTGTTTTAGCTCATTGAGTAATGGGTAGTGGTATAAGCTTACAAGGAAGAGGAATAAAACTCTATACTAATTTTAACAACATATTCGATTCCGTTAAATTAATAAATGTATTAATGATCAAATATAGATTACGTTGTAATTTAATACTAGAAAAAGATAAACACAGTATATATATTTATCGTTCTTCATTAAATACTTTATTAATGAGTATAAAACCTTATATGTTACCTTCTATAATAAAAAAAATAATCTAATATACATATTTATATCCTCTGGGTCATATTTCTCTTCCGTCTTTAGGTGTTACAACGTTAAATAGAGTATTAAATCCTCTCCTGCGGAGCTCCGCAGGAGCTCTAAGGAGCTCCCGCTGGGAGAGAATAGTATTTACTTCACATATTAATAATTTGGGTATGTATGCCTTTATTCAATCAGAATTAGGTAATATAGGACGTTTCCAAGCTTCAGGTAATAACGCTATTCGTTATATTATAGGAGATATAAAAGGTATTATGCTTTTTATTAATTTAATGCACGGTAAACTTAGAACACCTAAAAATATAAGGTTTAATGATTTAATTAAATTTATGAATGCTAAATATTCTTTGGATACACCAGAAAGTTTATTAGATAACTCTAATCTTTTTGATAATAGTTGATTTACAGGTTTTACGGAGTCTGACGGACATTTTGGAATTAAGTATCTAGAAAGAAAAACTAAATCAGATACTCGTAAAAGATCTGTTGGTGAAAGTGTTACTCTTAAATTTATATTGAATCAGCGTTTATTTGATAAACCGACATCTTCTTCTATGAAACCTTTTATGGAAGATTTAGCCTTATTTTTATCTTGTAATCTTAAAAGTTATACTAATAATACAAACTCAGAAATATTAACTGTAAGTGTATCATCTTTAGAAAGTGTAAAATTTCTTGTTAATTATTTTAATAAATATCCCTTAATAGGGGATAAATTAAATGATTTTAAGATATGAGAAATTGTTTATAATATGCTTATCAAAAAAGAACATCTTACCGATGAAGGAAGATTAAAAATTAGATCTTTAATAGGAAAATTATAAAAAAAAAACAGTATTTGCTTTATTATGTGCCCTCTTTAAATTTTACTGTATGCTGAAAGTTTCTATCAGAAAAGAATAATCAGCAGGATACCAAAAGACGGATAAATATCTTAGTAGAATCCTCAGAGACTACACGTAAAAAGTTAATACGTTAATTGTAATTTAGTTAACCCATTAACTATGATATAGTCCAACCGATATAGAAATATATTGGACAATTTTGACATATATAGGTCATCACACGAAAAATAAATGTGGGTTAAAGCTAACTTCATTTACATCACATGTAAATGCTACTTGTCTTTCTAAAGGATTACCCTTAAAAGAAAGATTGGTTAAATCAATAGTTAGAACTATTCACACAGGTACAACAAATCAATTAGGTTATTATCTTGCTGGATTAATTGAAGGAGACGGATCTATCATACTTAGAAAGGGTGAAAGAGAAAAGATTTCTCCCAAAATCGTTTTTACTTTTGGTAAAAATGAGAATTCTATGTATGAAAAATTACAGAAAACTTTAAACACAGGGGTTATATATTCAGAAAAAAAAGGTGTATGTAGATATAGTGTTACTAATGCCGATGAGGTTATTAAGCTTATTAACCTTGTTAATGGTAAATTTCGTACTCCTAAGATTCTAGCTTTATATAAAGCTATAGACAATCTTAATATGTGGCGAAACGCTAATATAGTTAAATTGCCTTTAGATACTAGTAGTATAGACTCTAATGCTTGATTAGCTGGTTTCATTGATACAGATGGCCATTTCTCTATAAAATTAACTGGTGAGTACGGATCAGATGATAATGTAACGCGAGGAAGGGTACAATGTGTGTTCTCTATAAATCAAAGTGAATTAAATAGAGTAACAAGGGAATCCAATGTTCCTTTTATGACACAATTGGCCAAATTTTTTCAAGTTAATTTAAATTATAAAGTAGGAAATTCTCCATCTTTTAAAGAACCAGCTAAATCAATTGTTTTTTTCGCTCAATCTGACAGAAAGCATCATATTATAACTACTTATCTAACTAAATTTCCTTTAATGTCTAGCAAGTATCTTAATTATTTATCTTTTTTTGAAGGATTAAGTTTCTTAGGTAAAAGGTTAACAAGAGAAGAGATACTTAAAATAAGAGCGATTAAAAGTTCTATGAATAATAGTCGTGCTTATTATAATTGAGATCATCTTAATAATTTTTATTCTTAGTTTTCCACCTTTTATCCGTTTAATCTTCATTTTACTTAATTTATTAAAAAAAACATCAAATTATGTAAATATAAGTATAAAATAAAACCTGTATATATTCTTATTTTTCTAGGTTGATGCCCACTAGTCTTTTCTATACCATTAACAAACCGTTGAAGGTATTTTAATCTTTTATATGTATAGGTACGAATTTTTTAATATGTCGTATTAAGATGCAAGTAGAGGGGTGAAGCCTTACTCTCCCTCTCTCTGGAAACTAGTGTACAATGTCAAATTAAAAACGACATATATAGGTCATCACACCTTGGCTGTCCAAAGAGGATTAAATCTTGGTGTTGGTTTATTTATAGTATCTGAAGCTTTATTCTTCTTAGCTATATTCTGAGCATTTTTCCATAAACTAAGCACTTTGTGGATAGGAGCCAAATTCCGGGAAAATCCTAAAGCTCTAATAACTAATCTTCATAAGGAAACTTATAAAGTGGCCCCATTAATGACTGAGGGTACAGTAACATCATTAGAGATTCTTGATACAAATCAAGGAATGGACAATCGCGGATCTAAATCAGATAGTCTTATATCTGTAAAAGAGCAACGAGTAGACGGTTCCTCAGTATTTTTTAAATACTGTAAGGTATACTCTAGATGCCTGAGAAATTGGGTTTTTATACAACTAATAAAATATGTTAATACTATTTTTCAATCTATACTAAGATTCTATACTAAATTTTCTTATTCTAATTCCCAAATAGATTTATCTTCTACCCTTTGGGAATGGTCCCCTTCAAGGGCCAGACCTAAAGGTCAGTCCCCTTCGGGTACTAGTAAAGCAATGTCTTCTAACTTTAGTTATGCTTCTACTAATGGCTTAAATCCTTATTATGTAACTGGTTTTACTGACGGGGAAGGATGTTTTTATGTAGGTGTTAGTTCTAACCCTATCCTTTGGGGATGGTCCCCTTCAGGGGCCATACCTAAAGGTAAGTCCCCTTTGGGGACTAGATATAAAATGGCCTATAGAGTAAAACCTGTTTTTCATATTGGTGTACACATAAGGGATCTTGCCTTATTAGAACAAATTCAATTGTTTTTTGGTGTAGGTACAATATCTAAATTAGGAGTGGAATCTGTTCAATTTAGAGTATCTGGTTTTGAAAACTTAAAAGTTATTATGAATCATTTTGATAAATACCCTTTATTAACCAATAAACAATCTGACTATCTACTTTTTAAGCAAGTAGTAAATGATATGGAACAAGGAAGACATTTAACTGTAGAAGGTTTAAATAAAATCATGTCAATTAAAGCTGTTATGAACAATAAAGTAATGTCAGACAGCTTAAATCTAGCTTTCCCTGATATAGAGCCTATTTTAAGACCAGATATTAAAGATAGAAATATAAAAAGTCTACACTGGTTAGCTGGTTTCACTGATGCTGAAGGGTGTTTCTTTGTAGCATTAAAAAAATCCCCAGAATCTAAGTTAGGGGAAACTGTATGATTGAGATTTATTTTAACTCAACATGTTAGAGATGAAGAGTTCCTAAAAAGTTTAATTTCAACTTTAAATTGTGGTAGATATATACCTAAATCAGGTTATGGTGAATTTGTAGTTGAAAAATTTACAGATGTTTTTGATAAAGTGATACCCATTTTTGAAAAATTTAAATTACATGGTGTAAAATCCAAGAATTATGAGGATTTCAAAAAAGCGGCTTTGCTTATTAAAAATAAACAACACTTAACTCGAGAGGGACTAGATCAAATTAAGAAGATAAAAGGAAGTATGAATAAAAATAGAAAATATTAACATAGTTTTGTATAAAATTAAAAATTTAAAAACTTATCATGTTCTTTTCTATAAACAAAGCAACAAATAGTTTTTTAAAACGAGTGCTCTTTCACCAGCCGTCGAGCTAGGTGCAACATGACCTCCTATGGGAATTGAAGCTATAGATCCTTTTGAATTACCGTTAATAAATACAGTTTATCGTGTAATTATCTTATGTGCGGATAATGTAGCTGTGTTGGTGAAAACCCAACTCTGCGAGCTTAACTTAACTCTTAATTATAACTATATCGACCTACCTAGTTTACTATCTTTACCTTTGTTGATAACTGTATCTTCTCGTGTAGATCTCTCTAAATCCAAGAGATTAAAGAAATTGGTGGCTAAGTATTATTTAAATAGCGCTTTTCTTGATAAATTTTATAGATGATTCGCAGGATTCTCAGATGCTGAAGGTAGTTTCACGATAAGTCCTATACTAAACAGAAAAACAAATAAGATAGAAGTTTTTTCTTTTAAATTTACGATAGGACTACACAAAGACGATCTAGGTGTTTTAAACATTATTCAAAGTAAATTACGTATGGGTAAGATTTATTCCTATACTGATAAGTATATATTTGTTGTAACAAAAATGGAGGATATTAAGAATTTAATCTCTATTTTTAGCAAATACAAATTAAACACTAGTAAGTATTTGGATTTTTCAGATTTTAACTTAGCTTTTACTTTATATCAAAAAAGAGAAAAGTTGACAGATGAATTAATATCTAAGTTATTGGAATTAAAAAATAACATGAATACTAAGCGTATTAATTTTAATATGCCAGAAAACCATGTCTTAATTACAAAAAGTTGATTACTAGGTTTTATAGAGGGTGATGGTTCATTTAGTATAGAAAGAGCCACTTTTAAACCTCTTCTTTCTATTAGATTATCCAAAACACAACTTCCTTTATTAGTAAAAATAAAAGAATTTTTAGAAAATAATTTAGGTTTTGATTCATATTCTATGTATAAGATAAAAAATACTTCCATTCTTTCAATAATATCGGAAAAAGCTAGAGACAAAGGTAAATCTATACCTTTAGCAGCATTAATGATTAAAAATACACATGTTTTAAATAACTATTTAATACCTTTTCTGAGTGAAGAAAAATTTATGACTAAAAAAGGTGAAGATTTTTTAGATTTTAAAATCATATGTAAGACTATTTATAATGGTGCCCACAGTATTGAGGAAATAGCCGCATTGGTACTTAAATTATCTTATACCATGAACAACTATCGGTTATCAACATTCCAAGGTACAGTAAATTACTTAAGTAAGGATGAAATGGATAGACTGATGAATGCAAAACCTACCATTGAACACCTTAAAGATGGTCGTCAGATAGACCTTATTACAAAGAAAGTAGTACGCAGTCGTTCAAGTAGTTGTATATATGAAATAATTAAACCTTCAGGAGAGGTACTATTAATGCCTAATTTGGCTGAATCTGCTCTAATGTTAGATACAAGTTTTAAAACTTTAAAAAGACATTTAGAGGTCTTAGATAATAATTCCGATGGTTCTAAAATAGTATTTAAGGACTATACTGTGAGAAGAATACCAGTGTTTTATCCTATTGCTTCTGAGTAAATTAAATCATTTCCTCTTTATGTTGGAGGAAGGATATTATATATGAATAAATATTTTATAGAGTTAAAAAAGGAGCTGAGAAAAGGTTACAACCGAATCAGTTCTGTGCTAGTAGAAAAATTAGGTGGAAACGGTTAAGGTATCCTAAACCAAGACCGTCGGCAGTTGTAAATGTCGCTACAGATTGGTTCACCGGGGCTGGGCTGAAATGCCCGTCCAAATGTACAATCGGACTTTAAGACGAGTGTGATATCGTAAGAAGTTAGGATGAACCATGCACACACAGCGGTTACGCCACTTACACGGTGGTTATATACTTCTTATTATAGTATTCCTATGTTAAATAAACTTGTTTTGTAGTTTTTATAATACTATTTACCATAAATATATAGAAAGTAATGTGTGTTAATTACTTTTTAGGTTAATTTTAATTAATTAAAAATGCAAAAAGAGTCTAACTTCCAAAGGGATACGGTAAGGTTACGCCTTTCATAAAATTAAAGTTGGCTTTTATTGGCTTCAGGGTTTACTGTTACATATGCACATCATTTTTTAATTAACGGAAAAAGAGGTAAAGCTTTATATGGTCTATTATATACTATTATATTAGCAACTATATTCACAGCACTACAAGGTGTTGAATATTCAGTATCATCATTCACTATTTCAGATGGAGCTTTTGGATCATGTTTTTACTTTGGAACAGGGTTAATTATAGCCCCTACTAAAAATAGTATATATATAAAAAAAGGTATATCTTATTCAAATAAATCTAACAATATGGATCCTAATTGAATAACAGGGTTTTGCGACGCAGAGTCTAGCTTTTCCATAAGAGTTGGAAAAGACGAAAGTAGATTTAAAAATATACGTATCGCACCCATCTTTTCCATAGAACTACATGAAAAAGATTATAATTTATTGAAAGAAATTAAAAATTTCTTTGTAGTAGGTACTATCATTAAAAGAATAAAAAAAGGGAGTCCAACAGCAATATATTCAGTACAATCTATTAGTGCGTTAAAAGACGTAATTTTACCTCATTTTAATCAATATAATTTATTAACACAAAAAAAAGAAGATTTTCGTTTATTCTCCTTAGTAGTACATATGCTTTACGATAATCAGCATAATTATGAAGAAGGTTTAAACAAGATATTATCATGCAAAGCTTCTATGGGTAAAGGATTGTCAAAAACTTTACTAAGTATATTTCCTGGTATACAGCCCACAGTAAGAAACCTAGTTTTACCTACAAAAGATTTTAATCCTTTTTGAGTAGCTGGGTTTGTTGATGGTGAGGGTTGTTTTTATGTAAAAACTTCCAAAATAAAGAAAGGCCTAGGTATTGCATATAAAGTAAATGTTTATTTTTCTATATCACAGCACAAACGTGATTTAGCTTTACTCGAAAACCTAGCAACTTATTTAAATTGTGGTTTTGTGGAAACAGTAAAAACTAGACCAACTCAATCTTCTTATGTTGTATATAAATTTTATGATATACTTAATAAAATAATACCTTTTTTTGATACATACTCTTTAAAAGGTAAAAAACTATTAGACTTTTATGATTTCAAAAAAATAGCAAGCATAACTGAAAAAAATATCAATTACGAAGAAAACAGTGACCTATTAAAAGAAATAATAAAAATTAAAAAAAATATGAATAGAAACAGATAAATTATAGTTAGTTATACTAATATATATATATACAATATTTTGTAGAAAACAGGGTAAATTGCATGAAACTCCATTATTATTATATGTAAAATAATGTGGACAACGTGCGGCGAAGCATGTATTAAATAAATGTTGAAAATAATATAAAAATATCTAGTCTCTTATTTTTTGACGTTGTTTAACTTAAATAACTGTTTGGACCCCCTCTCTCTCAGAGAGAGGGGGCCTAGAAAAAAGAAATAACAAAAAAAATAAAAGAGATAGAGGAATACATGAAGCCTCAACGACTAGTAGATGAGTACTTTATTTACAATAATTCTACCACGAACACCCTGCGTTTATAATAACATAACTAAATAGTTTATTATAAATGAAGACATAGTCTGAACCATTTCGATAAGGAATGGAAATAAGAGATAAAGAGCTCTTATGATAACAAAATTGTCCACGGATTACATTCATCTTCCTATTGGGACAGGAAAAGTAGTGTAAAAAAATGTATTAGTTCTAGATCTTTTTTTACATTTACTTCTCGTAATGACAAAAAAAGCTTACTACCTTTAGGCCCACAAATATTTCAATTAGATCCTTGGTTTATAACAGGATTTGTCGATGCAGAAGGTTGTTTTTCTATTAGAGTTAGAAAATCTAATTCTAAAAAAACTCTAGTGCCTTGAAATGTAGAATATATCTTTTCAATTCATCTTCATTCTCGAGATTTGCCGCTTTTAAAAGAAATTCAAGCTTATTTTGGAGGTATTGGAAAAATAACAGAGGGAAAAAATAACTGTGGGTACTACGTATCTTCTATAGAAGAGTTAACTACTGTTATTATACCTCACTTTATTAAATATCCTCTAATTACTCAAAAGCTTGCAGATTTCCTTCTCTTTAAATCCGTTGTAAATATGGTTAATGCCAAGGAACATTTAACAATGAAAGGGTTACAGGAAATTGTGTCTATTAAAGCTTCTATTAATCTCGGTTTAAACGATGAACTAAAGGCTGCCTTCCCTGATACTGTGCCAACATTAAGACCTTTAGTTGAAAGTATGCAAATTCTTTCTAAAGCTAAGTCTTCGGCCAATTATGAAATACCTCTTACAACGCCAGGTAGCACCCAATGGATGAAAGTTGGACAGTGAGTGGCGGGGTTTGTATCCGGAGATGGTTGTTTTGCGATTACTGAAAACAAATCTTCTTCAAAATTTTACTTAAGATTGGTCTTTAGTATATATCAGCATAGTAGGGATTCATCACTAATTAGTAGTTTCGTTGATTTTTTTGGTTGCGGTGCATATCGTTCAACCTCTGCAAACCAAACTACGGTATATTTTGAATGTATGAATTTTGCAGGTAATTATGAAAAAATCATGCCGTTTTTCCGTGAATTCAACATAAGAGGTGTAAAATCCAAAGATTTTGATGCTTGATGTAAAGCAGCCAAAATAATAAAAGCCAAGGATCATTTAACCAAAGAAGGATTTGACTTGGTTTGCCAAATAAAATCTAATATGAATAAAGGGATATAGTGAGTATTTTAAGGGTTTGACACCTTTTCTTTTACCCTTTGCAGTAAGCAGAGGGTGTAATTACGGACTCTTACATGCCCTATTGCTTTTTATTTTGTTTAATTAATTAAATCAAACAGCAGAATGAAACAGGCAAAAAATGTGGCAAGAGGGATATAAAAGTATAATAACTCCCTTTTGGTACTTGTACTGTACTTTTTAAGAAGTAAATTTTAATTATAAGCTAATACTAAACCGCCAAACTCCGGGGAAACCCTAAAGACAATAATACCACCTTATATATAGTGAAAAGTCTAATAATAAGTACCATTACTAATCATAATGGGTGAGGTAATAATTTATTTGTATTAAGGAAACTTAAATGGGCTATCGCGGAACTAACCTTTATTAATATCTTAATAAGGAAAAGCGCATCGAGTAGATGGCGGTTGTTATAGAAGGAGACAGATCTTAAAAATTTTGACCCTATATTCTCTTCTGTAATTAAGGTGTATTCAGTCTTCCATAGAAATATGGAAATAACTTTACGTCCTAGCTAAGTCGGAGTTATAAGGTTTGCGAGTTAGTATATACATATGTATTAACTATAAAAGTTAAACACATATAACTCGTTCGATATGCTAAAGTAAAGATAGACGCGGTAATGATTGGAACAGCATTTTTAGCTGTTGGTTTATGACGTGTATTAGCATACCATTTAAATACAAAGTGTTTAATAAACCCCTTAAGACTACGTTTTAATACAAAACGTATAGGATTTAAAAACATATCGTTTATATTCAACTAAAACTAGAACTTCTAACTTGCCTCTAAATAATGAAAAAAATTATTTAGATCCTTGGTTCGTAACTGGGTTTTCTGATGCTGAAGGTTGTTTTATGATTAGTATAAGAGAAAATCCTGCTAGTAAGTTAGGTTGATCGGTGGTGGTTTGTTTTCAAATTTCACTACATGTTAAAGATAGGGCAATACTAAATTCTATAGAAGCGTTTTTTGGAGGAATCGGATTAAATAAGCAAGGTAAAAATAAATGAACTTTGGTGGTTTTTTCTTTAAATGATCTTCAGAAAATCATTGAACACTTTGATAATTACCCCATTATTACCCAAAAATACGGTGACTATTTATTATTTCGTGAAGCAGTTCTCTTGATACTTAGAAAAGAACATTTAACTTTGGCAGGTTTAGAAAAAATTGTAGCAATTAAAGCATCAATGAACCTAGGGTTGTCCAAAAAATTGGAACAGGCATTTCCTAATATAATCCCTAAAACTAGACCTCTTATCTGTACAACAGAAATACCAAACCCTTTCTGGGTAGCAGGTTTTACTTCGGGAGAAGGATGTTTTTTCTTTAATATTGGTAAAGATACCAAGAGTAAATTAGGATATAGAGTGAGGGTTGGATTTCAATTAACTCAACATGTTAGGGATAGGCAGATGCTTACTCTTTTAGAAAAATACTTTGGTTGTGGTAAGTATTACCTTTCCAAAGACCATCGGCATGGTGATTATTTAGTTTCTGACGTCTCTGCCCTTGCTAACTATATTATACCTTTTTTCTCACAATATAAAATAGTAGGTATAAAAGAAAAAGATTATCTTTGTTGAAGTAAAACTATTCATTTAATTATAGCCAAAAAACATTTGACTCCTGAAGGTTTAGACCAAATACGTAAAATTAGAGAAAATATGAATACAAAGAGGGTTTTAGTGGATTCAGAGTCAGCTACCTTGGAAGTAGGCAAAAACATAATTCCAAATGTCGACACCACTAAAAGGGGACGAGTTAAACCTATAATTGTACAAGAGGTTAAATCAGGTAAAACCTTTAATAGTGTTAGAGAGGCATACCTTGGTTTACAAGATAAAGTACCTATGACTACTATAAATAGGTATTTAGATACCGGTAAACCAGTAAGGGGTTATATCTTTTTTAATCTAAACAAAAAAAGTTAATTTTTGTTTGTTCTATTTGCAGGTTCGTACAAGGGGTCTCGAAAAGGAAGAGTTCGTTAAATTCGGGTTATTATATTTGTAGGGCTGTGTGAGCAGACAGCTTGAAGGTGGTTTATCGCCAAACTCCGGGAACCCCCTAATAGCCTTGTTAACCAAACATTGGGTGAAAAGTCTCAATGCGGCTTGCAGTAATGTGTAAGGTAAGGTAATATTAACAAGGATATCTTGAAAAAGTAATGGGCAATCGCGGATCTAACATTGGGAAACCAGTAAAAGAGCAACGAGCATACGGTGATACTCTGAAATGAGTAAGATGTGCTCTAGTTGCCCTTGAAAAAGGGCGCCAACTTATAACAAGCTATGGTACTACGGTAACGTCGCTTTTGAGACTATCTTAAGTAAGGTCGAAGTATAAGATTGGCTTAATAAAATATGTCAGCTCAGCCTAATGCATTGTTTTTATAGGCAAAGGCTAAAGACATAAAACCGCTAACAAATAACCATCATCTAGGATTAGAAGCCGGAATACTTTACTGACATTTTGTTGATGTTGTATGATTATTCTTATTTGTATCCATATATTATTGAGGATCTTAAAGTTTAACAGGTTTTTACAATAAACATGTTATGAAAACTGTTCGCTTATGTTTAAAATACATGTGGCAAAACTATAACAAATTCCAATAGATAAATATTTTTTGCTGGAAGATTGCAAGATAGATTTATATTTATAGCAATCGGGCAGAAGATGAACTTAGGTCTGGTAAAGACTTATATCTTCCCCCGTATGGGGGAGGAAAAATAAAAAGAGAATGAAAGGGATTCACTCCATTAGAATAGCATTCGGGTTTTCTTTTTAGTTTATAAAAAGAAGAAGGTTAAGTGTTCAAATCACTTATTTCTCATTATTCTTTAAGTATATGTAATCATTCTAAAATATACTTTATATGCTATTTAATATTACAAAATAATAGCAATCTATTAAGAATGTACAATGTTTTTAATTAAACTTATAATTTTCATTGCTTTGCCCTAATTTATACCAATAATCCATAATAACATTCTATGTTAAACATATTCAAAAATAAACAAAATAATTTTAATGATAAATCATTAAATACTAAATATATTATAGAAAAAAGTAATAAAATACAAAGTAATTCTGAAAGAGATGAATATAATAATATTATTTTTCACCATTCTTCTAGTAAAGAATGATTAAGTAGTGTATACTCTTACAATAAATCCTACTTAAAATCTTTAATAAGTAAAGATGCAGTATTAAATACATTACTTAGAAGTTATTGTAATATGTTACAAGATAAAATAAAAATTCTCTTTAAACGTAGACGTGATAACAAGATTCGTTATTCAGCAAATAAAATCTATGCAAGTAGAGCTGAGCTAAAACATACTAACACTAAACTTTTTATTACGTTGTATTTATACAATAAACAAAAATCATCTATTGAGTGATATATATTAAAAATTCTTGTACTTGTAAAATATAGAAAATTAATAGTTGATGGAGATAAAATATTTTTGGATGGAGGTCTAATAGCCAACGGATCTAAAATATTTTCGGAATATCTTACACCTACAAGATTAGAAGATTTTAGATTATTTTTAGCTGAAAATCTGATGGTTGGTGGAAAAAAAATCTTTTTAGAGGATCGTTCAGAAAAATATTTTACACCTACAAGATTAAAAACTATTAGATGAGTTAATTTTTATAAAAATAAAATAAAAAGAGGATTTGTACCAAATCATAAAAACAGAATACCTTCCTTATTAAAGAATAACTTTTTCATATTTAGAAAATGAAATATGGCTTTCTTTAAAACAAATAACAACTTAATAAGATACTTCCTAGTAAATTTAAGAAGAAAATACCTTAAATTAAGTAATATACCTACTTATAACATTAGACTTTTAAAAAAATTAGTTAGATTACAAAAAATATTATTTAATTCATTAAAATTGCTTAATTTTAATAAATCTAAATTTAATAGCTTAAATCTAAACTTAAGAAATTTTGGTTTAATTAGTTTAATTGAAAAATTGTATAACAAAAAGGTAGAAATTAACTTAGTTGAATTAAGATCTATACATTTAAACAGTGACGTTTTTTCATCAGCAGTAGCTCTAAAATTAAGAGATAGGAAAAATAAAGCAGTAAGAGTTTTAAGAAAAGCTATATTACAAATGGTAAGAATACCTGATTTACATACACTTATAACATTCGATGATAATATTGAAGCAATGAATAAAAACAATATTATAAATACTATAAAACAACAAGTAGTAAGTGGTGTAAGATTTGAAGCATCAGGTAGATTAACAAGACGTTTAACAGCTATGAGAGCAGTATTTAAATATAGATATGCAGGTAGCTTAAAAAACATACGTTCCTCATTTAATAATAAATCATCTACTATGCTAAGAGGTTACGCTAAATCTAATGTACAGTATACCCTTATTAATTCTAAGACCAGAAATGGTACTTTTGGGTTAAAGGGTTGAGTTAGCAGTCATTAATTAATGCTAACTAGATTTTTCACATTTTATAGAACAATATATTTACTTAATATTGTGTATATCTTTATACCTACAGCTATATTAGTTGTATTTTTATCTAGTCCCTGATGGGTAGAAAAAAGAACATGTTCTTTTTTTTTCAACCCTGCTTTTATTTTTTTCGACGTAATTTCGAGTGTTCGAATTTTCTAAAAAAGATAAGAGGACTAGTAGTAATTATAAAATATAAAAGTATAAAATTACTACTTCTATGCCGAAAAAAAGGATAGACCGCAACAGATATCCATTATCTATTGGAAGGCATATAATTTATTTCCATAATAGAATTTTTTATAAACATATTATTTATTTCCATAACATAATCTTTTATAAACATATGTTTACTTTCTTTTCTATTATAGGATCTATGTTAATATTATACTTACAATATATAGAAAAAATATTAGAAAAGTTACTTAAAAAAAAAATATAGAAAAGTTATACTATAATAAATTATACTCATCCAAAAAATTTTTGTTGTAGTATTATATTTAAAATATTACACATTTAAATTTATAAAAATATATCTATTTATTAACATATATTTGTTTAATTTACAAAAAAGGTATATTACAAGGCATTATCACGCTTTGTTAATCTTAATCCATCTCAGGATTTAGCTGATTAAATAACGCCCTCTTTCGATTTATTTCATATCCCTTTGTTGGGGGCTATTGGAGTACACCTTACACTATTACACTATCCCCCATACGTATTCGAATTTTTTCAATGAATTCAGGACTGTGTGTTTTATTTAAGAAATAAGGATTTTCCGTTCTTATTTTACTCATTAACTTTTTACTTGCTTCCGTATGTTTAGAGCCTGCTCTAGGTTTACCAGTAATTGGATCTATATTATACTTATTTATGTAAAGATCTAAATACTTTTGTTCTAATTCAATTTGCATAATGTTCAGCTTGTGAGCTATAAGCTAGCTCTGAAATATTTACAGGTAATATCTCTAAAATAAAGTAAAATTATTTAAGCCATGTTTTTTTTAAAGCATTTTGCAAATAGATATTAGAGTTTCGATTTTTTTCCCAGATGTTCTACCGTTCTTATAGATAAGTTAATAGAACTACCTACATATATTTTGCTAGTATTATTATACTTAAATGCGTATATACCACTTAAAGAGTTTAAATCCTTGTTTAATAGTTCTACTGTAGATTATTCGTGAAGATTTGTATAATTTCTCAAAGGAGTTGGATCTCCATTTTCCTCCTGAATAGGTGGTGCACTTTTTGTTGTAAAAGTAGCTATACGTAGATAAAAATACATTAAAGTAAAGGTATATTAACAGGCATTATTTCAAAGCTGTATAATATACATGGGACTAGTATAATAAATGCAATTACTATTGGTAACAGAACAGTTCAACAGTAGGACATAAGTTGGTCGTAACGTATACGTGGGAATGAGGCTCTCGCTCAGATAAATACAAATACCATTATACAAGTTTTAAGACCTATTACCACACCACTTATAGTTGTTCCTATTACTGAATTGTAATTATCAAAGTCAATTACATTAAAATTAGTTTCATTTTCTGTTAAATACATATAACTATCTCCTGCAATAAATTGCAGTAAATAAAAGTAAGGATATAGATAATAGTTAAAGTCAAACAGATAACCACCTAAAAATAAAATACTATTTAAAATACAAATAAGAATTATACTAGCATATTCAGCTAAAAAGAAAAATACAAAAATAACAGCGGAATGCTCTGTCATAAACCCACTAACTAGTTCTGATTCCAATTAAAAAAAAAAAAGATTAAATACACATTAATCTTCTATAGGTTTAAACCGATATGTGTTATTATACACAAGACCCAAGTTTAAATATTTACCCACTGTAACCTTAGAAATATTTAAGTGTTTAGCTAACTCTACATTATTTTTAAACTTTGAAATTAAATTGCCATCTAGATCATATAAACCTACACCTAAAGGGTATTTACTCTTTCTTTCACTTATTATAGATCTAGTTACTTCACAGTGTTTTCTTCCAAACATTGGATTTAACTCACCAGGTTTACTGATTAAAGCAAGCGCTTTTTTAGTATGAGTTTTACCAAACATAGGATGATTTGTCTTATTTTTATAATACTCTGTCATCTTTAGTCTAGCTTCTTCAGTATGTTTATAACCTAATGAGCTTGTAGAATTAGCCTTAAAATTATAAAGAGTATCCAAATTAAATTTTTGGATGTTACTGGTTTCCAAATCAGTTAAAGCTTTAGAACTTATATTTTACTTTCATATGTAAAATATTCATATATATATAAATGAAATTTATCTAAGCCATACTTAACAAATTATTTTTGTAAAGCAACGTTAGATTTTTTATTGTTCAGATGTTCATTAAGCCTTAAATAAAAGTCTTTGGCACTTCCGATGTACTGATTACCATTTTCAGTGTTAATAAAAGAATAAATACCTGCTTTGCCTTTTAATAATTTCCTATAAGATGTAATGCAATCTTCATTATCTAAATCATCAATAATTAAAATAGGAACAGGATATAGATCAAATGATGGAGGATTTGAATTTGAAGTAGAATAATGTCTACGGTTAGCTACCGTTCAAACTTTTTGCTTAGGTTTGATAATATAAGCTACATGTGTTATGTTACTTGCCTCTAAGGTAAGCACAGTAGGATGAATATTTGAATTTAATTTCAATTTTTTATTTATTTTGTATTTTCATACAAAATTGGACTATATCTTATTTAACATAAATACTTACATTAAATGACCACGTGTAGTCTCTGAGGATTATAACATACTATATATGTTAAATTTCCTGCTGATTGTCCCTTTTTTATTAATTAATAGAAAAGGTCGAAAAAGGGGGTTTTCAGCATATGGTGATCTTTAAAGAGACCAAATCAGTAGCCTCTGCTAAATCGAAGGGTGCTCTATTTGTTTCTGCTATAGATCCTATGAAAAATACAATGAATATAGGAAATAAAGGTACTGCATATCAAATAGCTCTTTGAGCTTCTATAATAACAGTTATGTCTAAGCTACCTGCTAATAATACAACTAAAAGTATAGCAGAACTTAAAATTAATTCATAACTAATTAATTGAGCTGTACTTCTTAAAGACCCTAAGAAAGCATATTTAGAATTAGCTGATCATCCAGCCAGTAAAATTCCATATGTAGCTAATGAAGACACAGCCAACATATATAATATACCCAAATTATAATCTAGTAACACTAAACCAGGACCATACAAAAAAAAAATTTTTTAGAGAAAAATTACTTACTTCTCCCCCTGTTCATTCCCCTTTGAATTTCAATTATTTTTAAGGCACCTTCTTCTAATTTATGTTCTTTTTTATTTACTATGTCCGAAACTAAGCATCAATCATTGAAATCTAGGGATTTAACACCTAGTATCGGATTTTTAATAAAGAAAGGTATAATTATTTCATTAACGACAGAAAATTTTGTAACTTTAAAATCTATTGTATTTTCTTTTTTTCTTAAATAACAATATCCACAATTAAAATATTCTTTAATTGCAGTTAATAATACCTCATCTTTTTCATGCTGAGTTATTTTAAATAATAGAGATTTAAAGATACCTTTGTCTAAAGAAACAGAAAAATTACCTTCAGCTGAAGTAAACCCAGCTATTCACTGTGAATGTGGTATTACACAGGTTTCTCTTAAAGGACGGGGAACTGGAACAGTTTCGGGGAACATTCATTGTAATTCTTTTGATAAACCAAAGTTTAAGGTTGCTTTTATATTAATAATCTTTTGTAAACCTTGTAAAGTCAAATGTTCTTTCAATTGAATAATAGATATAATTTGTTTAAATAATAAATAATCTCCTCTTTTTCGAGATATTAAAGGATATTTATCAAAAAATATAATTAACTCTATTAGCTCACTTAACTTTTTGACTCTAAAGGCACAAGAAGACTGGTTACTACTTACAGTACCAATTCCACCTAAACTACGTTGGATTCTTAATAAAAGCGGATAATCTCTAATATGTAGTTTAATTTGAAAAATTGGTTGAACTTCTCAACCAAATTTATAAGAGGAACTTTTTAAGACACTGCAAGAAAAACAACCTTCACCGTCGCTAAACCCTGTAATAAATCAAGGATCGATTTGTAGATCGTTAATCTTATGTTTATTATTACTTAATGTAGCATAATAACGACGAGTATTAACGTTTAAAGAATTAAAACCAATTAATGGTGAATCGTAGAAAATTTTTCTACACAAAATCATAGCTTATTACTAAGCTCATTAGAATACATCTTAAATATATTACAAACATCCACCCCGGAGGGGTGGATTCTCCTAGTCCCCAAAAGGGGGACTGACCTTTAGGTCTGGACCCCTGAAGGGGACCATCCCAAAAGGATAGCTGTGGATATTGTAAATATCTATAGACGTTTACTCGTTGCTCTTTTACAACTGCAGAATAATATCTTACAACTGATTTAGATCCGCGATTGCCCATTCCTATTACTAGTCCCTAGTTCACTTATTTATGCTACTAAGTTTTGCAGAATTAAGCATACGGAGTAAGCATATGTAGGCTATTCTTTATAGCCTACGTAGCCTAGGAAACCTAAAAAGTAACTAGAATCATCTGGCTTATTACCTTACCTGAGTAATTACTTCAGCCACTTTCAAACTTTCGTTTGAAGTTTGGTACCAGAAGCTTTAGGGGTTACCCGGAATTTGTCTATATTACCCTATAGTCCTAAGGTATTACTGCATATCCAAGTAATGAGAAGATTAAAGTTATAACCGGACCAAGGAAAAATAATACTATATTGGCTTGTGTAGGAGAAACATACTCTTTTAATAAAAGTTTAAGAGCATCGGCAAATGCTTGAAGTAGACCATATCACGAATGTCCTCATTTAACCATTTATTATACATAATACAGGTAAAGAATTGAGGATTTCTCCCTAAATAGTGTAACTATCCATTTCCAGGTATAAATATAAATATTTATACCCTGTACTTTCTCAAGCAGGGTCTGACTATATCTTAAGCATAAAATTGCAAAAATTTTATGCCAACCACCGTTTAGTCGATGAACTGCATACCTAAGATAATAGGTACTTGGCTGCGGGTCGCCTATTTCTTTTCATACATCTATTTCGATTTTACTATACCCCGAGTCATTACCTGGGCCATGTATTTAGTTACCTAATACATTTAGTTGAAATAGCTTTAAGGTGTTCCCGTCCATTTGATGGTTTATAGCAAAAGGTTCTCTTTCACTGATGGGCCTAATAAAGTTTCTTACACTTTACTTTTTATCTTACAATTTAATACTGTAAAAATACAAACCTTTATAGTCTTTATGAGTATTCAAAAATTTACTAATTGTTTTATGACTTAATTTTAATTCTTTAGCTGCTAAATGTTTTGAACTAAAACCAGTTTCATTGGAATTCATTAGAATGAATTTATCATCTAATTTTTTATAAACTCAAATTTCAGTAGTCTCATTTTTGGCTAATTTTAAATTATTTAGTAGTTCTTTTCTCTTTAAATCAGTCAATTTATCATTAAAAAATAACACTAAATAATTGCCTTTTTTAGTAGCTAATTCAGTATCTAAGTGTCTAACAACAGATCTGTAATCAACATTAAAAAATTCAGCTGCTTTTTGAATACTATTAAATGAATCAGTAATGAATTCTAAAGTTATAGCATTATAAGCTCATACTGTACGATTTCTCGTTTTTCTTAACGATGAGAATTCAATTAGTTTTTCCAACTCTAAATCATTTAATTCATGATTAAATATATAATGACCATTAATACCTCCTTTTATTAGTTTATCTAGATGATTAGTTATAACTAAATGTTGTACACCTAATAATTTAGCTACTGCACTTTTAGACTCTAATTCTGTTTTAACAACAGTATCTTTTGATTCTATAAAATACATCCATATTTTTTTAGCTATATTATGATTTAAATTTAATCCTTGCATAGCATCACTAACTAGTTTTCCTGCTAAATCAAAACATTCAATTTTATTAGTTAAAAATAAGAGATTTTTGTAGGGTACATAAGTATTTAAATAAACACTAATTGTTTCTCTAGCTATACCATATTCTTTTGATGACGCACTTATGCTATTAAATAGTAGATAATTAGTACTAATTTGATTATTACAATGTTCATAAACATAAAGGTATAAATCTTTATTATCTGAATCAAATTTTTACTGTCTAAGTCTTAAAATCTCATATAAAGAGTCATAAGATTGTATTTCACTAAAATTACTTTTAAAGATAGTATTTAATAAAGGTAAGTATTTTTGCAAGTAAAAATCTTCTCTATCTTGTTGGATGCTAAGATCACATATCTCTATAATAGAAAATTCAAATGGATCTCAACCAATTGAATTAGCAAATTTATGAAATCTATCCTTTAAGTTAGAACTCAAATGATCTTTAAATCTTTTGTGAAAGTCTTTAGTTCTCCCTATATAAAAAACTTTAGGGTCTTTTTTGTATCTAAACATATATCCTGTCGCCCGTCCTGTAATATGACCCATTTCACCTGTCTTATAAATAACCGCTAAGTAAAAATAGTCTAGCTTTCTAATTCTTGGATCGTTACTAAACGATCCTCCTTTACTCACAAAACCGGCTCACCGTCCTCTAATCTTTTTAAAACTATATAACGAGACACTTCTAGAAAATCCATAACAGCTGTAATTGAATTACATGTAGTAACAACATTACCGTTAAGATCAGCAATTTCATAGAATACACCTTTTCTAACAGTTAGTCATTTATTCTCAGATATAATAAAAGTTTTCCCTTTCTCTTTTTTATAATTAGAGGGGGCTTGTAAAATTATTTTGGCTTGCGTAATTAATAACTCCCTGTCTTCTCTAGGCAAGCCACCTGAGGTTGAAAGTCTATTGTTACTCATTTGTCCTATAAAGGAATCTATTAAAAATTTTCCCTCATGGGTATAGTGATGGCCTTGTTGTTTCAACTTAAATACTAAGGTGAAATCTTCAAAATCCAATAATTTTTTACTACGTCATGTCATAGAGCTAAAAAAAGGAATAATTACATGTTTTATTAAATCAGTGTGATCAATTATTAGATAAGTAACAGGGTTTTTATAGCCGTTCTCGCCGTCAGGTGAAGATGGTAAAACGACTGGGACGGAAGACTCGCTTATTCTTATACTACTTTCCGCATTGTTTGTTTATTAATAAAAGGTAAATCATATAGAAAATCCCCAATTTTATTCATTAATTCAAAGTCCCTCTCCCAGCGGGAGCTCCTTAGAGCTCCTGCGGAGCTCCGCAGGAGAGAATGTTGAACAATAGAAAAATACAATTGATAATTCTTTCTTCGAATGAAAAATGAACCATCACCTTCTACAAATCCAAGTAATCAATAAGGAGTTATTCGATAATTATGTTCGCTAGGCATAGAAAAATTCGTTCTACCTTTGTTCATACTATCCTTAATTCGGGTTATTTCTAAAATTAACTCAGGAGATTTTATATAAGAGCTAGTATATAGTTCAAATGCTCTTTTAAAATCGGAAAAATCTAGATATTTTTTAGGCCCCCCTCTCTCTGAGAGAGAGGGGGTCCAAACAGAGTTTAATGGATATTTAGAAAAAATATCTATTAATTTGACTATATCTTGTTGAGTCCTTATAGTAAAAGTAGCATTCGTACCTCTTTCTCTAACTTCTCCTATACCAAGATTACTCTTAATAAAATGTAGTACTTTTATGTCATCTACATGCAACACTATTTGGAAATTAAATCTATAAGAACGACCCTTATTGTTGGGTTCAATATAAAAACTTCCTTCACTGTCTACAAATCCACGTAGTCACTCTATAAACTCTTTGTTAAAAGTATTAAAGTGTCTAACATTTCTTAATTTGACTAATAAAGGAAGACGATTAAAGGGAAGATATTTTAAACCATTAAAAGATGTACTAAGAGTAATTGGAGATAATAAATCTTTACATTCACTTACAACTTTACCTTTTAAAGATTTAAAGAAAGATAGAATCACAGATGGATTAAGTAAATTAGTAGAAGTAAAAAGCACATCATCCGAAAATTCAATAACGGGGGCTTTTCTATTACAGTATAATTCACTCAAAGCATCACAAGAAGAATGAAAAGTTCTTTTATGTGTAAGATTTCATTTTAAACAACCCACTGCATTAGGTCCCAATCTTCTTTGCATACTAGCCATTGTTTTTCTCTCAGCTATAGTTACAAAAGCTACTGTTAGTAAAACAGGTACAGTAACAGCCAATACTTCAAGAACAGAAATAATCGTTGGAAAATATAACATTTTAAATTTAAAAAATATGATATTAAAATTACATATAAAAGTTTATTTTAATAAATCAAGGTAATTATCTATTTAACTTGGGCAGGTTATATATTTTAGAATAAATAATGATTTTATAGTGTATAAGCATATACATAATAAGTAAATAAAATAAAAGATTCGAAGATTAAACCTTCTTCTTTTTATAAACTAAAAAGAAAACCCGAATGCTCTCCTAATAGAGTGAATCCCTATCATTATCTTTTTATTTTTCCTCCCCCATACGGGGGAAGATAAAAGGGCTTTATTAAACATCTGTTTATCTTCTCCCCTAATTGCAGTTTACATCAG